AGTAAAATAGCAACGTATTATCTGCTTGTTATCGAAAAACAGGTTAGCCTCTCTCGTGGATTTTTGCAGGTGCAGCTTTCTAGAGCGCACAGAAATGGATCAAAAACCTCTGAGGATTGGTAGAAACCTTAAAGGAAAGAGAGTTTACTTGAAAGATGTTATTGAGGAGGTCTCTGAAAATTTCGATGATAGGATATTATAAATAGAGATGAGATGTTGAAATCGTCAAAAAACCTGCAACTAATAAAATAAGAAACGATTAGCTTTGATAGTATTTCGAAAACTGTGAAAAACCTGTAAAATAAAGGGGTTGAACTTTTTGAAACAATTTTAACGCAAATTTATTTGAATGAAACAATCTAGTTTTCTTGTATTAAAAACTTTGGCATTGAACTATCTTCCCAGGAGGTCCCCCCCCAAGTATTGTCGTCGATTTATAGCGTTTCACAACTGAGTTCGAGATGGATCAGTGTGGGTCCGCTTAGTACACTTGAAACACCAAAGCAGAAAAGAATACTTACTTTATAAAAAGTAAGTATTCTTGTAAAAAAAAATTCAAGTCTTCGGTCTGTTAGTACATCTCAGCTCATTTATTACTAAATTTACACTTAATGCCTATCAAACGGTTAGTCTTACCGTGACCTTATTCACTTACGTGATGAGAATACTTATCTTGAGGTGGGCTTCCCACTTAGATGCTTTCAGCGGTTATCCACTCCATACATAGCTACCCAGCGTTTACCGTTGGCACGATAACTGGTACACCATAGGTATGTCCTTCTCGGTCCTCTCGTACTAAAGAAGGCTCCTCTCAATATTCTAACGCCTACACCGGATATGGACCGAACTGTCTCACGACGTTCTGAACCCAGCTCGCGTACCGCTTTCATGGGCGAACAGCCCAACCCTTGGGACGTACTACCGCCCCAGGATGCGATGAGCCGACATCGAGGTGCCAAACCTCCCCGTCGATGTGAACTCTTGGGGGAGATCAGCCTGTTATCCCTAGAGTAACTTTTATCCGTTGAGTGACGGCCTTTCCACTCAGCACCGTCAGATCACTAAGACCGACTTTCGTCCCTGCTCGACTTGTAGGTCTCACAGTCAAGCTTCCTTATGCCTTTACACTCTAGATACGATTTCTACCCGTTCAGAGGAAACCTTTGTGCGCCTCCGTTACCGTTTGGGAGGCGACCGCCCCAGTCAAACTGCCCGCCTGAAACTGTCCTTTGACCAGATAATGATTCAAAGTTAGAAATCTAACATTACAAGAGTGGTATCTCACTGATGGCTCCAATTTTCCCGCAAGAATATCTTCAATGCCTCCCACCTATGCTGCGCAAATAAAGTCCAATTTCAATTTCAAGTTACAGTAAAGCTTCATAGGGTCTTTCTGTCCAGGTGCAGGTAGTCCGCATCTTCACAGACAAGTCTATTTCACCGAGCCCCTCTCTGAGACAGTATCCAAATCATTACGCCTTTCGTGCGGGTCGGAACTTACCCGACAAGGAATTTCGCTACCTTAGGACCGTTATAGTTACGGCCGCCGTTCACCAGGGCTTCAGTCATCAGCTTCGCCGGAGCTAACCAACTTCTTTAACCTTCTGGCACTGGGCAGGCGTCAGCCCCCATACATCGTCTTACGACTTTGCGGAGACCTGTGTTTTTGATAAACAGTTGCTTGGATCTGGTTATTGCAACCTTACGAATAAGGCACTCCTTCTCCCGAAGTTACGGAGTCATTTTGCCGAGTTCCTTAGAGAGAGTTATCTCGCGCCCCTTAGTATACTCTACCTACCCACCTGTGTCGGTTATGGTACAGGCATTATTTGTTTATGACAGTGCGAGCTTTTCTTGGAAGTATGACATAGACTGCTTCGATGCCGTAGCATCTCGTACTCACGCCTTAGCTCAAAACGTTTTCTCCGTTTCTCATCACCTTAAGCGCTTAAACCGGTAACCAACATCCGGCCAGTTTAGCCTTCTCCGTCCCTCGATATCAACAAATAATGGTACGGGAATATTAACCCGTTGTCCATCGACTACGCTTTTCAGCCTCGCCTTAGGTCCTGACTTACCCTCCGCGGACGAGCCTTCCGGAGGAAACCTTGGGTTTTCGGGGTATAGGATTCTCACCTATATTTTCGTTACTCAAGCCGACATTCTCACTTCTGCTTCGTCCATATCCGCTTACGCTAATACTTCAATCTACAACAGAACGCTCCCCTACCGATATATTTCAAATATATCGCACAGTTTCGGCAAATTACTTAGTCCCGTACATTTTCGGCGCAGGTTTACTCGATCAGTGAGCTATTACGCACTCTTTAAAGGATTGCTGCTTCTAAGCAAACCTCCTGATTGTTTATGCACTCCCACCTCCTTTATCACTTAGCAATTATTTAGGGGCCTTAACTGGTGCTCTGGGCTGTTTCCCTCTTGACAATGGAGCTTATCCCCCACAGTCTCACTGATAAACTTTCCACTTAGTATTCTTAGTTTGCAACGATTTGGTACCGAATTACCAGCCCGCATACGTAACAGTGCTTTACCCCTAAGTTATAACATTTATCGCTGCGCCAAAACGCATTTCGGGGAGAACCAGCTAGCTCCGAATTCGATTGGAATTTCACCCCTAACCACAGCTCATCCGCTGATTTTTCAACATCAGTCGGTTCGGTCCTCCACTTAGTATTACCTAAGCTTCAACCTGGCCATGGTTAGATCATCCGGGTTCGGGTCTATAACCAGTGACAAACGCCCTATTCAGGCTCGCTTTCACTATGGCTTCGGCATTCTCTGCCTTAACCTGCCACTACCTATAAGTCGCCGGCTCATTCTTCAACAGGCACGAAGTCAGACGTTTTAGTCGTCCTCCTACTGATTGTAAGTTTATGGTTTCATGTTCTTTTCACTCCCCTCCCGGGGTTCTTTTCACCTTTCCCTCACGGTACTAATTCACTATCGGTCATTCAGGAATATTTAGCCTTACGAGGTGGTCCTCGCTGATTCACACGGAATTTCACGTGCTCCATGCTACTTGGGATTCAGTTTGATTGTTTCAATTTTCGACTACAAGACTATCACTTTCTTTGGTTTAGCATTCCAACTAATTCGTCTAATTGTTACATTTAATCATTTGTAACTGTCCCGCTACCCTTCAATTATGAAGTTTAGGCTGTTCCCGTTTCGCTCGCCGCTACTCAGGGAATCGTTTTTACTTTCTCTTCCTCTAGGTACTAAGATGTTTCAATTCCCTAGGTTCGCTCTTTCTTATTTATGGATTCAATAAGTAGTATTAAAGTTTCCTCATTCGGAGACCTCCGGATCGTAGCTTATTTCCAGCTCCCCGAAGCGTATCGTCGGTAATCACGTCCTTCATCGCTTCTGAATGCCAAGGTATCCCCCATAAACTCTTAATTCCTTGAATTTAAGACTTATGTTATCTTACTTAATTTCCAAAAAATTGACAAGTGTTAATTTTTCGTGTGGAGGTAAGCGGATTCGAACCGCTGACAACCGCCGTGCAAAGGCGGTGCTCTACCAACTGAGCTATACCCCCGTTGGGCCATTCTGGATTTGAACCAGAGACCTCACCCTTATCAGGGGTGCGCTCTAACCAACTGAGCTAATAGCCCATAATCTGTTATTACAGATTACTTCTTTATTTTGAATTTTATCGACTCCATTATTTTTCTTTTAAAAAGGAGGTGATCCAACCGCACCTTCCAGTACGGTTACCTTGTTACGACTTCACCCCAGTCACTAATTCTACCTTAGGCGTCCTCCTCCAAACGGTTCAAGTAACGACTTCGGGCATAACCAGCTTCCATGGTGTGACGGGCGGTGTGTACAAGGCCCGGGAACGAATTCACCGCTGTATAGCTGACCAGCGATTACTAGCGATTCCAACTTCATGCAGGCGAGTTGCAGCCTACAATCCGAACTTAGAACGAGTTTATAGATTAGCTAACCTTCGCAGGCTTGCATCTCATTGTCTCGCCCATTGTAGCACGTGTGTAGCCCAGGGTGTAAGGGGCATGCTGACTTGACGTCATCCCCGCCTTCCTCCGGTTTATGACCGGCAGTCTTTTTAGAGTTCCATAAGGCAACTAAAAATAAGGGTTGCGCTCGTTGCGGGACTTAACCCAACATCTCACGACACGAGCTGACGACAGCCATGCACCACCTGTGTATACGTTCCAAAAGGCACTTTTCTCTTTCAAGAAAATTCGTATCATGTCAAACCCTGGTAAGGTTCTTCGCGTTGCATCGAATTAAACCACATGCTCCACCGCTTGTGCGGGCCCCCGTCAATTCCTTTGAGTTTCACTCTTGCGAGCATACTTCCCAGGCGGGATACTTAACGCGTTAGCTTTGATACTGCACAGGTCGATCTGTTCAACATCTAGTATCCATTGTTTACGGCTAGGACTACTGGGGTATCTAATCCCATTTGCTACCCTAGCTTTCGTCTCTGAGTGTCAGTAATAGCCCAGTAAAGTGCCTTCGCCATCGGTGTTCCTTCCAATCTCTACGCATTTCACCGCTCCACTGGAAATTCCCTTTACCCCTACTATACTCTAGTCTAATAGTTTCGACTGCGATTTTGAGGTTGAGCCTCAAGATTTAACAGTTGACTTATTAAACCACCTACAGACGCTTTACGCCCAGTGATTCCGGATAACACTTGCATCCTCCGTCTTACCGCGGCTGCTGGCACGGAGTTAGCCGATGCTTATTCTTCAGGTACACGTCATTTATTCCTCCCTGAAAAAAGAGGTTTACAACCCATAGGCCGTCATCCCTCACGCGGTATTGCTCCGTCAGGCTTTCGCCCATTGCGGAAAATTCCCCACTGCTGCCTCCCGTAGGAGTCTGGACCGTGTCTCAGTTCCAGTGTGTCTGATCGTCCTCTCAAACCAGATACTGATCGTCGCCTTGGTGAGCCATTACCTCACCAACAAGCTAATCAGCCGCAAGCTTCTCTTTAGGCGGAAATCCATTTCACTCGAAAGCATATGGGGTATTAGCAACCGTTTCCAGTTGTTGTCCCCCTCCTAAAGGTAAATTCTTACGTGTTACTCACCCGTCCGCCACTTGAGTTAAAAACTCTCGTACGACTTGCATGTGTAAGGCATACCGCCAGCGTTCATCCTGAGCCAGGATCAAACTCTCTTAAAATTTCCTTGAATTTTCTTAATAGCTTGTAAAAGCTTTTGTATAAAGTTATATTCTATATTAACTTGAAAAGCAAAAGATTAAGCGTTATCTTTTTTAAAATTTAATTTCTTTTAAGAGATATTTTTTTCTCAAATAATTCAAAAGTTCCAATTGTTAAAGTTTTCTTAATACTTTGAACTGAGAAATAAAAAGAAGATACACAACTTAAAACGTTTCAAAACATTGAACATTTTCAAAAATGTCAAAAACTAATTAAAGTGAAATGGAATACTTTCAAATTTCAAATATAAAATATTGAAAGAAATTCTAATAGTTACAGCTATTAGAATTTCAATTGCTTGTCCAGTCAATCATTCTAAATTTTAAATACACGCATTAGAATATTGAAAAGTGTAAATTTTGAGCAAATTCACTAAAGCTAGTAAAGTCCAAAATTGAGGTTTCAACAGTCTTAGATAATAACTCAGTAGAAACTGTGTTTGCGAAATTATTATAATGACTATTCAAAGACTCAACAATCGGTCCTATTTCAGCAGTTAATTTTGGTACTTCAATATTATCCGGTAAAAATTGAATATCTAAACTTTTATAAGATTTTTGCATGTATTCTAAAATATCTGGACGATCAGTATACCAGAATTTTCGTAATTCGTTCGGAATAGGATGACGATACCATAAAAGTGGCAAATAATGGAAAACTAAAACATCTTTCAATTCGCCATTAATTAATAATTTTGTTTTTTCACCTTCACTTGGTAAGAAAGGCATTGTAAACACTAAATGATTCAAACTATCGGCAATGACTCCAAGTACACCTAGAAATACAGTTCCAGTAATGTTTACGCCAAGTACAGATGGAACAATCCCTTGTAGTACTTCTTCTGTCCAATCAACAGCTGCGGCTATATAGCACCAAGGAAAAGTATAAGGGTTGATAAAAATGAACCACGATAAAGCGATTCGTAACATAACAACTTGCGAATAAACTACAAGCGCAACAAAGAGAAGTTCGCGGAAAGTTTCCAAAGCTGTTATATCTAAACAAAAATTTAATCTTACTTGAAGAAATTCTGATAACCAATCTGGTAAAAAATAAATATTTTTATAATTTTCAATATAAAAGTTATAGAAGCCTTCATCTTTGCTTTCATATATATAACGCGGAACAGTGTCTAATTTTGGCGATGGGCTAAAAAACACTTCAAACCAAGTTTCTGGTCGTTGAACAGGTGGCCAAGATGTTCGATGAGTTGGAAGACTATCCATAAAACTTGTTTGAGCCCACTCTTGATCTGAAACAGATGGGACTTTTGGAAGTCCCGTATTGTTTGGGTAACCAAATGGCTTAGCTATTGTTTTAAAAAAAGTGCTTACAGCATCATAAAAACCAAGCTGAACTGATATAAATTTATCGTCTAAACTCATTTCTAAATTAAACTTAATATTGTTATTCAAACTCTAAGAATTTAGTTTTTTAGTCTTCTATCTATGTTCTATGGATTCTTTTAGTTGTGCTAAAGAAGTTAAATTCATCAAAGATGGCTCATCTTATTTCACATTGAATCTAGCGAATCGTTTTAATTGTTAAATTATTGAATTTGCTTTGAATTAGAAGTATAGATAGTGAATTTGATTTTTATTCGAATAATCTCCTAAAAATTCTAAAACGTCTAAATTCAACTACAGATAGATAGGGATAGGATACGTAAAAAATCTAAGTAAATCAATAGAGTCTCTAAAATTTAGTTTTGCAACAGTTTTAATGAACTCTAATAACAAGCTCGGGATAGTAGGATTTGAACCTACGACACCCTGCTCCCAAAGCAGGTGCTCTACCAAGCTGAGCTATATCCCGAATTTCAAGAAGAGAAACTCCAATTTACGAGCCTTTTCTTTTCACTAAGTATACTAGATTTTCTAAAATTATACAAGGGTAAGAGAAGAATAAACTGACAAAAAAGTTTTAACACTGAAAACTAGCTCAAAATGCTTGAATTCTCAAATTCTGCAAATAAACTAATAGGTACAAAAAGTGTTCAACTGTTCAAACAAATCCAAATAATTTATCTAATGTAAATATTAGATAAATTATTTAGAAGTTAGAAATTAACCAAATTTACCACTTGTTGAAGCAATAACAAATGATGCGTAAGTTAAGATGTAAAATTTTAAAAATTATGATCCCAAAATAAATAAAAATATTAAAATAAAAGTTACAAATAATTGACTTTTCAAAAAATGTACCGTATATTTTGGTAAATGTAATCTAAGAAAAATTAAAAATCATGGCCGTACCTAAAAAACGAACATCGAAAATGAAAAGAAATTCGCGAAAAGCGAACTGGAAACGCAAAAGTTACTTTGCAGCTCAAAAATCTTTATCATTAGCAAAATCTATGCTACGTGGAAAACCAACAAGTTTTGTATATAGTTTAGATGTAGACGAAGAATAGATTTAAGAATTTATTCTTCAAATTATAATTTTAATAATTGTTTAAAAGTTAAATGAGTATAGGTTAGCCCATTATTTACCTTAATAGTATTAAAATTTCTATACTCATCTTTAAAATAAAAATATTAGTAACCTCAAAATATTTAGTTTCTAAGTAACTTAGATTTCTAAAAGAAAATTTTCAAAAAACGGGTATGGCGGAATTGGTAGACGCGCTAGATTTAGGTCCTAGTAACTTTGTTGTGAGAGTTCGAGTCTCTCTACCCGTAATTACATCACTTCTAGAAAAAATTGAAATTTGATTAAGAATTATTTATGCTCCCTTTTACGCTTCAACAATTAAGAATTTTAAAAGCAGTCGCAACAGAAAAAAATTTTACAAAAGCTGCGGAATTACTTTACCTTTCTCAACCTTCTTTGAGTAAACAAATTAAAGCATTAGAAAAAAATCTTGGTATTACAATTTTGAACCGTGAAAATAACAAAATTTCACTAACTGAGAATGGAACAGTATTTTTGCAATATGCTGAACGAATTTTAGCACTCTGTGAAGAAAGTTGTCGAGCTATCATCGATTTAAAAAATGGAGAACGCGGAAATTTAACAGTTGGTGCAAGCCAAACAATTGGGACTTATCTAATGCCAAGAGTATTAGCTTTATTTGCACAAAATTACCCTCAAATCAACTTAAATGTCCAAGTTAGTTCAACTCGCATTATAGCTAAAAATTTACGAAATCGAGAAATTGATATTGCGGTTGTGGGTGGAAAAATTCCTGAAGAATTAAAAAAAAATCTCCAAATTGAAAATTTTGTAGAAGATGAATTTAGTTTAATCATTTCCAAGTCACATCCATTTGCAAAAAAGAAAAAAATAACAAAAAAAGATCTTTATCATTTAAATTTTATTACTTTAAACTCTAATTCAACAATTAGAAAATTTATTGATACAATATTAACGCAAAATCAAATTGAAATTAATCAATTAAAGATTATTATGCAATTGAATTCAATCGAAGGTATTAAAACAGCTGTAAGTTTAGGTTTAGGGGCGGCGTTTGTCTCTTCTTCTGCAATCGAAAAAGAGATTGAATTAAAAACGATCGAAATTTTGAAAATTGAAAATATTCGAATTACAAGAACTTTATCAATTATTAGTAATCCAGAATGCTATAAATCAAAAGCTTTTGAATTCTTCTATAATGAGTTAGCAAGATTAAAACATGATTTGCAAAATTAAAAGATAATTCTAAAAAAGTTGACGGTTTCAAAAAAAGTTTAGTATTATAGATTTAAATAAAAATAAATTAACTTACATTATGAAATATGCAATTGTCGAAATAAGCGGTAGACAATTTTGGATTGAAAAAGGTAAATACTATGATTTCAATCGAATTCCTACCGAATTAGGAAAAGAAATTAGTTTAAATCGTGTTTTATTATTAAACAACGATGGTGATGTTTTAATTGGTAAACCTTATTTAGAAAGCGTTCAAATTAAAGGTAAAATTTTAGAACATTTACGTGGCAAGAAAACAATTGTTTACAAAATGCGACCGAAGAAAAAAACAAGAAGAAAGCAAGGTCATCGTCAAGAGATTACGCGCGTTCTTATTGAAGATATTGTAGTAAATTAAAATAAATTAGGAGTTAAAATTATGGCGCACAAAAAAGGTGCTGGTAGTACAAAAAATGGTCGTGATTCTAATGCAAAGCGACTTGGCGTAAAACGATTTGGTGGTGAAAAAGTACGAGCTGGTAATATTTTAATTCGTCAACGCGGAATGAAATTTAAACCAGGCGTAAACGTTGGTTGTGGTAAAGATTTCACTTTATTTGCATTAACTGATGGAACTGTTGAATTTGATTATCAAGAAGCAGGCCGTAAACGTATTAATATCGTTGACAAATAAATTGAAATTTTTAAATAACTTAATATGTTAAAAAATCCATTTAGCAATAATTCACTACTCAAACAATATCAAGATTTAGTTAGTCAAATTAATATCTTAGAAGATACATTTGAACAATTAACAGATAGTGAATTAAGGGCTAAAAGCTTAACATTAAAAAAACAATATGAGGCAACACAAGAGTTAGATCCTTTAATTGCCGAATCATTTGCAATTACCCGTGAAGCAAGTCGTAGAACATTAGGATTAAGACATTTTGATGTTCAATTAATTGGTGGTCTTGTTTTAAACGACAACAAAATTGCTGAAATGAAAACAGGTGAAGGTAAAACGCTTGTTGCAACTTTACCTGCATCTTTAAATGCGATAACAAATAAAGGTGTTCATATTGTTACAGTAAACGATTACTTAGCAAATCGTGATCAAGTATCAATGGGTCAAGTATATCGATTTTTGGGGTTAAATACTGGATTAATTCAGGAAGGAATGTCAACAGATGAGCGCAAAAAAAATTATGGCGCAGATATTACATATGTAACAAACTACGAAGTTACATTTGATTTTCTTCGCGATAATATGGCGCTTAATCCAACAGACCTTGTATTGAGACCTTTCAATTATTGCATTATTGACGAAGTTGATTCTATTTTAATTGATGAAGCCCAAACGCCTTTAATCATATCAAATAATACTCAAACACCAATTGAGAAATATATTGTTGCTGCCGAAATTACTGAATATTTAGAATTAAATACTCATTATAAAATAGACGAAAAAAACAAAAATGTTGTTTTAACTGTTGAAGGTAGTAAACAAATTGAACAAATTTTAAAAGTTCAAGATTTATATGATCCAAGAGATCCTTGGATTCCATACATCATTAATGCTCTTAAAGCAAACGCTCTTTACTTTAATAATGTTCATTATATTGTTCAAAATAATAGGATTATTATTGTAGATGAGTTTACTGGTCGTATTATGCCAGATCGTCGATGGGGAGATGGATTACATCAAGCTGTCGAAGCAAAAGAAAATTTACCGATTCGGGCAAAAACTGAAACGGTTGCAGCTATTACGTACCAAAACTTTTTCCTATTATATCCAAAATTATCAGGAATGACAGGGACTGGTAAAACTGCTGAAATTGAATTTGAAAAAATTTATAACTTAGCTGTTAATCCTATTCCAACAGCACGACCTGTTCAACGAAAAGATTTACCAGATTTAATCTATAAAGATCAGTTCTCAAAATGGAATGCAATTGCAAAAACATGCAATCAAGTTCATGAAACAGGTCAACCAATTTTAGTTGGAACAACAACGGTTGAAAAATCGGAAATGTTAGCTCAATTGTTAAGTGAATATAATTTATCTTATCAAATTTTGAATGCAAAGCCTGAAAATGTTCGACGAGAGTCTGAAATTGTTGCTCAAGCGGGTAAAAAAGGTAGTATTACAATTGCTACAAATATGGCTGGGCGTGGGACTGACATCATTTTAGGCGGAAACATTACATTCAAAATTCAAAAAAAATTATATGACATTTTAACATTAGCTAAGAATTTTAAATTGTCAAAACAAACTAATATTTTAGAATCATCTATTCTAAGCCAATTTGAAGGAAGCTCTCAAAGATTTTTAAGCGTTTTATTATCTTTGTTAAATGATGATAATTTCATGAAATTATCAGATCTTGAAATTCTAAAACTCTTACAAGAAAATGATCGAATTTCGATTCCTGTTATTTCATATCAATCTTCTATTCAATTTTTGATTAACGATTTAATCACTTTTAACAAAAAATATCAAACGCAAGAGAATAAAATTGTTAAAAATCTAGGTGGTTTATATATTATTGGTACCGAAAGAAATGATTCACGACGGGTAGATAATCAACTACGTGGCCGATGTGGTCGTCAAGGTGACCCTGGTGTTTCAAGATTTTTCTTAAGCTTAGATGATAATTTACTACGCCTTTTTGGCGGTCCTCAAATTCAAAATTTCATGCAAACGCAGTTAGCAGATGATGCTCCATTAGAATCTGATTTAATTACTAAGAGTCTAGATTCAGCACAAGAACGAGTAGAAGAACGAGCTTACCAACAAAGAAAGAATTTATTTGATTATGATGATGTATTAAATAAACAACGAAATATTGTTTATTATGAAAGAAAACAAATTCTTGAAAATACAAATACTCTTTCAATCAAGAAAAATATTTTAGCTTATGGGGAGCAAATTGTTACTGATCTTCTATTAGAATTAAAAGAAAATAAATTTTATCGCGAAAAAACGCTTTCGTTAATTGAAAATTTATTAGGCCGAAATCTACTTTTAACTCAATTAAAAGATGCTGATTCACTATTGAATACTTATGATTTTTATGAGTTAAAATTATATTTATTTGAAGAATTTTGGTTAACTTATCAATCAAAAATGGAAGAGTTATCAGTTTATGGTACTGGTTTAACTGAGAATTTAGAAAGAAGTATCATCTTATTAAATACTGACCGGATTTGGCGTGAACATTTACAGAAAATGACTTTATTGCGTGAATCCGTTGGTTGGCGTGGATATGGTCAACGTAACCCATTATACGAGTACAAACAAGATGCATTCTATATGTTTGAAACTCGTGAAAAATTATTACGGCATCTAGTAATTTACGATTTATTAAGAGCATCAATTTTATAAAGAAAAAACTTAAAATTAAAAAATTTTATGACAAAACGAACACTTTCAAACAAAGGTCGCTACTCAGTATTAAAAGTTTCGGGTTTTCGAGCACGAATGGCAACACCACAAGGTCGAAAAACTATTCGAAAAAGACGTAAAAAAGGGCGTAAAGCTTTAACATTAAGAAAATAACTTAATTTTTTTACTTTATTAGAGAGAATTCTTTGAATTCCTCTAATAATAAATAATTTTTTATTTAAAGTTAATATAATACTAATTTAGTAAACTAACTTTTTGAATCAGTAATTTATGAAATTTAACGATGAATTAGCTCTTTTTTTAAAAGCTCGTTATCCAATAATCTATATTAATACAATCGAAGAAGATCGAGTGGAGTATGTAATTCGAAAGAATATTAAAACAAATTTAAACCGAAGTATTTATAGTTGGGATTTTGTTGATGGTTATACAAACAACCCAAATAATGAAGGATTTGCGAAACGCAACCCTTTGCAAGCATTAGAATTAGTTGAAAGATTGAATGCTGAAACACCTGCTTTGTTTATTTTAAAAGATTTTAATAGATTTTTAACAGATCTTTCAATTTCACGAAAATTAAGAAACGTTAGTAGAATTTTAAAATTACAACCCAAAACTATTGTTATTATTGGTTCAGATTTGACGATTCCTCGTGAATTACAAGACTTAGTAACAGTTTTACAATTCCAATTACCTTTAGAAAATGAAATTAATCAAGAATTAACAAGACTAGTAACATCTTTAAATATTCAAATTGAACCGCAATTATTTGAAACATTGACAAGAGCTTGTCAGGGTCTATCGTTAGAACGTATTCGACGTGTTTTATCAAAAATTATTGCAACTTACAAAACAATCGATGATAATAGTATTGCTGTTCTATTGAGTGAAAAAAAACAAATTATCAGTCAAACCGAAATCTTAGAATATGCATCTGTTAATGAGAAAATTGCTAACTTAGGTGGTTTAGATAATTTAAAAATTTGGTTAAAACGCCGTAAAACAGCATTTGGTGTTCAAGCCTCAAAATATGGTTTACCAACACCTCGGGGTTTATTATTAGTTGGAATTCAAGGTACTGGAAAGTCATTAGCTGCTAAAGCAATTGCAACTGATTGGCAGTTGCCATTATTAAAATTAGACGTTGGTAAATTATTTGGCGGTATTGTTGGTGAGTCTGAATCACGCCTTCGTCAAATGATTAATGTCGCTGAAACAATTTCACCTTGTATACTTTGGATTGATGAAATTGATAAAGCATTTAGTAATACCGAAAGTAAAGGTGACAGTGGTACAAGTAATCGTGTATTAGCTACTTTTATTAGTTGGTTATCAGAAAAAACTAAACCTGTTTTTGTAATTGCAACTGCAAATAATATTGATTTATTACCATTAGAAATTATTCGAAAAGGGCGGTTTGATGAAATTTTCTTTTTAAATCTACCGCAAAAAGAAGAGAGAGAAGAAATTTTTAAAATTCATATCAAGGAATTTAGACCTCAAACTTGGACATCTTTTGATTATGAGAAATTAGCTCAATCCTCAGAATCTTTTTCAGGTGCAGAAATCCGTCAAAGTATTATTGAAGGGATGTATCAAGCGTTTTATGAAAAACGCGAATTCACAACAAAAGATATTTGTACTGCTTTAAATGATTTAATCCCATTAGCACATTTAGAAAGTGATCAAATGATAAGATTACAAAATTGGGCTTCATCTGGTCGAATCCGTTCGGCTTCTTCTAAAGATATATATTCGACTTAAAACATTCAATGAAACAAAAAATTTTTAGAATAATAGCAGATTTAAGGTTTGCTATTTTTATGTTATTGCTAATTAGTTTTTGCAGTATTATTGGAACAGTTATTGAACAAGATCAATCGATTGAAGTATACAAATTAAATTATCCATTAACTAAACCAATTTTTGGCTTTTTAGCTTGGGATCAAATTTTAAAATTTGGATTAGACCATGTTTATAAAACATGGTGGTTCTATACTTTATTATTTCTTTTTGGATTGAGTTTGATTACGTGCACATTTTTACAACAACTTCCGTCTTTAAAAATCGCAAGGCGTTGTCAGTTTTTTAGAACAACTAATCAATTTTCTCGTTTAAAAAATTTTACAATACTAAAGAACTTTTCAATTAATAAAATTTTATTAAAGATTCAACAAAACCAATATTCTATTTTCCAACAGAAAAACACTATTTATTGCTATAAAGGCTTAATTGGTCGAATTGCACCAATCTTAGTTCATTTTAGTATGATTCTGGTACTAGCTGGTACTATTATTGGTTCATTATTTGGTTTTAAAGCTCAAGAAGTTGTTCCAAAAACCGAAAATTTTCATATACAAAATATTTTAACAACAGGTCAATTAACTGTTATTCCAAAAGTTTCCGCACGTATCAATGATTTTTGGATTACGTATACAAAAACGAAAACGGTTTCTCAATTTTACTCAGATATTTCAATATTAGATGCTCAAGGTAATGAAACTTACCGGAAAACAATTTCCGTGAACTCTCCATTAATTTATAAAAATATTTATTATTATCAAACCGATTGGAGTTTAATAGGCTTAAGATTTCAAAATACGAAAAATGAGATTTTAGAGTATCCGTTAATTAACTTTTCAGAAAAACAGGAGAAAGTTTGGTTAACTTGGGTTGCCAAAGATTCTTCGATTTCTGAAGGTTTTATTTTGATTATTGATAATCTTGAAGGATATTGTTCTATTTATAATGAAAAAGGAAACTTTTTAGGCAACATCGAACTGCATGAAATGACGAACTTTAATAATTCGTTTACCCTTTTAGAAATTATTAGTTCTACAGGCCTTCAAATAAAAACAGATCCTGGAATTCCTGTTATTTACAGTGGATTCTTCTTCTTAATGTTAAGTACTTTAATCAGTTATACAACTTATTCACAAATTTGGATTATTCAGAAAAATCGACAATTATTTATTGGCGGAACAACAAATCGAGCTTTGTTTGATTTTGAGTTAGAATTTTTTAAAATTATTAATTAAAAAGTGATAAAATTATTCTTTCTGTTTTATAATTCTAATTAACAAGTTAAATACTTGGGAAGAATTATATTACAAAAATTTTTTTATGACAGCAACTTTAGAAAGACGTCAAAGCGTTTCATTATGGGAGCGTTTCTGTGGTTGGATTACTAGTACTGAAAACCGTTTATACATCGGTTGGTTCGGTTGTTTAATGTTCCCTACATTATTAACAGCTACTACTTGCTACATCATCGCATTCATCGCAGCTCCTCCAGTTGATATCGATGGTATCCGTGAGCCTGTTGCAGGTTCTTTATTATACGGTAACAACATCATCTCTGGTGCAGTTATCCCTAGTTCTAACGCTATCGGTATGCACTTCTACCCAATCTGGGAAGCAGCTTCAATCGATGAGTGGTTATACAACGGTGGTCCTTACCAATTAATCGTATTACACTTCTTATTAGGTGTTGCATCTTACATGGGTCGTGAGTGGGAATTAAGCTACCGTTTAGGTATGCGTCCTTGGATCTTCGTAGCTTTCTCTGCTCCAGTAGCAGCAGCTTCTGCAGTATTCTTAGTATACCCAATCGGTCAAGGTTCATTCTCTGATGGTATGCCTTTAGGTATCTCTGGTACTTTCAACTTCATGATCGTATTCCAAGCTGAGCACAACATTTTAATGCACCCATTCCACATGGCTGGTGTTGCTGGTGTATTCGGTGGTTCTTTATTCTCAGCTATGCACGGTTCATTAGTAACTTCTTCTTTAATTCGTGAAACAACTGAAAGCGAATCTACTAACTACGGTTACAAATTCGGTCAAGAAGAAGAAACTTACAACATCGTTGCAGCTCACGGTTACTTCGGTCGTTTAATCTTCCAATACGCTTCATTCAACAACTCACGTGCTTTACACTTCTTCTTAGCTTTATGGCCAGTTGTAGGTATCTGGTTAACTGCTATGGGTGTTAGTACTATGGCGTTCAACTTAAACGGTTTCAACTTCAACCAATCAGTTGTAGATTCTCAAGGTCGTGTTATCAACACATGGGCTGACATCATCAACCGTGCTGATTTAGGTATGGAAGTAATGCACGAACGTAACGCGCACAACTTCCCATTAGATTTAGCTTCAGGTGAAGTATTACCAGTTGCTTTAACAGCTCCAGCTGTTAACGGCTAATTTCTAGTTTTTTCTAAACCTTTAATTTATTAAAGGTTTAGAAATTCTAAAAAAAATATTTAATCTTTTCTTTTCATTTTTAAACTCTATTTTATTCGTAAATTATTTTGAATAATTTTATCTTTCAAAGCCTGTTGAAAAAGATACTGTATACACTGTTTGTTTTTTTAACGTATAAGATATCTGGTAAAAAAATCTATAATACGATGTAGACACTTGCAATTCGTTTATAATGTTGTTATCGTATTCATCAATATACATTTTTTTTTTATTTATTAGCATAATGGTTTTTGGAAAAAACGTTTTAGGAGCAACGCACGACATATTACGTGGTGTAAACGCAACTGTATGGGGTGGTGTTACAGAGGCTGAAAAAGTTGGTAAAATCGTCAAAACAGGTCTGTCGGGAGCTGATGTGGTAATCGGTACCAGTCACACTATAGAAGATCTGGCGTGTCAGGATTATGTTTGCACAACCTTTGATATTATTGGATCTGTATCTAGCACTGTTGGTCTAATAATTGGAAACATTTCGGGCACTAAGCACTTAACGTATATAACTGGTTCTGTTACCGTATGTTGTCGTTCGGTTCGATATTACTGCAAGAGATATGGAACTGTGTGGGGATGTACAGTCGCTGCAGGTCAGGGAATAAAAGAAGCAGTAAAATTTACTATAAAATAATTAAGTTTTCGTATTGAGAAAGTTTCGCTTATCTGTATTAAATAAGAAAAACTCGTAGTCTTATTTAATACAGATTTGTATATGTGGATATGGTTAAAAGGTCTTTTAACCAAGGTTCGGTGATTGTTTACGTTTTTAGCTTACCCAACCGTAACTGTGTAAACCTTTTCCTAAAAAATTAACGCCTAAATAGCAAATCCAGATAACAAAGAAACCTAAACTTCCTAAAAGAGCGGTCTTTTTACCTTCCCAACCTTTTGTGATTCTTGCATGTAAATATGTTGCAAATACGAGCCATGTAATTAATGCCCATGTTTCTTTTGGATCCCAACTCCAATAAGAACCCCAAGCTTCATTAGCCCAGACACCACCAGAAATAATTCCAATTGTTAAAAATGGGAAACCTAAACCAATAATTCGATAACTCCAATTATCAATACTTTGTAAAAGTTTTAATTTTCCAAGTTCAGAAATTTCATTTGATGGTGATAATAATTTAGCTTCATAATAATCTAACATAATATTATAAAGTGGTAATGATGAGTTGTCCATTAGTTTTAAATCAATATCTTTAAATTTTGAAATCACTAAGAATAAGATACATAATAATGAACCCATAATTAATGTCCCATAACTTAATAACATCATACTAACATGCATCATTAGCCAATTTGATTGTAACGCTGGAACTAAAGGACTTGATTTTTGCATTTCGGGAGTTAGCGTTAAATTTGCAAATCCATTAATTAATAATGTAACAGGAATCAAAACAGACCCGATTAATTTACTTTTCGTTTTTGTTTCAATATATAAATAAACTGTTAATAACATACATGTTAAAAACAATAATGATTCGTATAGATTACTTAAAGGAAAATATCCTGCTACAATCCAACGAGAGCAAAGAATAAAAAATAAAAGTGCATTAGCCGTAATTGTACAATAGCGGCCAATTTTCGCTAATAGCTTTGAATCACTGAATAATGATAAATTAACCCAATAAAGTATCATAGCTAATAGTAAAATTCCGAAAACTATATTCGATGAAAAGTTTTGAATTTCATTCCAATCCATGAAATTTCTCCAATAAAAATTTATATATAATTTATTTTCTATTATAGTATTCTAATTAAAAATGAGAGCATTTTTGTGAAATTCTCATTAAAATTTCTTTTTCTACATAAAAAAATTTAACTCTTTTTCAAGAGTTTTTGAAACTTTTGAAATAGAAAAATAAATGAAAATTAGAATTGACATTCATTTCTATTTCGAAGTAGTATAGGGTTAATTTTGATAACAGTATACTATGTCATTACTTAGAAAATATGAAATCATGATTCTTCTAACAGAAGAATTTAACGATAGTGAGTTAAAAACTTGGGTTTTTAATTATGCAAAAAATTTACGAAAATTTAATGTTTGTGATATTTCTGTAATTTCACGAGGAAAACACAATTTAGCTTATCCAATTGATGAAAAACAAAAAGGTAACTATATTCAGTTAAATTTTTCAAGTATGCCAAAATACATCAGTAATTTTGCAAGTATTTTAAAAATGGACTCGAATGTTTTACGTTTTCTAGTTTTTAACAAACAATTATAATTTTATTAAATTTTTTTAATAAAATTATTTGTCATTATATGAAAACTATGTTAACATTTAAATAGTTAGCCTATCCTCAGTAGCTCAGTGGTAGAGCAATCGGCTGTTAACCGATTGGCCGTAGGTTCAAGTCCTACCTGGGGAGTAATCAATAAAATGAAAAATTCATGAACAAACAATTAGATCAATTAAAAATTGGGGACAAAGTTTTTAATTCTCGTTTAATGTTAGGGACCGGAAAATATAGAACTCCAACAGATGCGATAAACAGTATTGAAAATAGTGAATGTGAAATCGTAACTGTTGCTATTCGGCGTTTACCTACAGATCTGAAAAATGATAGTACAAACTTTTTAAATCAATTAGATTGGAAAAAACTTTGGTTATTGCCAAATACTGCAGGCTCACAAACTGCGGAAGAAGCTATTCGAATGGCTTTTTTAGGACATGAGTTAGCGTGCCAACTTGGCCAAGAAGATAATTTTTTTGTAAAACTTGAAGTCATTTCAGACCCAAAATATTTATTACCTGATCCTGTAGGAACATTAAAAGCCGCTGAATTTTTAACTAAAAAAGGATTTACAGTTTTGCCTTATATTAACGCTGATCCAATGTTAGCTTTACACTTAGAAGATTTAGGTTGCGCTACAGTTATGCCATTAGGATCACCAATTGGTTCAGGGCAAGGCTTAAATAATTTAAGTAATATTCAAATAATTATTGAAAATGCAACTGTTCCGGTAGTTGTAGATGCTGGAATAGGAACATCAAGTGAAGCCACTCAAGCGTTAGAAATTGGTGCAGATGCTGTTTTATTAAATACTGCTGTGGCACAATCTAAAAATCCTGGCCAAATGGCAAAAGCTATGAAATTAGGTGTAGAAGCAGGTAGATTAGCTTATTTAGCCGGTCGTATGGATAAAAAACATTATGCAAGCGCTAGCTCACCATTAACTCAAATTAGTAAATATTATTAAAGAAATTCAAAAAGAAACTGTAAACGACGACCAGAAATGATAAGTTACTGGTTTTAATTTTTTCTTTTTTGTTATTTCTCTAAATTGGGTAATTGTTAGTCTGCAAACTAGTTTTTAAATTTTTTAGATTAATTCATTAAAAAAAAAGATTTTTAAGAATTGAATTTTATTCTAGAATTATTTTAGAATAAAATTCAATCATCAAATTTGAAATTAGTAAGCTAAACCTAAACTACGAGTTGTTTCAGCACCTAAATATACTCGAACACTTAAGAAATCAGTTGGACAAGCTGTTTCACAACGCTTACAACCTACACAATCTTCTACTCGAGGTGATGATGCGATTTGACCTGATTTACAGCCATCCCATGGTACCATTTCTAATACGTCAGTAGGACATGCTCGAACACATTGTGTACAACCAATACAAGTGTCGTAAATTTTAACTGTATGAGACATAATTTTTTATAATTTTATTATTAGTATAAAATGCAAGTTATTTTTGAGTTTCCCAATTTTTCGAACTTAACGTGTTAAACGTTGAAGTTGTTGAATTGCTAAACGACCAATGTTAAATAAAGCCCATGATGCTGCAATTAATAATGGTGCAGCAATTACTACTAAACGAGTATCCATAAGTAATAATCCTTTGAAAATATTTTAGTTAAATACACTATATATTATACACAAATTTAACTATTTACAATATTTAAATCTAATCTCAATAGAGATTAGATTTATACTTAAGAATTTTTTGAAAAATAAATAAATTATGTTTTATGAAGTTAAAATCTTTAACGCTTAAAGAATTTTTCATTTGTACCAACTTTATTAGGTTTAGGTTTATCTGCACCTAATCCTAAATTTGGATTGTTATCAGATGGTTCAATGTTATCATCTGTACCACTATTTGAAGTTGATTCTGAACCAGAATTTACTAAAGCAGCAACTGATTCAACTTGATTTTCATTTTCTTTTTCTAATAATGTTGGGTCAACATCACTAAAATCAATTTCAACTTCTAACTCATTTGTGTACGTCATTAATGTTCCTTCGACTTTTTTACGACGAACATAAATTTTTGTATTTGGATAAAGTGTTTTCGATAAACATTGTTCTGCAAGCGTATCTTCAAGATATTTCATGATAGCACGACGTAATGGACGAGCACCATAAATTGGATCATAACCTTCGTCTGTTAAGAAAGCTTGAACAGATAATTCAACAATTAGATTAATTCCTTTTTCTTTTAATCGATTTTGAACTGATTTGATCATTAATTCACAAATTTCCCAAATATCGATTCGAGTTAAATGGTTAAAGACAATGATTTCATCAATACGATTTAAAAACTCTGGTCTAAAGAAATTCTTTAATTCATCGTTCACTAGTTTTGTAACACGTTCAAAAATCTCTGGATCTTTGATTGGTTCTGGAGCTGGCTGCCAACCAATAACGGCATCTGGTGTAATTTTAAAACCACCTTCACCTTGTTCTGATTTTGGTTTAATTCCACTTTCACGTTCAATAATTTTTGCACCTAAGTTGGTTGTCATAATAATTAAAGTATTTGTGAAATCAATTACTCGACCTTTTGAATCTGTTAAACGGCCATCATCCAAAATTTGTAATAATAAATTAAATACATCTGGGTGAGCTTTTTCAACCTCATCAAATAAAACAACGGAATATGGTTTAGATCTTACAGCTTCAGTTAACTGACCACCTTCGTTGTAACCGACATAGCCTGGAGGTGAACCAATTAATTTAGCTACAGTGTGTTTCTCCATATATTCCGACATATCTAGACGGATCATACTTTCTTCTGTACCAAACATGTATTCAGACAAAGTTTTTGTTAATTCTGTCTTACCTACACCAGTTGGACCAGCAAAAATGAAACTCGCAATAGGTCGATTCGGATTTCTTAAACCAACTCGAGCTCGTCGAATAGCTTTTGAAACAGCTACAACAGCGTGTTTTTGACCAATGATACGTTCATGAAGAGTATCTTCCATTTTTAATAAACGAGCTGATTCTGATCCTGTAATTTTTGTTACTGGAATTCCTGTCCAATTTGAAACAACATCAGAAACATCATTTTCAGTTACCATATCAACATCACGACGGCTGAAACCACGTGATTCATTTGTTAAAGCTGATTGTTTCATAATTCGAATATGTGTTCGAACTTCCATTTCATGATCTAATAACTGCTTTGCAGCTTCAAAATCATGTTCTTTGATGCAATCCTCTTTATCTTTGATTGTCTCTTGTAACTCATGCATTAAACTACGTAAACCTAAAGGTAAACGACGGTTTTCTAAACGAACACGAGCACCAGCTTCATCCAATACGTCAATTGCTTTATCAGGTAAGTATCTATCAGCTACATATTTATCTGAAAGAATTGCTGCTTGTTCTAAAGCTTTATCATGATAACTTAATGTATGGTGTTGTTCAAATTTTGAACGTAAACCACGTAAAATTTCAATCGTTGTACCTACACTAGGTTCTTCTACATGAACAGGTTGGAAACGTCTTTCTAAAGCAGGATCACGTTCAATATATTTTCGATATTCATCATTTGTTGTTGCACCAATACAACGGAATTTACCACGTGCTAATGCTGGTTTTAAAATATTTGCAGCATCTACTGCACCTTCTGCAGCACCTGCACCAACTAATGTATGAATTTCATCAATAACAATAATAACTGCAGAATCATTTTGTGCTTCTTCAACAATTCGTTTTAATCGTTCTTCAAATTCGCCTCGGTATTTTGTACCAGCTAAAATTGAGCCAAGATCTAATGCCATGATTAAACTACCATCTAAGAAATCAGGCACTTTTTCCGTTAAGATTAATTGTGCTAAACCTTCAGCAACAGCTGTTTTACCAACACCTGGTTCTCCAATTAAAACTGGGTTATTTTTTGTTCGACGAGCTAAAACTGCAATGACGTCATCGATTTCTTTTTCTCGACCAATAACAGGGTCTAGATTTCCGTCAATTGCTTCTTTAGTAATATTTTCCGCATACTCGTCTAATGTCGGAGTAGGGCTACCTTTTTTCTCACGTTCTAATAAGAATTTTTCAGCTTGCGTTAACGGACGTAAAATTTCTTCTTGTGTTTCTTCAATATATGTTAAGATTAAATTTCTTAACTTATGAATATCCACATTTAATTTATCTAACGTTCTCATTGCTACACCATCTGATTCAGCAATAAGTGCTAATAAAATATGCTCCGTTCCTACGAAGTTTTGTCCTAAATCTTTACTTTCGTGGACAGCCATTTCTAGAACACGTTTTGCTCGTGGTGTAAATGGAATTTCTGAGGCTACAAATCCTGTTCCTCGACCAATGTAAAGCTCAATTTCTTTTCGAGCTTTTTTTAAGGTAACTTTTAGTTTTTTTAGTGCTCGCGCACCAATTCCATGACGTTGTCCAATAACGCCTAATAAAAGTTGTTCTGTTCCCACAAAGTTATGGCCCATTCTACGAGCTTCTTCTTGGGATAACATAATTACTTTTATCGCACCCTCGGTAAATTTTTCAAACATAGATTTTTATATGTAAATCTAGTATATTTTAGATTCTATTCACTTTTCTTATATTATACATAATTTCATTATTAAATAAATAATGATACTAATTTTATACAAGTTAAAATTCTAAAAACCGTTTGAAAAGCTCTATTTTATTGTTAAATTTTTGTGAATGTCAATTTTTATTTTACTGAAGATTAGAAATGTATTATACTAATTAAAACAGCATCTTTAAATATGGCGGTATGGCCAAGTGGTAAGGCAGTGGATTGCAAATCCTCGATTCCTCAGTTCGAATCTGAGTGCCGCCTTTAAAAATATAACTATAATATTGTCCTAAGGAATAAATTTAGGTACTATTATAGTATAGATCTATTTAAAGGTTTTCAGGGAATGTGGTGAAATTGGTAGACACGACGGACTTAAAATCCGTTGCCTAGTGATAGGCGTGAGGGTTCAAGTCCCTCCGTTCCCATTTGATTTATAATCTAATTTACAAAATATTTTTTATTTACTTTTTTTCATTAATTATTTACCTATTTATTTTATTTTATTTATTCAAAAAGATTTAGAAGAATTATTTTCTAAATCTTTTTGAATGTTTGACTTAAGATAAACAAATTCGGTAGAAAACTCCTGATGGTAAGTCAGCTTCTGATAATAAATCAAAAATTGGAACTTCTGAATCATAATGAATTTCTAAAACTCGTTTATGAATTCGAATTTCAAAATGCTCACGTGAATCTTTATCTACGTGAGGAGATCTTAAAACACAATAAATTCTTTTACGAGTAGGTAATGAAATCATACCCGCTGAACTTAAAGGAGTATTTTGTAAGATATTCATAATCTTTTGGCATGATGATGTTAAAATCTCATGATTAAAAGATTCTAGTCTTACACGAATTTTTGCATTCGTTTTAATTTCCATAAAATTTTTTAATTATTTAACAATTTTAGAAACTACACCTGCACCAATTGTACGACCACCTTCACGAATTGCGAAGCGCATACCTTCTTCGATTGCTACTGGGTAAATTAATTCAGCTGTCATTTTAATACGATCACCTGGCATTACCATTTCTACAATTGTACCATCATCTGCAGTGAATTGTGTAATTGCACCTGTTACATCAGTAGTTCGTACATAGAATTGTGGACGGTAACCTGTAAAGAAAGGTGTGTGACGACCACCTTCATCTTTTGTTAAAACATAAACTTCTGATTCGAAGCTTGTGTGAGGTGTGATTGTACCTGGTTGAGCTAATACCATACCACGTTCAATATCTTCACGTGTTACACCACGTAATAAAATACCTACATTATCACCAGCGAAACCTTCATCTAATGTTTTTTGGAACATTTCGATACCCGTGATTGTTGTTGTTTGTGTTTCGCTAATACCAACGATTTCAACGCTCTCACCAACTTTTGCAATACCACGTTCAATACGACCAGTTGCAACAGTACCACGACCAGTAATTGAGAAAACATCTTCAATTGCCATTAAGAATGTTTTTTCTGTATCACGTTCTGGAGTTGGGATGTAATCATCTACCGCATCCATTAATGCGAAAATTTTGTCAACCCATTCGTTTTCACCACGTGCAAGAGCTGGATTTGCAGTAATTGCTTCAATAGCTTGTAAAGCTGAACCTGGACAAATTGGGATATCATCACCAGGGAAGTCGTATGCTGAAAGTAATTCACGAACTTCTAATTCTACTAATTCTAGTAATTCTGCATCATCAACTTGATCTTCTTTATTTAAGAAAACAACAATGTTTGGAACACCTACTTGTTTTGATAATAAGATGTGCTCACGTGTTTGTGGCATAGGACCATCTGCAGCTGATACTACTAAAATTGCACCATCCATTTGTGCTGCACCTGTAATCATGTTTTTAACATAATCCGCGTGACCTGGACAATCTACGTGTGCATAGTGACGGTTTTCTGTTTCATACTCAACGTGTGCTGTATTAATTGTAATACCACGTGCACGTTCTTCTGGTGCACCATCAATATCTGAATAATCTTTAGCTACAGCTGTACCACCTAAAGCTAAAGTTGCTGTAATTGCAGCAGTTAAAGTTGTTTTACCGTGATCTACGTGACCGATTGTTCCAATATTAACGTGCGGTTTTGTACGTTCAAATTTTTCACGTGCCATTAGAGAATTCCTTAAAATTTTTTAAAAAATGATATTTATTTTTCAGCTTTTAGCGAGAGAAAATCTAAATTAGTAACGGAAATGAGCAAAAGCTTTATTTGCTTCTGCCATTTTATGAGTTTCTTCTTTTTTCTTTATAGTATTACCGATATCGTTAGATGTGTCAATAATTTCATTAGCTAATTTAATTGCCATACTACGACCAACTCGTTGGTCAGCATAACGAATAATCCAACGTAAAGCTAAATTTGTTGCTCTAAAACCACTAACTTCAACGGGAACTTGATAAGTTGAACCACCAACTCTTCGAGCTTTTACTTCAACGATTGGACTAGCATTTTTGATTGCTTTTTCAAAAACTGCTAATGGATCTTCTTTTGTTTTTTGTTCTATGATATCAAATGCTTGATATACAATATTTCGAGCAATTGTTTTTTTTCCTGATTTTAGAATTCGTGTAATTAATAAACTAACTAAATAGCTATTATAAATTGGATCAATTTGAGGAAAACGTTTTTTTGAAATATTTCTACGAGACATACTATATTTATTTAAAAATTATTTGTATTTATCCTTTTGGTTTTTTAACACCATATTTAGAACGACCTTGCGTTCTGTCTTTAACCCCACCAGTATCTAAAGCACCTCGAACAATGTGATAGCGAACACCTGGTAAATCTTTTACTCGACCACCACGAATTAAAACTACTGAGTGCTCTTGTAAGTTATGACCAATACCAGGAATATAAGCTGTAACTTCAAAACCTGAAGTTAATCTTACACGCGCTACTTTTCGAATAGCAGAGTTTGGTTTTTTTGGTGTTGTTGTATATACACGTGTACAAACCCCACGTCTTTGAGGACAATTAACAAGCGCAGGTGATTTTGTTTTCTTTTTAATTTGTATACGTTGTGAACGAACTAATTGTTGAATAGTTGGCATAAAATATTACAGTTATTTATGAATAAAATAGTGAATTATTGTTCAGGCATATCTAAACGATATTTTTTCATGAATTTTTCAACTCGACCTTCACTGTCAATCATAACTTGTGATTTCGTGTAAAACGGATGGTTTGCTAACCAAATATCCATTTGTAATTCAGGTTTTGTTGAACCAATCAAACAAAGTGGTTTTCCATCACATAAAACTGGCGTATTTTCAAACCATTTCGGATGTGTATCAGATTTTGGCATATTTTTATATATCCTATATATAAATAAGTATAAAATTAACGTTTTGAGTATTGTGGAGCTTTTCGTGCTTTTCGTAAACCATATTTTTTTCTTTCTTTGATTCGTGCATCACGAGTTAAGAAGCCGAATGGTTTTAAAATCGTACGATTTTCTTTTTCCATTGCACATAATAATCTTGCAACGCCTAATTGAATTGATTGTGCTTGACCTGTAAGACCACCACCATCAACAGTTGCAACAATATCAAATTGTTTTTCTAAAGATAATTTTTCTAAAGGAGCAAATACAGTTTTTAAATATGTATCGTTATACTGTAAATATTGTTCTCCATTAACTTTATTAATAGTTATATTTCCTTCTCCTGGGATTAGAAAAACTCGAGCTACAGCCTGTTTTCTTTTTCCAAGCCCAATGTTTGATTTTTTATAAATTAATTCTGTCATGAATTTAAAAGATTTCTAATTAATAGTATTTGTCAGTTTTAATTTGAAAACCCAGCCTAATACTTTATTTATATTGATTAAAACTAGGATTTGAATAGAAGTTTGAAAGATCAATTTCTACTGGATTTTGAGCTTGATGATCATGATTTTGATCACTGTAAATACGTAAACGTCTCATAAGACGTTTTGTTTCTGTTTCAGAAAGCATTCCTTTTACTGCTCGTTGAATAACAAATTTTGGAAGACATTCTGATGCAGTTTTAATTTTTAATGCGTGACCTGGGCGGCCTGGGTTTGAAACAATATATTGTTTCGCATCTGGATTCAAAATAATTGAATCAGCGTTTAATAAAATAATATAATCACCAGTATCAATTGATGGGTGATATTGAGGCTTTACTTTACCTCGAAGTAATGCAACTAAGACAGTTGCTAACCGACCTAATTTTTGGTCTTTACAATCAATAATAAACCAATTACGGTTTTTTGAACCTTTGGTTGGTAAAAATGTTTTGTTTAATGAGTTCATAATTTTTTAGTTTACATAAATAACAAAAAGTAATAATTAGTGAAAAACCGCGAATAAACTCAGTTCAGTTACTTTAATTAAGAATAATTCCTAATTTATTTTTTAAAGTTGAAAAAACTTCATCAGCAGATTTTCGACCAAAATTTTTTAATTCTTGTAATTTTTCTGGTGAATATTGCAATAAATCACCAACAGTATTTATTTGGGCTTTTTTTAAGCAGTTATAAGCTCGAACAGACAATTGTAGTTCTTCAATTGCAATATTAGTATATGGTTCAATACTAATTGAATCTGGTTGTTGTTCTACTGTATTATTTTCTGGTTGAATCGTATTTTGAATTAACCCAGTAAATAAATCAATAATTATTGCACAAGCAGATTCAAGAGCTTCATTTGGAGAAATGCTTCCATTTGTCCAGATATCTAGAAACAATCGTTCGTTACTGGTATTATTTGTATCATAAACATTTTCAATTTTAAAATCAACTTTTTGCACAGGCATAAAAACTGTATCTAATTGCAAATAATTATTTAATTCTTCTGAAAACGTTTGAGTAGCTAATCTATACCCTGTTCCATATTCGAACTTAAATTCAATTTCAATAATATTGGCAGTTGAAAGCGTGGCAATATAATGATTTGGATTTACGATCTCCATTCCTTCGGGTAATTGAATTAAATCAGCTGTAATAACCGTAGGTCCTTGAACTTTTAATCGACCAAATTGAACATCTTTTGTTTTAGTTTTTAAAACAACACCTTTTAGATTTAATAAAATTTCAAGAATGTCTTCCCGAACGCCTGGAATTGTGGAAAATTCATGACTCACACCTGCGATTCGAACTGCAGAAATTGCTATACCACCTAAATCTCCAAGAAGTACTCGTCGTAATTGATTCCCGATAGTTATTCCTTGACCAGGTTTTAGTGAATTAATTACAAATTGACCATGACAAGCACCAGATTGAATTTTCTCAGATTTTAGGCATCTAATAGAGATATTATTCATGTATTTAAAGATTAGAAATAAAAATTCTAAACACGACGTCGTTTCGATGGACGACATCCATTATGTGGAACTGATGTGATATCTTGAATTGAAAGAATATCAAAGCCAGCACCTTCAATTGCTCGAATTGCTGTTTCTCGGCCTGAACCTTGTCCTTTTACTAAAATTTCAACATTTTTCATACCTGTTCCTAAAGCGTCTAATGCCGCTTTTTCAGCTGCAGTTTGTGCAGCAAAAGGTGTACTTTTTCTAGCTCCTTTAAAGCCTGAACTCCCCGCAGAAGCCCATGAAACAGTATCACCAGCTAAATTAGTAATCGTTACTATGGTGTTATTAAATGTCGATTGAATATGAACAACACCACTAGTAAAACTATTTTTATCTTTCTTAGTATTTGATTTTTTTCTCATTTGTACCATCTACAATTTCAAATAAACTTAATTATTTTTTCTTATTAGTTACAGTTTTTTTAGAACCACGTCTTGAACGGGCATTTGTTCGAGTTCTTTGACCTCGAACAGGTAAATTGTTTCGGTGACGTTTTCCACGGTGACAATTAATTTCATTTAACCGTTTAATATTTAAACCATTAAATCTTCTTAAATCACCTTCTAATTTTAAGTCACTTTCTTCTAACGCTTGACGTAGAGCAACTGTTTGCTCTGTTGTTAAATCACTTGTTCTTATCTCAGGATCAATATTAGCCAACTCTACCATTTTCTTTGCAGAAGTTAAACCAATGCCATGGATATAAGTAAGAGCGTAAGCAATTCTTTTATTTCTAGGTAAATCAACACCTACTAACCTAACCATTTTCTTTTCACTCCTTTAGATTATTATCCTTGACGTTGTTTATGTTTTGGGTTGGAACATATTACCATAACTTTTCCATGTCGTTTAATTACTCGACATTTATCACACATTTTTTTTACTGAAGGGCGAACTTTCATTTGAAATATTTAAAATAATAATTTTAGTTTTATTGATACATATTGTTATAAACATTCGAGAAGTAAATGTTTTTCACTTCGCGAACTAAATCTAAGACTACACCTGCTAAAATTAAAAGCGATGTACTACTTAAACCATTTAAATTTGTAATGTTCAATGTTGATTCGATAAAATTTGGAATCGTTGCTAATGTAGCAAGCATGGTTGCTCCAATTAGAGTAATTCGTTTCATTACTTGTTTTAAATAAAATGTAGTTTGAACACCTGGGCGAATTCCAGGTATTGCTACTGACATTTTTTGTAATTGATCAGACATGTCTTTCGGGTTTAAAACAATTGTGGAATAAAATGAACTAAAAAGCAAGATCAACACAAAATACCCAATCCAATAGAAGACTGATAAAAATTCTAAATTGATCGGAAAGTCTATTTTTGGGAATAAACCAATATTACTTAAATAATTTGGGACCACTAATACTGTTGTCGTTAAAATAATCGGCATAACACCAGCTTGATTAAAACGTAATGGTATGTAGCTATCACTTATAACATAATCTTGTGTATCAGATTGGTTTAATTGTTTTGCAGAAATTAATGGAATATTTCGGAAACCTTCCTGTAAAAAAACAATTCCATATAATGCAGCTAGTAATAATCCCACGATTCCAACCCCGGTTCCAAAGTTTAAATTTTGAGTACCGCCTGAAAACAATGTTTTTGTTAAATTTGGTAAACTAGAAATAATATTCGTATAAATTAATAACGATGTCCCATTTCCTAAACCGTAGTCGGTAATTAATTCACTTAACCATAAGATGATCATTGAACCAGTTGTTAACCAAATTACAATATCGAAAGCTAAACTAAGATTCCAATCAAATAAAATTTGTTTCAGATAAATAGCCAAACTTACACTTTGAATAATTGCCCAAATCAAAGTAATACCTCGAGTTAATCTATTAATAGTACGTCTACCTTCAAGATCACCTTCTTTTTGCAGTTTTGAAAGTTGAGGAGAAAGACCTAATATTAACTGTACTAAAATTGAAGCATTAATATATGGGAAAATATTTAACGTAAATAGACCAATTACAAACGTATCATTTCCAGCAAATGTACTTACCAGACTTCTAGTCATCGAGTGACTTTGAATATATAACGCTAATTCACTATGATTAATTCCAGGAACAGGAAGAAACGTTCCTAATCGAATAAATAGTAAAATCCCAAGCGTTATAGCTAAACGTTTGAAAATTGTATTTTTAATTTCTTGATTAATTTTCACAAATTTATTTTCAGTTAATGTTTCTGAATTTACATTAATCTAAGTTTCGTTTTTTCAAAACTTCAGATTTTGTTGTTAAATTGTCTAACGCACAAATTGAAGCACGAGCGTTATTTAGTAAGTTATTAGAACCTAATTGTTTTGCAATTACGTTTTTAACACCTGCTACTTCTAATACGATTCGAACCGCACCACCTGCAATAACACCAGAACCTTCAATGGAAGGGCGCATAATTACTTTACAAGCTCCAAAGGTTCCTGTCACATGGTGTGGAATACTTAAAGATTTTGTAAGAGGCAACTTAATTAAGTTTTTACGGCCATCTGTTTTTGCTTTTTTAAATGCATTTACTACATCATCTGCTTTTGCAACACCAACACCTACTTGACCATTTTCATCACCTATAACTACAATTGCACGGAAACTTAGTTTTTTACCACCTTTTGTAACTTTTGAAACACGACTAATTTTGATTAATCGTTCTACAAATTTAGGCTCTTGTGCTGCAGATCGAGAATTTTTTTTATTTATTTTTTTTAAATCACTACTCATAGAAGATATTTAACTTGTATATTTATTTACAAATTTGAATTTAAAATTGTAAGCCACCAGCTCTTGCACCATCTGCTAAGGCTTTAATTCGGCCATGGTATAAGTATGGACCTCGATCAAAAACAATTTTTGTAATATTTTTATTTAAGCTTAATTTAGCTAATTTTTCTCCCATTAATCTTGAAGCCTCGCATGTGCGACCATTTGAAAGCGCAAGTTTAATAGAACGATCTAAAGTTGAACAAGATACTAATGTTGTTGAATTCGTATCATCAATAATTTGAGCATAAATATTCTCGTTAGATCGGTAAACTGATAATCTTGGTCGATCCATAGTGCCTTTTACACGGCCACGTAATGCTTCACGTTTTAATTTTTTGTACCGACTAGGTTTTAATTTTTTATTTTTGTTTTTTAATTTCAACAAAGTTCTTGGTGAAAATTTCATAAGTATGAGTTTTTATTTTTTTAAAAATATAAATACTTTCTAGTTATTTAAAGTTTATTTAAAATTAATTTACGTTTTTTAAATAAACAATTTCTTAACCATTTTTATTTGCCAGATTTACCAGCTTTGCGAATAATTTGTTCGCCTTTATATAAAATACCTTTTCCTTTGTAAGGTTCTGGCTGTCTCCACGCTCTGATATTTGCGGCAAACAGGCCTAATAATTCTTTGTCACATGATTTTAAATTGATTGTTGTATTTTGAACAACTTCAACTGTAATTTCAGCTGGAATATCAATGTTAACAGGGTGACTATAGCCTAAATTTAAAACTAACTGTTTTCCTTGAACAGCTGCACGATAACCAACTCCTTTTAAAATAAGAGTTAAATCAAATTGCTCTGAAACACCAACAACCATATTGTTGATTAATGTTCGATATAAGCCGTGCATAGCTTTATTTTTTTCTTCTTTCAAACTAACCTTTAATGTACTTTCTTCTTGTGTAACAGCAATTACAGAAGGAATTTCAGTTTGTAAGGTTCCAAATTTTCCTTTTACAGTAATTTCTGAATCTGTTAAATTTACATCAACACTGTCCGGTACACTAATAGGCAATTTTCCAATACGTGACATTTTAGAAACTCCTTTTGATTACCAAATATAACATAAAACTTCACCACCAATCCCAAGCTCTTTAGCTTTTAGGTTTGTCATTACTCCTTTTGATGTTGAAATGATTGCAATTCCTAAATTATCTAAAACTTTTGGTAATTTTTTTGAGTTTGAATAAACTCGTAAACCTGGTTTACTTACTCGTTCAATTTTACAAATAACAGGTTGTCTCGATTTACCACTATATTTTAAAGAAAGTAATAAGAAATTTCTTTTGTTTTCTGTGTAAGTTTCAAAATCTTCAATAAAACCTTCTTCTTTTAAGATTTCAGCAATTGCAAGTGACATTTTTGTAAAAGGAATTTGGACAATTTGGTGTCTTACCATATTGGCATTTCTAATTCGGGTTAACATATCTGAAATAGTGTCATTTACCACAATTATCTCCTTAGTTTTTTAATTCTATTCTTGTGACCAACGTTTTCGTTTTAAATGGCGTTTTTTATCCCACGCCCGGTTTACTTCACCAAATGATTCGTACTTATCATAATAACCACAATCATTTAATGGGAATCGTAAAAACTTAAATAAAATCATCCCGTTTAAAATTTTATCGATTGAGTTAGATCGATATTTTGGTGAACCGTGCTCTAAAACGATTGAAATAGTGAAACCTTGAACTTGGTCTACTTCATCGTACTCAATTTCAGGGAAAATTAATTGTTCTTTTAAACCTAATGTATAATTTCCAGCTTTATCAAAACTTCGAAGTGATAAACCACGGAAATCACGGATTTGGGCAAATGTAAAGAATAATAATTTAGTTAAAAATGTGTACATTTTTTCACCACGTAATGTTACACTTAAACCTAGTTCCATTTCTTCACGAATTTTAAAGCCAGCAATCGCTTTTTTAGCTTTAGTAATAACTGGTTTTTGGCCAGTAATTTTCTCGAACTCTTCAATATTTTTTTTCAAAATATTTGTGTTTTGAGCAGCAGCACCAAGCCCTCGGTTAATTTGAATTTTCTTTAATTTAGGTACTGTATGTGGATTTTTGAATAATTTAGGGCTTTTCTTCATTAAAATCGGTTTAATACCTTTTTCATATTCTTGTTTGATATCGCAAAGAAGATTATGAATATCAGCAATTTCTTCTAAGGAATGTTGATTTAGCATATATTTAAGATACTTCTTTTAAATTTAATTTGACAATTTAACATTTGAATGGTGAATTGGTGCTTCAAATTGTTTAATTTCACCAATTTCATTTTCAGTGTTAGGTTTCATATGACGAAACTTAAAGTTAATTCCTTTTACTATTACTTTTCCAGTTTTTTTGTTAACTTTGATAATTTCACCTGTTTCATTTTTGTGAAACCCTGAAATAATGGTAACTGTATCACCAACTTTGACATGTAATTTTTGTTTTACCATTTATAAAACCTCCGGTGCTAATGAAACAATTTTTGAGTAATTTTTATCACGAATTTCTCTAGCAACAGGACCAAAAACCCTAGTTCCGCGAGGGTTATTTTCCATGTTTACAATTACAGCGGCATTGTCATCAAATCGAATATACATACCATCTTTTCGACGAATACTTTTTGTAGTTCGTACAATAATTGCTCGAACAACATCTGAACGTTTAATAGGCATATTTGGAATAGCCTCTTTTACCACGGCAATAATAGTATCACCGATTTTTGCGTATTTTTTGTTTCCGCCTAATACGCGGATACACATAACTTTTTTAGCACCAGTATTATCTGCTACTGTTAACATTGTTTGAGGATAAATCATAAAAATATCATTTAATTAATTAACGATGATTTTGAAAGAATTTTAAGCAACTTCCAACGTTTTCTTTTACTTAGTGGACGGCATTCTTCAACTAAAACTTTATCACCAATATTACACTCTTGTAATTCATCATGAGCTAAATATTTTTTTGTTTTAATCAATGTTTTTGAATAGATTGGATGTGGATATCTATTTTCAATTTTTACTACAACAGTTTTTGCCATCTTATTGCTGACTACAATACCAATTTCTTGTTTTACTGGCATTTAAAACTCCTTATCTTGTTTTTTTACCATTTTTGATTAATTTGCTTCTTGTTCAAGATTTTGTAATCTTGTTGTTAAAAGCGTTTTTAATTGAGCTATACGACGTTTTGTATTTTTTATTTCATGTGATTTGAAACTTTGACGTGTTGCTTGTCGAAAACGAAGATTAAATAATTGATTTTCAGCTTCAATAATTGCTTCCGAAATCTCATCATTTGAAAGCGAAACAATTTCAGTAAACTTAGCTAGACCCATATTTTAAATATTATCTTTAATAATAAATTTTGTTTTAATTGGTAACTTATATGCTGCTAATTTAAAAGCTGCTTGAGCAACTTCTTGTGGAACTCGACCAATTTCAAATAAAATTGTTCCTGGTTTAACAACTGCTACCCAATAGTCAACTGCACCTTTACCAGAACCCATTCGTGATTCAGCAGCTCGAGCAGTTACAGTTTTATCTGGAAAAATTCGAATCCATAATTTTGCACCACGTTTCGTATATCTAGTAATTGTTCGACGTGCAGCTTCAATTTGACGCGACGTAATCCAACTTGGCTCTAATGCTTGTAGACCAAAATTGCCAAAACAAACTTCATTACCACGAGTTTTAGTTCCTCGCATACGGCCACGGTGATATTTTCTATATTTTGTTCTTTTTGGAGTTAACATAACGAGTTAATTTAATAAAAGTATAATTTTTTCAGTTTCTGGAAACTTAAAATATTTTATTTTGATAAAATTTCGCTTTTAAATAACCAGACTTTAATTCCTAATACACCATAAATTGTATTAGCTTCTTGTGTTGCGTAATCAATATCCGCACGTAATGTTTGTAAAGGAACACGACCTTCTCGAACCCATTCACTTCGAGCGATTTCAGCACCATTTAAACGTCCTGAAACTTGAATTTTAATTCCATTTACATTTTGTTTTTGAGCGCGTTGTAAAGCTTCGCGCATAGCACGTTTAAAAGCAATACGTTTCTCTAATTGTTCAGCAACTAAATCTGCTAATAATGTTGCATCTAAATCAACTTTTTCTACTTCTAAAACATTGATAGTAACTTCACGGTTTGAAGGTACAATCTTTTTGACATTGTTTAAAAGTGTTTCAAGTCCACTACCAAGTTCACCTACTAAGATTCCAGGTTTTCCCGTTTCAATATTTAATTGAATTTGATCATTTAAACCGTTTCGGTTAATTTGAACGTTTGCAATACTATTTATTTTTGAAATTGTATCTATATAAGTTCGAATTTGATCATCCTCTTTTAAAATATTAGCGTATTGATTTAAATTAGCATACCATGTTGATTTATGCTCTTGAGTAATGCCTAATCGAAACCCTAAAGGATGTGTTTTTTGACCCATATAATTAATCCTTCAATATTATTTGTTTAAGTAACTTCTTTCATTACCACTGTGATATGGCAAGTCGGTTTTAAAATTTTGTATGCTCTTCCTTGAGCACGAGGGCGAATACGTTTTAATTTTGGCCCTTCATCTGCAAAAACTTCATCAACGATTAGCTTTTTTTTATCTAATCCATAATTGTGTTTAGCATTTGCTGCAGCAGAATGAACAACTTGCCAAATTGGACCACTCGCATCATAAGGTAAGAATTCTAAGATCATTAACGCTTCTTGGTACGAACGACCACGAATCTGATCTAAAACCCTTCTAATTTTGTGCGGGGACATTCGAATATATTTTGCTACTGCTTTAACAGATTGAGTATTTGACATAAGTGAAGTAATTATTTCTAAATTTATATTCTTTAATTCGAAGATCAAATTTTTCAAAAACTCAATATTTTTGACTTCGGAATTAATACTTATTGGTAATTTTGACAACTTCGAAATAACTATATGTTTAATATTTTAAAGAACGCTAAGAGTTACCATAATGATTCTTGTTTTGTCACAGGCACTCTGGTTTTATAAAACAGCTTAATTGTTATATAACTAAATTGCTTCGAAGTTTGAGAATCAGCACTAAGAAATTTATTTGTTTTTGAAACCTCATCAATATAAATTTCTTGAACCCAAATATCAAAAAAATTCACACAGTAATCATTTTGTAATGAAAGAATAGGTGAATATAAAATTGCTAAAAGATTTTCACGCTCCGTTTTTTTTAAATCAAATAAATATAAAATATCATCGATTGCGTAATAAATATATTTGTTTTGAAAGCTATTTAAAACTAATTTTGCTATTAGCGATAATTTTTTTTCATATTTGATTTGAAACGTTTTGGATAAAATCTCATTTGATTTCGGATACTGAATTGGTTTTCCTTCGCTTCTAGTTACTGACTTTCTTTTTTTTGCTATGGAGAATTCTTCATTACATCTACATCGATTTTTATAGAGAATTTGATTCATTCCTTAATTTATTTAGCGTTTTGCTTTTCTGTCAGCTTTAATATGAGTTTTAAAATTTCTTGTTGATACAAATTCTCCTAATTTGTGTCCCACTAATTGATCCGAAATAAAAATCGGAACATGTTGTTTTCCATTGTAAACAGCAATCGTAAATCCAACCATACTTGGTAAAATAGTGGAAGCACGAGACCAAGTTGTAATTGTATCTTTTTTACCAGCTTTGTTCATTTGATTAATTTTCTTTAACAAATGATAAGCAACAAAAGGACTTTTTTTTAATGATCTTGGCATCTTAAAATTTTTTTTATAATTATAAAACTATTCAATTAATAATTAAGCGCGTCGGCGAAGAATGTATGCATCGCTTAATTTTTTTCGTTTTCTTGTTTTCATTCCTAGAGCTGGTTTACCCCAAGGAGTTAACGGACGTGTTCGACCAATTGGTGCTCGACCTTCACCACCACCGTGTGGGTGATCACATGGGTTCATAACTGAACCACGAACAACAGGTCGGCGACCTAACCAACGTGTGCGACCAGCTTTACCACTTTGAACTAAAAATGCATCATTGTTCCCTACTTCTCCAATTGTTGCTAAGCATTCTTTTCTTACTAAGCGAATTTCTTTTGAAGGTAGACGTAATGTGATGTAATTTCCTTCTTTTGCTAAAATTTTTGCAGAAGTACCGGCTGCACGAACAATTTGTCCGCCACGGTTAGGAATTAATTCAATATTGTGAACTGATGCACCTAATGGAATTTCTTCTAATGGTAGAGAATTACCAATACTTAATGGCGAACCTGAACCTGAAATAATTTTATCACCAACATTTAAATTTTTTGGTTGTAAAATGTAACGTTTTTCACCATCCATGTAATGGATTAGAGCAATTCGAGCATTTCTATTTGGATCATATTCGATAGCAGCTACAGTTCCTTCAATACCGTATTTTTGACGTTTAAAATCAATGATTCGGTAAAGTCTTTTGTGTCCACCACCACGATGACGAATAGTAATAACTCCTCGGTTATTTCGACCTTTTTTACGATGATTTTTTGTTGTTAAACTTTTTTCAGGTTTAACTTTTGTAATTTCACTAAAACTTGATAAGGCACGATTTCTTGTACCAGGTGTATATGATTTGTAAAGACGAATACCCATAAACTAAATTATTTTTTTATTTCTTAACTATCTGTAAATAAGTTTATTACATCGCCTTCTGATAAAGTCACAATTGCTTTTTTATATTGTGGTTTCCAACCAATATATTTTCCAACACGTTTTTGTTTACGTGGAAGACGACATGTATTAACTTTGATAACTTTTACATTAAATAAATATTCAATTGCTGCTTTGATTGTAAGTTTGTCTGAATAACGATCTACAATAAAGCTATACTGATTATTTTCTAGAAGTCTCGTAGCTTTGTCCGTAATAATAGGATATTTGATAACTTGTGCATTACTGCGAGAAAAGTCAGAAGAATTAGTCACAATAAATCTCCTTTATATCGTTTACTGCTAATGGTGTTAATATGATTTGCTTCGCTTTTAATAGACTAAAAGTATTTAAATTTGAAGCTGAAATTAATTCAACATTTTTTAAATTTTGTGTTGCTAATTTTAAAGGCATTGTTTTTTTAGAAACAACAACTAAAAGTTTTTCATCTTTATTAATCGAACAGTTTTCACAAATTTTTAAAAAACTTTTTGTTTTAGGTTCAATTAGATCACTTTCTAAATTTTCAAGAATAATGATATTATTCTTTTTGTTATATAGTAAAGTTCGTAAAGCTAATTGACGTTCTTTTTTGTTTAATTTTAAGAAACTTTTTTTTGGTTTAGGTCCAAAAATTACACCACCACCTTTCCATAACGGTGAACGGTTTGAACCTGCACGCGCTCGGCCAGTTCCTTTTTGTTGCCATGGTTTTCTACCACCACCGCGAACTTCACTTCGAGTTTTTGTTGAAACAGTTCCTTGTCTTTGAGCACTTGTGTGTCGTAAAAGATCTCGATGTAATAAATAATTACCGGCTGTTTCAGATACAGTTAACGTGATTTCATGATTCACGTCTAATTGATTGCCATCTATATCAAATGGAGTATATGTTATGAATTTTTGAACGGTCATACTTTCTTTTGATAAATTTATTTAAAATTTTGATTATTTTATTCTGAAGGAACAATACTTAATAAATTTCCAGGTTTACCTGGAACAGATCCTTTGATTACTAGGATATTCTCTTCGGAATTTATTTGAATAATTTTAAGTTTTCGAATTGTTGCAATTTTATTACCTAGTTGACCAGCCATTTTTTTGCCAGGTAAAACACGACCAGGAGTAGTACCCATACCAATAGAACCAGGTGCTCTATGGTTTTTAGAACCGTGTGTCATTGGTCCACGAGAGAAATTATGGCGTTTTTGTAAACCAGAAAAACCTTTACCTACACTTTTTCCACGAATATTAACTAATTGACCTGATTCAAATGCATCAACATTTAAAACTTGACCAATTTCAAATTCTTCAGTTTCATTTACGCGGAACTCTTTTAAATATCTTAACGGTTGAAGATCAAATTTTTTCAAGTGGCCTAATTCTGGTTGAGTCAATTTGTTACTTGAAACATTACCATAGCCAATTTGAATAGAATTGTATCCATCATTTAATTGAGTTTTAATTTGTGTAATAACACAAGGACCTACTTTTAAAATTGTAACTGGAATAATATTGCCGGATTCGTCAAAAATTTGAGTCATCCCAATCTTATTTCCTAATAAACCTACAGCCACAATGTTCCTCCAAATTTATTTTGTATATTAGTAACTCGTACTTTTTGAATTTTGAAATAGACTAATTAATATTAGTAAATTATTTTTTATAGTTTAAAAAATTTACCTATTTTTGTCTATACAAGAAATATGTACACTGTTATTAAAAACGTGCAAGAATTGCGTATTATTAGGTTAGAAAAAGTTCATTACTATTAGGTAAAATTTAAATAAATCTCTATAAATTATAAAAAAGAATTAAAATCAAATGGCAAAAGTTGTAGGTATTGATTTAGGAACAACAAACTCTGTAGTAGCAGCTATTGAAGGTGGTCAACCTAGTGTAATTATTAATGCTGAAGGTTTACGAACAACTCCATCAATTGTTGCATATACAAAAAAACAAGAGTTATTAGTAGGTCAGATTGCGAAACGTCAATCAGTTTTAAACCCAGAAAACACTTTCTTCTCAGTAAAACGATTTATCGGTTCCAAAGAAGCAGAAATTTCAGCTGAATCTAAAAAATTACCATATAAAGTGGACAAAGATCAAAATGATAACATCAAGATTAAATGTCCTGCATTAAGTAAAGATTTTAGTCCAGAAGAAATTTCAGCTCAAGTTTTACGTAAATTAATTAGCGACGCTACAAATTACTTAGGTCAAGAAGTAACACAAGCAGTTATTACAGTACCTGCTTACTTTAATGATTCACAGCGTCAAGCAACGATGGATGCTGGTAAGATTGCTGGCGTTGAAGTTTTACGAATTATCAACGAACCAACAGCTGCTTCATTAGCTTATGGATTAGATAAGAAACAAAATGAAACAATCTTAGTTTTCGATTTAGGTGGTGGTACATTTGATGTTTCAATTTTAGAAGTAGGTGATGGTATTTTTGAAGTATTATCAACAGCGGGTGATACTAATTTAGGTGGTGATGATTTTGATAATGTTTTAGTTAAATGGTTAATGGATGATTTCAAAGAAAAAGAAGGAATCGATTTAACAACAGATATTCAAGCGTTACAACGTTTAACTGAAGCTGCAGAAAAAGCGAAAATTGAGTTATCAACTGTTGACAAAACAACAATTTCGTTACCATTTATTACAGCAGATGCAACCGGTCCTAAACATATTGAACAAGAATTAACAAGAGACGTTTTTGAAAATTTATGTAAAAATTTAATTGATCGTTGCCGTATTCCAGTAGAAAAAGCATTAAATGATGCACGATTAGATAAGGCAGATATTAATGAGATTGTTTTAGTTGGTGGTTCTACACGAATTCCAGCAATCCAAAATTTAGTTGAATCATTAACAAACAAAAAACCAAATCAATCAGTTAACCCAGATGAAGTAGTTGCAATTGGTGCAGCAATTCAAGCAGGTATTTTAGCTGGTGAAATTAAAGATGTTTTATTACTTGATGTAACTCCTTTATCATTAGGTGTAGAAACACTTGGTGGTGTTATGACAAAGATTATTGCTCGAAACACAACAATCCCAGTTAAAAAATCAGAAATGTTCTCTACAGCTGTTGATAACCAAACAAATGTAGAAATTCATATTTTACAAGGTGAACGTGAGTTGGTTGCAGGTAATAAAAGTTTAGGTAACTTCCGATTAGATGGTATTCCTGGTGCAGATCGAGGGGTTCCACAAATTGAAGTGACGTTTGACATTGATGTAGACGGTATTTTATCAGTAAAAGCTCGTGAAAAAGAAACAGGTGTTGAACAATCAGTAACAATTCAAGGCGCTTCAAATTTAAATGAAAATGAAGTTGAAGAAATGTTAGCAGAAGCAGAAAAATTTGCTTCAGCAGATAAAGAAAAAAGAGAAAATATTGATTTAAAAAATCAAGCTGAAGCTTTATGTTTCGAAGCTGAGAAAGAGTTATCTTTATTCAAAGATAATGTTTCAGAAGATCAACAACAAAGTATTACAACTCTTATCGCATCAATTCGCGAAGAAATTCAAAATGACAATTCTGAATTATTAAAGTCAAAAGTTGAAGAGTTAAAGACAAGTATGAAAGACATGGCTGCGGCTGCAAACAACGGCGCAAATTCAGAGCCAATGTCTAGTTTAAACGATTTATAAACTTTTATTCTACACGTTGAATAGTTAATAACTAACAAGAAATATATGGTTTTTTCCAATCAAATTCAGTTGGAAAAAACCATATATTTTGAAATAATATTTAATAGTTAGGCGTCACTTGGAATTTGAGTATCATCGACAATAATACATTCAGTTGTTAAAATCATACTAGCAATAGAAGTTGCGTTTTGTAGACCAGATCGAGTTACTTTGGCTGGGTCAACTACACCTTCTTCATACATATTTCCAAAAGTATTTTTTGCTGCATTATAGCCCACTTCAAATTCTTGTTGTTGAACTTTTTCAATGATAACTGGTCCGTTAATACCAGCATTTTCAGCAATCCTTCTTAAAGGTGCTAAAATTGCTCGTGAAATAATCATAGCCCCAATTAATTCATCTTCTTTTAAATTTGTTTTAGCCCAGGTAACAAGATTCTCAGATAAGTGAGTTAATGTTGTTCCACCACCTGGAACAATGCCTTCTTCGACTGCTGCACGAGTAGCATTAATAGCATCTTCTAAACGTAATTTTTTATCTTTCATTTCCGTTTCTGTTACTGCTCCAACTCGAATAACAGCAATACCACCAGATAATTTTGCGATTCGGTCTTGTAGTTTTTCTTTTTCATAACCAGTATCAGCAATATTTACTTGTTTGCGAAGTTGTTCACAACGGACATTAATTTCATTTAACGTTTGTCCATTTGCAACAATAGTAGTGTTATCTTTGCTAACGATAATTCGGCGAGCTTCACCTAAAAGTGTCAGTTGAATATTATCTAGACTTAATCCAGCATCTTGTGTAATAACTGTACCATTAGTTAAGATTGCAATATCTTCTAACATTTGTTTTCTTAATTCACCAAATCCTGGTGCACGAATTGCAACTACATTAATAATACCTCTTAGTTTATTTAAAATTAATGTTGCTAATGCTTCTTTTTCTACATCTTCAGCAATAATTAAAAGAGGTCGTTTTGTTTTTGTGATTTGTTCCAAAATTGGTAATAAATCTTGTTGAACAAGAGTAATTCGTTTATCGGTTAAAAGAATATATGGATTGTCATAAGAAACTTCCATTTTTTCAGTATTTGTAATAAAGTAAGGCGAAATGAAACCTTTCTCTAATTTCATACCTTCTGTAATTTCTAACTCGGTAACAATTCCTTTACCTTCTTCTAAGGAAATGACACCCTCTTTTCCTACTTTTGCTAAAGCATCTGCAATTAAAGAGCCAATTACTTCATCATTACCTGCTGAAATTGAAGCTACTTGTTTAATCGATTGTAAATCTTCAACAGGTTGAGCAAATTCATTAATTTGTGTTACTAAATATTGAGCAGCTTTTTCCATACCTAATTTAATTGAAATAGGATTGGCCCCTGCTGCGACATTTTTTAAACCTTCTTTCACCATAGCATAAGCTAAAACAGTAGCCGTTGTTGTACCATCACCTGCAACATCATTAGTTTTTGAAGCTGCTTGGCGAATTAATGAAACTCCTGTATTTTCGATGTGATCAGGTAATTTAATTTCTTTAGCAATTGTTACACCATCATTAACAATTTGCGGTGAACCGTAAGATTTTTCTAAAACAACGTTTCGACCTTTCGGGCCTAGAGTGACAGAGACAGCTTCCACCATTACTTCCATACCACGTTCTAGCGCACGTCGAGCATTATCTTGATATAAAATTTTTTTAGCCATATTTCTAAATAAATGTATTTTAAAGAACAGATAGTTAAGATAGTAATTTACCCTTTATTTTTTTCGCAATATTAAAATCAAATTCTGTTAACTTTTTTTTTAACTTTACTAAATGAAGATATTAGATTATACTAGAAGTATAAGATGATTATTTTGGGCTTGTAGCTCAGTGGACTAGAGCACGTGGCTACGAACTACGGTGTCAGGGGTTCGAATCCCTTCTTGCCCAATTATAGAACTCTAAATTAATCATCTTATTTTTACTTTTTATGGGGTGTCGCCAAGTGGTAAGGCTGCGGACTTTGACTCCGCCATTCGTAGGTTCGAATCCTGCCACCCCAGTTTAAGAAATTTTACCGTTAGGATGTTTTGATTTACATTCTTTCTCCTATTCAAGTAGAATACAAACAGAGTATTATCATCTGAATTAAGATATAGTTATGGAAGCTAAAATTCAATTCATAAAGGGTCTTGATGAAAAAGTGTTACCAGATGTTCGGCTGACACGATCGCGTGATGGAAGTACAGGTACAGCAACTTTTCGCTTTAAGAATCCAAACATATTAGATAAAAATACAGCAAAAGAAGGAGAAATTACGGGGATGTACTTAATTGATGAAGAAGGTACATTAGAAACCCGAGATGTAAATGCCCGATTTGTAAATGGTAAACCTGAAGCTATTGAATCCATTTATATTATGAAGAGTCCAGAAGCTTGGGATCGATTTATGAGATTTATGGAAAGATATGGGGAAACAAATGGTTTAGTTTTTACAAAAGCAAACTAGCAAAATTATAAAAAATCAAACATGCAAATATCAATAAGTTGGATAAACGAATTAATCGATATTGAAAACGTTAAATTAGAAGATTTAATTGATAAACTAACACTTGGCGGTTTCGAAGTTGAAGAAGTTTTAGAATTAGAAATCAATAATAAAAAAGAAACTGTCCTAGATATTTCTGCAACTGCAAATAGATCTGATAGTTTATCAGTTCAAGGAATTTCTTCGGAAATTGGAACATTATTAAATAAACAACCGAAAAATGTCCCTTACTTACAAACAAATACAAGTTGGACAGAAACAGTAAAGAATTCAACAGTAAATTTACCTGAGAATGAAACTTGTGAAACATTGTTGGCGGTTGCAGTCAAAAATGTTACTGATTTTAGTTCACCTCAGTGGTTAAAAAATAAATTGATTAGCTCCGGTTTGACACCAGCAAATGATTTATCAGATTTTCAAAATTATATTGTCTTAGAGACTGGTTATCCTTTTATGGTTTATGATTTTGAAAAGATTAATTCTAAAGTAGACAATAAAAAATTAAATGTTTCAATTTCAAAACCAAACACGACGTTAGATTTCTTAGCAAGTAATAATTTAAACTACGAACTAACAACTTTTAATGAATTAATTTCTGTTAATGATATTCCAATTGGAATTGCTGGGATTATTGAAGGCCAAGACTTTATGTGTACAGCTGAAACAAATTCATTATTAATTGAAGGGAGTATTTTTAATGCGGCCAAAATTCGTAAACAATCGAGAGAATTAGGTTTAAGAACTGAGCAATCTGCTCGACATGAAAAATCATTAAAAACTACTTATTTAATTGAGGCTACATATCGTTTAATTTCGTTACTTCGTATTAAAAACCCGAATTTAAGTTGTCAATTAATTACATATCTGGCGACAGAACAAAAACCATTAAATTCCATTGTTTTAAATTATAAAACATTGAATGAAACACTCGGTCCAACAATCGAGACAACTGAAACAGAAATACATTATATTCCACTAGAATTAATCAATAATTATTTAGAAAGATTAAATTTTGCATTTTCATTTAATGAACGAGAGCAAAATTGGGAAATTAAAATCCCACATCTACGAAGCGACGATATTACACGTGAAATTGATTTAATTGAAGAAATTGGGCGCTTACATGGATTTAATAATTTTTTAACAACTTTACCAAAATTAAAAAATGTTGGAAATGAAGATTTAAGTTATAAAACACGTAAGAAACTTACTTCTTGTTTATTAAATATTGGGTTAAATGAATTGACTCATTATTCTTTAGTAAATGAAAAAACTTTTGTTGCAAATGATCTTGAATTAATTAATCCACTTTCTGCAGAATTTGCAAATTTACGATCAAGTATACTTCCGAGTTTAATTAAAACGGTTGAAGAAAATGTGAAGCAAGGAAATTCTATGATAGAAGGGTTTGAATATGGTCATGTTTTTTTCAAAAATGCAGATGATGGTTTTGCTGAAAAAGAAAATATTGCAGGTATATTTGGTGGGACAAAAACAAAATTATCGTGGTCAACGAATCCTATTTCTTTAAATTGGTTTGAAGCAAAAGGAAAATTAGAAGAATTATTTGAACAATTAAGTTTACAAGTTAATTGGACGAAATCAATTAATCCAAATAATATTTTCCACCCTTATAAAACGAGTGAGCTTTCTTTAGAAAATGGGTCAACATTAGGCGTGTTTGGTCAAATTTCTCCACTATTAGCAGATGAATTAAATATCGATAAAGAAATTTATCTTTTCGAATTCAATTTAGGTGTAATCGAAAAACAAATTCAGAAAAATCAATTAGCGATCTATAAACCGTATGTAATATACCCAAAAATCGTTAAAGATATAGCTTTTATTGTTCATCAAGACATAGCTTTCGCTGAACTAAAAAAAGCATTACATTTAAATGGGACTCAATATTTATCAGAAGTTAATTTACTTGATGAGTATCGTGGTAATACAATTCCTGAAGATCATGTTAGTTTATGTCTTCAATTAATTTTCCAATCAGAGAAAAAGACATTACAAACAAAAGAGATTGAAGTTATCGTAGAAAATCTACAATTACTTTTAAATGAAAAGTTTGGCGCTTTACTTCGAACTTAATCTAGAGTTTTGGCTAATAATTCTATAGTTTCTACTATAGAATTATCCACCTCCTACAATTGTTACAATTTCAATTTTATCTTCGTTTTGAATGGTAATTTTATTCCAATTTTTTTGATTACAAATTAAATTATTGTACTCTAACACAAGGAGAGATTTGTTGTAATTAAAATATACAATTAATTCTAACAATGTAATAGGATAAGATGTTCGATAGATTTGACCATTTAAAGAAAATTGACGAAAAGTTGTCATATTAAGAATAGTATTTTTTTTTTAGTATACCTGATTTTGATAATAAGATAAGTAGAAAAATAAAACTGATGATTAATTCTCGATAACAAAATTCTTAAACACATTGTTATTTATTCATCTTTCACTCGAATTCTTTTGCCCATTTCCATGATTTCTTCAAATACAGTGTCTGGATCGGCATCACATTCAGGGAATTTTTTTATAAATTCACTAAAATCTTGTACCCGTTTTTGAGCTTTAGCACTACGAACTACTTCTTTCAATCTAAAACGTTGTATCAATGAAAGTTTATTTTCGGTGCAAAGCAAAGGTACTTTATCAAGAGGAAGTTGTAGCTCATTCGACGCATCCTCAACAAGTGATCTGAAATTCTCCATCTCCAACATCATTTGTTTATTATAATATTCTTCTGCAGCTTTACAAATAATTCGGCATTTTTCATAAGGATCTGGAACATTTTCTATCCCACGACCTAATAAGATTGCTATTGGTAATAAAGCACTAGGTATTGGGTAGTCAGATATTGTTCCTAGCAGAAAGCCACCTATCGTGGATGGAAAAGCAATTAAAATAATTTGTACGTAGCTTAAGGATCCGCCCACAGCAATACGAAGGCCAGTACTAGCAGTTAATAGTCCATTGAGCATAATTAACCAATTTTGCAACAATCTTAACTGTTTTTGAGCTTTTTTTGCAGTAACTATGGCTATGAAAATTTGTGCTAGTCTTTTACTCTTTATCATTAGAGATACCCCTCGTGGTTTGATATCTCCTCCTTTTACCGATGGCAGTTTCAAAGGTTTACCTTTTTCAGAAAACATCTGTATTGGAGATTTTTTTTTTAGCTCCGCAACAATCGGATCTTCACCCGTAATTTTAATTCTTCGGTAATTTCGGTATTCTTTGTAAACATACGCTATTATACAGCCTGTAGAAAATGAAATGCATAAAATATCAATCCCATCCAGTATAATAACCCCAGTGTGTAATCGCTTCATAAATACATTTTTTAATTATTTCTTTTAGTTAACTTTGGTCTATTGGAGTTAAAGATGAATTCTTAGGGCAATCGCAATCAGTTAAGCTTTTATTTTACTAGAAAATTAACGATTTTCTTAGACTATAAGTAGAAATTAATAAATACTAGTAATTGATTGGATTATTTCATCAGGTAAAATTTCTGCAAGTTCTCGTGGGAGTGGAGCATTGAACTCTCTATAAGATTCAATAATGTATTCTTGAACGGTATCGACGTCATCATTTGTACCAATTAGCGCCCGTAAACGTTCCATAAACCATGCAAAAAGAGCAAAATTACCTCCAACACTAAATAATATCGTTGCTATTACAAAAAGGATAAATTGTTTACGTTTAGAACCTTTTAAATTTTTTAAGACACTTTCAATTTTTATTTTTAGTAATTCTACTTTATCGCTAGGAGTAAGCTCTTTATCGAATAAAATTTCTTTTATATCCATTGAAGATTGAGGGTCAACCCCTTTTAGCCTACGGTATAGACCTACAAATTTTTTGCCCGGTACTGAAAGCATAGCGAAACCGTATTTTGCGAATTGAGCAGCTGCATTATCTGCCGTTTCTGACCAAATAGATGCCCCTACAGCCCCTGCGATGGCTGTTTTTATTCCAAAATTGCTCATTACCACCTTCGTAACCCATAATATAACTGGAGTAGCACCCCCACGGGTGTCTAGCAAATCTTTGGTACGTTCCGATACTGTATCACGTTCTGGCAAGTCCTTTAATTTTTTGTTCAATTCTTTTTTTAATTCAGGACTTGCATGTTCTCAAAAATATTTTTCTATACGTTTAGCTATAAGATAAGGAATACCGACAAAAATAAGATACCTAAGTAAAATCTTAATCTTCATACAGGGTTATTTATGAGGTGATATTTAATTTATAAAATCCATCCGTAATTTACGGTCTTCTTCGCTTGATTTCTTTATATACTTAGAAAATAGGAATTATAATTCCTATTTTCTAAGTATATAAAGAAATTGCTGTTATTTTTGATTCCAACGTTCTAAGACTACAGTGTTTGAACCATCAACATTTTGTTGGTATTTTACTGGTTGGAAACCCATTTTATGACTTTCACCAATAATTACTTCACCAGCATACTGCTTTGAAACTTTGTCAATAAAGCTTTCAATAGGATAAGGCTGTTCCCAGAAACTAATATCTACAATTAATTCATAAACTTGACCATTCCAAGCAAATTCGATGTCATACCCGTTTGATTGTGGAATTACTAGGTTCGTCGTTGATAATTCTTCTGACTCTGCAGCTGTTTGTTGTTGCTTAAATTCAATATTTAATCTATTTAAAGCTTTTTCTAAATAAAATAAATTTTGAAAACTTGTTTTCATGTGAGTAAAGTGAGACATAATAGAAGTATTATTATTAAGTTGTATATTTTAATTCTTATTATACTAATACTATTAGAATAATTTACGTCTATGTAAAAATAAAAATTACTATTTAATCAATTATTAAAAAATCATCATTTATTAGAAAAATATAAACATTAAAAAAAAATAATTGCAATTACTTAAACAAGAAATTGTTTGAGTTAAAAAATAATTTTAAACTCAAACGATTTTTTGATTTTAAATTTTTACTAATTAAGATTTATGAAACAATTTCTGCTTTTTTTAATAAAGCTAAAACCGTTTCAGTTGGTTTTACACCATAACCTAACCATTTTTTGATTTTGTCTGCATCAAATTTATAATCTTTTGTCATTGGATTATAGTAACCCACTTCTTCTACAGGACGTCCATTTCGTCTTGTAGTATTTTCCATAACTACTAATCGGTAGAAAGGAGAACGTTTTTTACCTAATCTTTTTAATCGTAATTTTAACATATAGAACTTAACTTTTCTTTAATTTAATATATATACACTAATTGTTTTTTTAACAAATCTAACTATAATAGGAAAATAAGTATTATTAACGACGTGAATAATACTCAATTACAAGTAATTCATCTAAGTCTAATGAAACATCTGCGCGATCACAATAATCTAAAACACGAGCTTCTAATTTAGAACTATCAAATTGTAAATGGCTTGGGATATCACTTACTTGATTATTTTTAATACTATTTTCAACTAATGTTTTTGAACTTGATTTATCTTTGATACCGATAATATCATTTACACGACATTGGAAGCTAGGAATACTTACAACTTGATTATTTACAACAATATGGCCATGGTTTACTAATTGTCTAGCTTGAGCCATACTTTTTGCAAAACCTAAAGTAAAGCAAAGAGTATCTAATCTCATTTCTAATAATTGAAGTAAAATTAAACCGGTAACACCTTGACGACGGCGTGCTTCTTTCACATATCGGAATAATTGACTTTCAGTTAAACCGTAGTTATATTTTAATTTTTGTTTTTCTTCTAAACGAACACCGTATTCAGTTAACTTTTTACCTGTATCAGCATTTGCGTTTCCATCTTTACCAGGGCGGTTTAACTTGTTTGATTTTTTAGTTGTTAAACCTGGTAACGGGCCTAAACGTCGAATAATTCTTAATTTTGGTCCTCTGTAACGTGACATAAAATTTTACTCTCTTTACTTTTGAACTATTTAATTTTTAAAACACTTAATAATGAATTTTGAATAAGGGCGAGTGACCGGACTTGAACCGGCGAATGGTGGAACCACAACCCACTGCCTTAACCACTTGGCCACACCCGCCTAATTATCTTTAAATCTATTGTACCAGTTTGCAACAGTTTACGTCTAGATTATGAAAAAAAAATTATCTAAAACTTCTAGTGGCTAATCAATTTTTATGGTTAGGTTTAATTTTTTCTTAGATTCCGATACCCATTAAAAGGAGTTATTACATCTTAACTTACGCATCATTTGTTATTGCTTCAACAAGTGGTAAATTTGGTTAATTTCTAACTTCTAAATAATTTATCTAATATTTACATTAGATAAATTATTTGGATTTGTTTGAACAGTTGAACACTTTTTGTACCTATTAGTTTATTTGCAGAATTTGAGAATTCAAGCATTTTGAGCTAGTTTTCAGTGTTAAAACTTTTTTGTCAGTTTATTCTTCTCTTACCCTTGTATAATTTTAGAAAATCTAGTATACTTAGTGAAAAGAAAAGGCTCGTAAATTGGAGTTTCTCTTCTTGAAATTCGGGATATAGCTCAGCTTGGTAGAGCACCTGCTTTGGGAGCAGGGTGTCGTAGGTTCAAATCCTACTATCCCGAGCTTGTTATTAGAGTTCATTAAAACTGTTGCAAAACTAAATTTTAGAGACTCTATTGATTTACTTAGATTTTTTACGTATCCTATCCCTATCTATCTGTAGTTGAATTTAGACGTTTTAGAATTTTTAGGAGATTATTCGAATAAAAATCAAATTCACTATCTATACTTCTAATTCAAAGCAAATTCAATAATTTAACAATTAAAACGATTCGCTAGATTCAATGTGAAATAAGATGAGCCATCTTTGATGAATTTAACTTCTTTAGCACAACTAAAAGAATCCATAGAACATAGATAGAAGACTAAAAAACTAAATTCTTAGAGTTTGAATAACAATATTAAGTTTAATTTAGAAATGAGTTTAGACGATAAATTTATATCAGTTCAGCTTGGTTTTTATGATGCTGTAAGCACTTTTTTTAAAACAATAGCTAAGCCATTTGGTTACCCAAACAATACGGGACTTCCAAAAGTCCCATCTGTTTCAGATCAAGAGTGGGCTCAAACAAGTTTTATGGATAGTCTTCCAACTCATCGAACATCTTGGCCACCTGTTCAACGACCAGAAACTTGGTTTGAAGTGTTTTTTAGCCCATCGCCAAAATTAGACACTGTTCCGCGTTATATATATGAAAGCAAAGATGAAGGCTTCTATAACTTTTATATTGAAAATTATAAAAATATTTATTTTTTACCAGATTGGTTATCAGAATTTCTTCAAGTAAGATTAAATTTTTGTTTAGATATAACAGCTTTGGAAACTTTCCGCGAACTTCTCTTTGTTGCGCTTGTAGTTTATTCGCAAGTTGTTATGTTACGAATCGCTTTATCGTGGTTCATTTTTATCAACCCTTATACTTTTCCTTGGTGCTATATAGCCGCAGCTGTTGATTGGACAGAAGAAGTACTACAAGGGATTGTTCCATCTGTACTTGGCGTAAACATTACTGGAACTGTATTTCTAGGTGTACTTGGAGTCATTGCCGATAGTTTGAATCATTTAGTGTTTACAATGCCTTTCTTACCAAGTGAAGGTGAAAAAACAAAATTATTAATTAATGGCGAATTGAAAGATGTTTTAGTTTTCCATTATTTGCCACTTTTATGGTATCGTCATCCTATTCCGAACGAATTACGAAAATTCTGGTATACTGATCGTCCAGATATTTTAGAATACATGCAAAAATCTTATAAAAGTTTAGATATTCAATTTTTACCGGATAATATTGAAGTACCAAAATTAACTGCTGAAATAGGACCGATTGTTGAGTCTTTGAATAGTCATTATAATAATTTCGCAAACACAGTTTCTACTGAGTTATTATCTAAGACTGTTGAAACCTCAATTTTGGACTTTACTAGCTTTAGTGAATTTGCTCAAAATTTACACTTTTCAATATTCTAATGCGTGTATTTAAAATTTAGAATGATTGACTGGACAAGCAATTGAAATTCTAATAGCTGTAACTATTAGAATTTCTTTCAATATTTTATATTTGAAATTTGAAAGTATTCCATTTCACTTTAATTAGTTTTTGACATTTTTGAAAATGTTCAATGTTTTGAAACGTTTTAAGTTGTGTATCTTCTTTTTATTTCTCAGTTCAAAGTATTAAGAAAACTTTAACAATTGGAACTTTTGAATTATTTGAGAAAAAAATATCTCTTAAAAGAAATTAAATTTTAAAAAAGATAACGCTTAATCTTTTGCTTTTCAAGTTAATATAGAATATAACTTTATACAAAAGCTTTTACAAGCTATTAAGAAAATTCAAGGAAATTTTAAGAGAGTTTGATCCTGGCTCAGGATGAACGCTGGCGGTATGCCTTACACATGCAAGTCGTACGAGAGTTTTTAACTCAAGTGGCGGACGGGTGAGTAACACGTAAGAATTTACCTTTAGGAGGGGGACAACAACTGGAAACGGTTGCTAATACCCCATATGCTTTCGAGTGAAATGGATTTCCGCCTAAAGAGAAGCTTGCGGCTGATTAGCTTGTTGGTGAGGTAATGGCTCACCAAGGCGACGATCAGTATCTGGTTTGAGAGGACGATCAGACACACTGGAACTGAGACACGGTCCAGACTCCTACGGGAGGCAGCAGTGGGGAATTTTCCGCAATGGGCGAAAGCCTGACGGAGCAATACCGCGTGAGGGATGACGGCCTATGGGTTGTAAACCTCTTTTTTCAGGGAGGAATAAATGACGTGTACCTGAAGAATAAGCATCGGCTAACTCCGTGCCAGCAGCCGCGGTAAGACGGAGGATGCAAGTGTTATCCGGAATCACTGGGCGTAAAGCGTCTGTAGGTGGTTTAATAAGTCAACTGTTAAATCTTGAGGCTCAACCTCAAAATCGCAGTCGAAACTATTAGACTAGAGTATAGTAGGGGTAAAGGGAATTTCCAGTGGAGCGGTGAAATGCGTAGAGATTGGAAGGAACACCGATGGCGAAGGCACTTTACTGGGCTATTACTGACACTCAGAGACGAAAGCTAGGGTAGCAAATGGGATTAGATACCCCAGTAGTCCTAGCCGTAAACAATGGATACTAGATGTTGAACAGATCGACCTGTGCAGTATCAAAGCTAACGCGTTAAGTATCCCGCCTGGGAAGTATGCTCGCAAGAGTGAAACTCAAAGGAATTGACGGGGGCCCGCACAAGCGGTGGAGCATGTGGTTTAATTCGATGCAACGCGAAGAACCTTACCAGGGTTTGACATGATACGAATTTTCTTGAAAGAGAAAAGTGCCTTTTGGAACGTATACACAGGTGGTGCATGGCTGTCGTCAGCTCGTGTCGTGAGATGTTGGGTTAAGTCCCGCAACGAGCGCAACCCTTATTTTTAGTTGCCTTATGGAACTCTAAAAAGACTGCCGGTCATAAACCGGAGGAAGGCGGGGATGACGTCAAGTCAGCATGCCCCTTACACCCTGGGCTACACACGTGCTACAATGGGCGAGACAATGAGATGCAAGCCTGCGAAGGTTAGCTAATCTATAAACTCGTTCTAAGTTCGGATTGTAGGCTGCAACTCGCCTGCATGAAGTTGGAATCGCTAGTAATCGCTGGTCAGCTATACAGCGGTGAATTCGTTCCCGGGCCTTGTACACACCGCCCGTCACACCATGGAAGCTGGTTATGCCCGAAGTCGTTACTTGAACCGTTTGGAGGAGGACGCCTAAGGTAGAATTAGTGACTGGGGTGAAGTCGTAACAAGGTAACCGTACTGGAAGGTGCGGTTGGATCACCTCCTTTTTAAAAGAAAAATAATGGAGTCGATAAAATTCAAAATAAAGAAGTAATCTGTAATAACAGATTATGGGCTATTAGCTCAGTTGGTTAGAGCGCACCCCTGATAAGGGTGAGGTCTCTGGTTCAAATCCAGAATGGCCCAACGGGGGTATAGCTCAGTTGGTAGAGCACCGCCTTTGCACGGCGGTTGTCAGCGGTTCGAATCCGCTTACCTCCACACGAAAAATTAACACTTGTCAATTTTTTGGAAATTAAGTAAGATAACATAAGTCTTAAATTCAAGGAATTAAGAGTTTATGGGGGATACCTTGGCATTCAGAAGCGATGAAGGACGTGATTACCGACGATACGCTTCGGGGAGCTGGAAATAAGCTACGATCCGGAGGTCTCCGAATGAGGAAACTTTAATACTACTTATTGAATCCATAAATAAGAAAGAGCGAACCTAGGGAATTGAAACATCTTAGTACCTAGAGGAAGAGAAAGTAAAAACGATTCCCTGAGTAGCGGCGAGCGAAACGGGAACAGCCTAAACTTCATAATTGAAGGGTAGCGGGACAGTTACAAATGATTAAATGTAACAATTAGACGAATTAGTTGGAATGCTAAACCAAAGAAAGTGATAGTCTTGTAGTCGAAAATTGAAACAATCAAACTGAATCCCAAGTAGCATGGAGCACGTGAAATTCCGTGTGAATCAGCGAGGACCACCTCGTAAGGCTAAATATTCCTGAATGACCGATAGTGAATTAGTACCGTGAGGGAAAGGTGAAAAGAACCCCGGGAGGGGAGTGAAAAGAACATGAAACCATAAACTTACAATCAGTAGGAGGACGACTAAAACGTCTGACTTCGTGCCTGTTGAAGAATGAGCCGGCGACTTATAGGTAGTGGCAGGTTAAGGCAGAGAATGCCGAAGCCATAGTGAAAGCGAGCCTGAATAGGGCGTTTGTCACTGGTTATAGACCCGAACCCGGATGATCTAACCATGGCCAGGTTGAAGCTTAGGTAATACTAAGTGGAGGACCGAACCGACTGATGTTGAAAAATCAGCGGATGAGCTGTGGTTAGGGGTGAAATTCCAATCGAATTCGGAGCTAGCTGGTTCTCCCCGAAATGCGTTTTGGCGCAGCGATAAATGTTATAACTTAGGGGTAAAGCACTGTTACGTATGCGGGCTGGTAATTCGGTACCAAATCGTTGCAAACTAAGAATACTAAGTGGAAAGTTTATCAGTGAGACTGTGGGGGATAAGCTCCATTGTCAAGAGGGAAACAGCCCAGAGCACCAGTTAAGGCCCCTAAATAATTGCTAAGTGATAAAGGAGGTGGGAGTGCATAAACAATCAGGAGGTTTGCTTAGAAGCAGCAATCCTTTAAAGAGTGCGTAATAGCTCACTGATCGAGTAAACCTGCGCCGAAAATGTACGGGACTAAGTAATTTGCCGAAACTGTGCGATATATTTGAAATATATCGGTAGGGGAGCGTTCTGTTGTAGATTGAAGTATTAGCGTAAGCGGATATGGACGAAGCAGAAGTGAGAATGTCGGCTTGAGTAACGAAAATATAGGTGAGAATCCTATACCCCGAAAACCCAAGGTTTCCTCCGGAAGGCTCGTCCGCGGAGGGTAAGTCAGGACCTAAGGCGAGGCTGAAAAGCGTAGTCGATGGACAACGGGTTAATATTCCCGTACCATTATTTGTTGATATCGAGGGACGGAGAAGGCTAAACTGGCCGGATGTTGGTTACCGGTTTAAGCGCTTAAGGTGATGAGAAACGGAGAAAACGTTTTGAGCTAAGGCGTGAGTACGAGATGCTACGGCATCGAAGCAGTCTATGTCATACTTCCAAGAAAAGCTCGCACTGTCATAAACAAATAATGCCTGTACCATAACCGACACAGGTGGGTAGGTAGAGTATACTAAGGGGCGCGAGATAACTCTCTCTAAGGAACTCGGCAAAATGACTCCGTAACTTCGGGAGAAGGAGTGCCTTATTCGTAAGGTTGCAATAACCAGATCCAAGCAACTGTTTATCAAAAACACAGGTCTCCGCAAAGTCGTAAGACGATGTATGGGGGCTGACGCCTGCCCAGTGCCAGAAGGTTAAAGAAGTTGGTTAGCTCCGGCGAAGCTGATGACTGAAGCCCTGGTGAACGGCGGCCGTAACTATAACGGTCCTAAGGTAGCGAAATTCCTTGTCGGGTAAGTTCCGACCCGCACGAAAGGCGTAATGATTTGGATACTGTCTCAGAGAGGGGCTCGGTGAAATAGACTTGTCTGTGAAGATGCGGACTACCTGCACCTGGACAGAAAGACCCTATGAAGCTTTACTGTAACTTGAAATTGAAATTGGACTTTATTTGCGCAGCATAGGTGGGAGGCATTGAAGATATTCTTGCGGGAAAATTGGAGCCATCAGTGAGATACCACTCTTGTAATGTTAGATTTCTAACTTTGAATCATTATCTGGTCAAAGGACAGTTTCAGGCGGGCAGTTTGACTGGGGCGGTCGCCTCCCAAACGGTAACGGAGGCGCACAAAGGTTTCCTCTGAACGGGTAGAAATCGTATCTAGAGTGTAAAGGCATAAGGAAGCTTGACTGTGAGACCTACAAGTCGAGCAGGGACGAAAGTCGGTCTTAGTGATCTGACGGTGCTGAGTGGAAAGGCCGTCACTCAACGGATAAAAGTTACTCTAGGGATAACAGGCTGATCTCCCCCAAGAGTTCACATCGACGGGGAGGTTTGGCACCTCGATGTCGGCTCATCGCATCCTGGGGCGGTAGTACGTCCCAAGGGTTGGGCTGTTCGCCCATGAAAGCGGTACGCGAGCTGGGTTCAGAACGTCGTGAGACAGTTCGGTCCATATCCGGTGTAGGCGTTAGAATATTGAGAGGAGCCTTCTTTAGTACGAGAGGACCGAGAAGGACATACCTATGGTGTACCAGTTATCGTGCCAACGGTAAACGCTGGGTAGCTATGTATGGAGTGGATAACCGCTGAAAGCATCTAAGTGGGAAGCCCACCTCAAGATAAGTATTCTCATCACGTAAGTGAATAAGGTCACGGTAAGACTAACCGTTTGATAGGCATTAAGTGTAAATTTAGTAATAAATGAGCTGAGATGTACTAACAGACCGAAGACTTGAATTTTTTTTTACAAGAATACTTACTTTTTATAAAGTAAGTATTCTTTTCTGCTTTGGTGTTTCAAGTGTACTAAGCGGACCCACACTGATCCATCTCGAACTCAGTTGTGAAACGCTATAAATCGACGACAATACTTGGGGGGGGACCTCCTGGGAAGATAGTTCAATGCCAAAGTTTTTAATACAAGAAAACTAGATTGTTTCATTCAAATAAATTTGCGTTAAAATTGTTTCAAAAAGTTCAACCCCTTTATTTTACAGGTTTTTCACAGTTTTCGAAATACTATCAAAGCTAATCGTTTCTTATTTTATTAGTTGCAGGTTTTTTGACGATTTCAACATCTCATCTCTATTTATAATATCCTATCATCGAAATTTTCAGAGACCTCCTCAATAACATCTTTCAAGTAAACTCTCTTTCCTTTAAGGTTTCTACCAATCCTCAGAGGTTTTTGATCCATTTCTGTGCGCTCTAGAAAGCTGCACCTGCAAAAATCCACGAGAGAGGCTAACCTGTTTTTCGATAACAAGCAGATAATACGTTGCTATTTTACTTTTATGAACGGCTTTCAATATAATTTAAAGCGTCTTGAACCGTTGTAATTGTACTAGCAATCTTATCATCGATATCTAATTCGAATTCGTCTTCAATAGCCATTACTAACTCAACAACATCTAATGAATCTGCGCCTAATTCACGGCCAAAATCTGCATTTGGATTAATTTTAGTAGGGTTGATTCCTAGCTGTTTGCCGACAATTTCTTGTAACCGAATAAGATTATCTTCCATGTGAATACCTCTTTTATAAATAACTATATAGTAATGTATATTGATTTTAAAAAAATTCTATAAAGAAAGAAATTGAATCAATTTACTTAGCTGATAAAAACTAACTTGATTTAATGAGTAAATTGGAATATTTCTTTGTTTTGCCATTGTTATCAATTTAAAATTTTGTTTTAAATGTTTTTTCAAACCAATGATTACTTCTGCTTTTTTAATTTCATTTGTTAAAACAAACTTAAAACCCATCTTTAATAAAACTTCTTTCAATAGATTACTTGAAATTGAGTACGAATAAATAATTAATTTTTTTGATTTCAATTTTAAAGCTTTTTCATCCTTTAGCTGATTGATAGAAATCCAATTTCTTTGAGCGAAAGTACTAGATTCATTTAAATTAGTAGAATTTTTGATTAAAGATGTTTGCGTATTTTGAAAACGCTTTGACTTAATTCGAATCTTTTCTGCCAGAGAAAATTGTCGTATTTGACTTACAAAAAAATTTCCACGTAAAAGTAAATCAACTGAATTTTGAACTTCTTCATGAATTGTCCATGAATTTTGTTCATTTATTTCAATAATAACTTCAAAAGCAGGATACGCTTTCCGTTCAAGAATACTCTTTTGGGTTCCACGCCTTTTTGCTTCGTCGTCACTTAATGTAACATATTGAATACCGCCGATTAAATCAGCCAAGGGAGGATTTTTAATCAAATTCTCTAAACAATTACCGTGAGTTGTGCCTACTAATTGAACACCTTTCTCCGCAATTGTTCGAGCAGCTAAAACTTCAAGTTCAGTTCCAATTTCATCAATAATAATAACCTCAGGCATATGATTTTCAACAGCTTCGATCATTACTTGATGTTGCAACTCAGTTTTCGCAACCTGCATTCGTCTTGCTCGCCCAATTCCTGAATGTGGAATATCGCTGTCGCCAGCAATTTCATTTGATGTATCAATAATAATGACACGTTTTTCCATTTCATCTGCTAAGACGCGCGCAATTTCTCGAATAATCGTTGTCTTTCCGACTCCAGGTTTACCTAAAATCAAAATTGATTTTTCAGATTCTAATAAATCTCGAACAATTGAAATTGTTCCAAAAACTGCTCGCCCGACACGACAAGTTAAACCATTAATTAAAAATTGGCGATTTCGAATACAGCTTATACGATGAAGCGTTCTTTCAATACCGGCTCTATTTTCATTACTAAATTTGCTTACTCGCTTTGTCATATAATCAATATCTTGCCATGAAATAATTTTTTGTGACAAATATTCTGGACCACTAACAAAACGAGCTTCTGGACGTCTTCCAAGATCCAACACAATTTCAATCAATTGACTTTTTGAAGTATGTTGATTTAAATGTTCTTGTAAAAAGAATGGTAAATTTTCGATTAATTTTTCTAAATCGTTATTAATAGTCATTTTCTAGAATCTCTATTCTAATGCTTTAATTTAGATTATACTTAGAACAACTGTATAATCTAAATTAAAATAAGCTTTTAATTAGTCGATTCAACTAATGACTTGAAAGTTGCTGAATCTAAAACAGCAATTTGAGATAACATTTTTCGATTGATATCAATGTTAGATTTTTTTAAATCGTGAATTAGTTGACTGTATGAACGACCATTTAATCGTGATGCAGCATTAATTCGACTAATCCAGATTCTTCTAAAAATACGTTTTTTTTGTTTTCGACCAATATAAGAATAGCGTAAAGCTTTCATTACTTGTTGATTTGCAACACGGAATAGTACTGAATGTGCTCCACGGTAACCACTTGCTAATGATAAGATTTTTTTACGGCGTTTGCGCGCTACATTCCCTCTTTTGACTCTAACCATTTTTTAGTTTTAATAATTTTTTATTGTTTAATAAGGTAACATTAATTGAATTGCTTTAATGTCATTAACACTAACACATAATCGTTGAGAAAGTTTTCGTTTTTGACGGTTCGACTTTTTCATTAAAAGGTGACCTTTAAAAGCATGTCGACGTAAGAAGTTATTGCTGCCAGTAACTTTATATCTTTTTGCAGCTGCCTTTCGAGTTTTTAATTTTGGCATAAATTTTTAATTCTTTTTATGAGAATATAATGTTTTGAAATAAACTTTTGATCTTAATGGAAACACATAAAATGTTTTAACTTCGTATTTATACGCTACCATACAAATTTGACTAGTACTTTTTTTAGTATTTTGAATGGATTGCAAAATTTGAAGCAATTTATTTAAAGTTCTTCCACAAAATAAGTTATTAACCGTATAGTATTGAATAACGCTTTCTTTGTCAATAAGAAATAAAATACCTTTGAAAACGGAAATACCTCCCTTCTGAATAATTTATATTTTTCACTACTTGTTCAATTCGAATCAGGACCTAAAAAAGAATTTAAAAACGATTAACTACTCTAGCTTTGTTTTAAAAGTAACAAATGGAAATGATAAAACATAAAATAAAAGACAAAATAACTGAAAAAAATCAAAAACATATGACTTAATTTACACCATCTTTAAAAAAATCTGAGAGAAAAATAAATATTTTCTTGAAAATACCAAATATTTTCAAGAAAAAGGATAAAGAAAACTCTGAAATCTAAATAGAGAATTAACGTATAAAATTAATCTTCGACAACCTCTAATTCATTAATTGCGAAGTTGTTTGTGTTTGTACCACTGTAATTTACTTTTTCAAATCGTACAACAACGGGATAACGAATACCACTTTGATCAACTGTAGCTACTGTACCTGTTTCATTAAACCAGTAAGATTCTTTTCTTAAAATACGAACGGTTGCACCACGATCTACCATAATTTGTTAATAATTAGTAATAATATAAAATTAGTTAAAATTATAGCATAGTAATTTCACTTTTTACAATAAAATTTTAAAAAGAGTTGGTTTCAAAATTGGAACTATGATATTCTTTATGTAAGAACAAATTTACATAAATTATTACTTAATTTGAAAAAATGGATCGTAATACAATACAAAAAATTCTTATTGGAATAGTTCTTGCAGCTTGTATTTTTATTGGCCTAAAATCTTTTAATGTTCTTGATGTTGAAAATACACAAACAAGACCTGAGGCAACTAATAATATTAGTAGTTCACGAATGACATATGGTCGTTTCTTAGAATATTTAGAAATGGGTTGGGTTAAACAAGTAGATTTATACGATAATAATCGAAATGCTATTGTTCAAGCTTCAAGCCCTGAACTTGGAAACCGTCCACAATCAATTCGTGTAGAAATTCCAGTAGGTGCAGGACAACTAATTCAGAAACTAAAAGAATATGACATCAATTTTGATGCTCATCCAGCTCCGAGAAAAAGTATCTTTATAACAATTGCTAGTAATTTATTACTACCAGTACTTTTCATTGCTGGTTTATTCTTCTTTTTCCAAAATTCTGATAATTTCGGCTCAAATGGTGGAAATTCACCAATGAGTTTAGGTAAATCACCAGCTCGATTTGATGAACGACCAGCAACAGGTATTTCATTTAATGATATTGCTGGTATTGATGAAGCAAAAGCCGAATTTGAAGAAATTGTATCGTTTTTAAAAGAGCCTGAACGTTATACATTAGTAGGGGCTAAAATTCCAAAAGGTGTTTTATTAGTGGGCCCTCCTGGTACTGGTAAAACATTATTAGCAAAAGCTATTGCTAGCGAAGCAAATGTTCCATTCTACAGTGTAGCGGGTTCAGAATTCGTAGAAATGTTTATTGGTATTGGTGCAGCTCGAATTCGTGATTTATTCAAAAAAGCGTCAGAAAATACACCATGTATTGTGTTCATTGATGAAATTGATGCTGTTGGTCGTGAACGTGGTGCTGGTATCGGTGGTGGTAACGATGAACGTGAACAAACTTTAAACCAGTTATTAACTGAAATGGATGGTTTTAAAGAAAATAAAGGGGTTATTGTTGTAGGTGCAACAAACCGAGTTGATATTTTAGATGCTGCTTTATTACGTCCAGGTCGATTTGATCGTCAAATTACTGTTGGTTTACCTGATCGATTAGGTCGTATCGGAATTTTAAAAGTTCATGCAAAAAATAAACCTTTAGATGAAGATGTATCTTTAGTTCAATTAGCTAACCGAACACCTGGTTTCTCTGGTGCAGATTTAGCAAACTTACTTAATGAAGCAGCTATTTTAGCAACTCGTTATAATAAAGAAACAATTTCAAAGAAAGAAGTAAACGAAGCAGTAGATCGAATTATTGGTGGTATTGCTGGCGCTACTATGGAAGATAGTAAAAACAAAAAATTAATTGCTTATCATGAAGTAGGGCATGCGATTGTAGGCTCTGTTTTAGAACACCACGATAATGTTGAGAAAATTACTTTAGTACCACGAGGTGGCGCGAAAGGTTTAACATGGTTTGCTCCAGAAGAAGATCAAGGATTAGTTTCTCGTTCACAATTAATTGCACGCATCATTGGAACATTAGGTGGTCGTGTTGCAGAGCAAATTGTCTTTGGTGAACCTGAAATTACAACAGGTGCAAGTAATGATTTACAACAAGTAACAAATATCGCACGACAAATGGTTACTCGTTTCGGAATGTCAAATATCGGCCCAATTGCTTTAGAAGATAGCAATAATGAACAAATGTTCTTAGGTGGTGAAAATGAAGGTATTTCTGATCGAATTGATATGGAAGTCTGCAATATTGTAAACCATTGTGAAGAAGTTGCTAAAGAAATTATTTTAAATAACCGAGTAGTAATTGATTTAGCAGTTGAAAAATTACTTGATGCTGAAACTCTTAGTGGTGAAGAGTTCCGTGAACTTGTATCATCATATACTGTATTACCAAGCAAAAAATAACTAAAAACGTTGTTTAATCGGACAGTTTTGGAATTTATTGATTTAACCGAATAACTGAAAATTCAGCTATTTGGTTAAATCAATAACTATTTTTTAACACTATTTTTAATTTTTTTTTCTTTAATTTTAAGCGAATCTCTTGATGCAGCATGAAAAAAATTTCCACTAAAATAAAAGTAAAAGTGTTAAAAAGACAAATATCACACAATTTGGCTAAACTGGTTTTAAGTCTTCAATAATTTTTAAGAGAGATAATCCAAGTTATGGAGCATGAGAAATCATTTCAGCTTATTATGAAAGCACCACTAAAATAATTGTTTGAAAATTTTTTCCCGAAAAATATACAATTGGTTGTGAAGAAATTTCTGATTTATGTGCGGCAAAACCAATTAATCCACTTTGTGAATAACTACATTTTAGCTAAGTGTTATTAATTATCAAATTTAATCCATATTTAGTTATACTTTTCAATCAAGAATTCAAGTATTTGTAAGAATGAAAATAAAATAAAATAATTGAATATTCTAAGATTAAATTAATCTTAGAATATTCAATTTATTAAGTGATTTTTTATATTTTAAAATTAAAAATCAATTATTTTGTTTTTGCAAAAGCTTCTTTTGCTTCAGCAATTGCTTCTTTTAATGAAGCTTCTGCTTCATCTGTAAATTGGTTAGTTGTAGTAACAATATCAAGGTATGGTTTGTTAGATGTTGCTAAGTAACTAACTAAGCTAGAACAGTAAGCTTTAACATCGCCAACTGCTAAATCATCTAAGAATCCGTTAATACCTGTGTAAATTAATGCAACTTGCTCAGCTACAGAGAAAGGTGAGTTTTGTGGTTGTTTTAATAATTCACGTAAACGTGTACCACGTGCTAATTGTTTTTGTGTTGCTTCATCTAAATCTGAAGCAAATTGTGAAAACGCTTCTAACTCATCAAACTGTGCTAATTCTAATTTTAACTTACCAGCAACTTTTTTCATTGCTTTAGTTTGTGCTGCAGAACCTACACGTGATACTGAAATACCTACGTTAATTGCTGGACGAATACCTGAGTTGAATAAATCATTCGATAAGAAGATTTGTCCATCTGTAATTGAAATTACGTTTGTAGGAATATACGCTGAAACGTCACTTGCTTGTGTTTCAATAATTGGAAGTGCAGTCATACTACCACCACCTAATGCATCACTAAGCTTCGCTGCACGTTCTAATAAACGTGAGTGTAAGTAGAATACGTCACCAGGGTACGCCTCACGTCCTGGAGGACGACGTAATAATAAAGACATTTGACGGTATGCCATAGCTTGTTTAGTTAAATCATCGTAGATAACTAATGTAGCTTTACCATTGTACATGAAGTACTCCGCTAATGCTGCACCTGAGTATGGTGCGATGTATTGTAATGTAGCTGGATCATTCGCACTAGCAGATACAATAATTGTGTATGCCATTGCGTTTTTCTCTTCAAGTACATTTACAACTTGTGCAACTGTAGAAGCTTTTTGACCAATACCTACATAAACACAAACTACGTTTTCTGTTGCTTGGTTAATGATTGTATCTACTGCAATCGAAGTTTTTCCTGTTTGACGATCACCAATGATTAACTCACGTTGACCACGTCCAATAGGAATCATAGCATCAATTGAAGTAATACCTGTTTGTAATGGTTCACAAACTGATTTACGGCTAATAATACCAGGAGCCATTGATTCTACTAAACGGCTATCTGAAGTTGCGATTTCACCTTTACCATCAATGGCAATACCTAATGGGTTAACAACTCGACCTAAGAACGCATCACCTACAGGAATTTGCGCAATTTTGCCTGTTGCTTTAACAGTACTACCTTCTAAAATTTGACGGCCAGTACCCATTAATACAACACCAACGTTGTCATTTTCTAAGTTTAAGGCGATACCGATTGTTTTATCTTCAAATTCTAAAAGCTCACCACTCATTACTTGGTCAAGCCCATAAACTCGAGCAATACCATCACCAACTTGTAATACTGTACCAATATTATCTACTTTAACATCTTGATCATATTTTTCAATCTGTTCACGGATAATACTACTAATTTCGTCTGGACGAATATTAATCATTGTAATATTTTTTTAATAAAAAGTTAATAAAAAAGTTATTTACTGTTAAATTTCTAAAACAGCATCCAAATGTTTTGCTAATTGTTGTAATTGGTTTTTAATTGTAAAATCAATTACTTTTGATTCTGTTTTAATTAAGAAACCACCAATTAAGCTAGGCTCCACTGTAACTACTAATTTAATTTCACGTGCACTAGTTAATTCTTTTAATTTTTCAATTAACGCAGTTTTTTGCGCACTTGAAAAAGCAAAAGCTGTTACAACTTCAATTGTTTTAATTGAAGCAGTTTCGTACACTAATTCTAAATAGTTACTAATAACAGATGCTAACAAATTAATTCGATCACGCTCAACTAAAACCATTAAAAATTTAAAAGTTTCAGCATTTAATTGTGATTCTAATACTTTTGTTAGTACACCGCGTTTTGCATCTTGGCTAACAATCGGATTACTTAAATATTCAGTTAATTCAGAACTTTCATTTAAGAAGATTTCTAAATTTTGAAAGTCTGCTGTAATCTGATGCATGATATTTTTTTCAACTGAAAAGTCGAATAAAGCACGTGCATATGGAGCTGCGATTTTTGACGCTAATGGGTTTGCACTCATAATAAGTCTCCTTCTAATTTATTAATAGTATCATTAATTAATGTAGCTGCACGGTCTTTTGGTTTAAATGCTTCTTGAGCTCGAGTTACAGTTCTTGTTAATACAAGCGAGATAATTTGCTGTTTAATTTCTAAGAAGATTTGACGTTCTTTAGTTCTAAACGTTGCTAACGCACGTTCAAAGCGAACTTTTAAATCTTTTTTAGCAGCAAATGCTTCTGATTCAAGCAACATTTTTTTCGTTGTTACTGTTTCATTTTTAATTTCACCAATAACAAGGTTTGCTTGATCTAGTTGTTTTTTTGCTTCATCTAAACGCTTTTGTGCTTCGTTTAAACGATCTTCTGCATCTTGAACGCCTTGTACGATCGTTGTTTTTCGTTCTTCTAAAGCAGAACCTAAAAAATCGCGACCAGTAAAAATTAAGATTCCAAGTAATGCTAGAATGTTTAGCAAGCCTGTTTCAAGAATATCTGTATTTAAACCAATACCTTCATGTTCGGCAAGTAATGTAAAAATTTGATCAAAATTTTCCATGTTTTTGAGTTTTTATATAAACTGTTCACTTATAAAAAGGAAAATCACGTTCAACAAAAAATTTAAATTGATAATCGAGCCTCAATATCAGCACATAGAGATTGAACGATTTCATCTAAACTACTTAATGCGATATTTTTCTTAGCTAAAAGATCTTTTTGAATAGTATCTAATAAGTCATTAATATATTTTTGAGAAATATTTACTTCGACTTCTAGAATTTCTTTGTGAATTTTTTGTGAGTTTGTAATTTCTAATTGGGCTTCTTTACGGACGTTAGTTAATTCTTGTTCGTATTGCGCAGTTAGTTGATTAGCTTCTGATAATAATTCTGAAGCTTTACCAAGATTCGTTAAGATGTATTCTTTACGTTCCTCGATAATTGTTAATAACGGGTTATATAAAATAACATTTAATAAAACCGTTAATAAAACAACTTGAAGAGCTACTAATGGTAAAGTTAAATTAAAATCAAAAAGCCCACCAGGCCCACTAACTTCTGAACTTGAAATTAGTATTGAAAGATTAATCATACAAAATCTATATTTTATACTATAGAATTAAAAGTGTTTAATAATAGAAAATTCCGAGCTGTTAAAAAAACGCTCGAGCCTTTCTATTTAAAATATTTTTTAGAAAAATAAAATAATGCTTTCTGTTAAGAAACTAAAAACATTATTTAAAAAATAATTTGATTAAGTCTCATTTAAAGTAAATAAGTATTATATTTTAATACTCACTCACTTTAAATACTTAAAATATTAGCCGTTGAATGGGTTAGCGAATAATAATGCTAATGCAACTACTAAACCATAAATAGTTAAGGCTTCCATGAATGCTAAAGATAATAATAATGTACCACGGATTTTGTTTTCTGCTTCAGGTTGACGAGCAATACCTTCAACAGCTTGACCAGCAGCATTACCTTGACCAATACCAGGACCGATTGCAGCTAAACCAATTGATAAACCCGCAGCGATAACAGAAGCAGCAGAGATGATAGAATCCATAATAAATTTTAAATTGTAAATATATAAATGTAATTTTTAAAAAAATCTAATTGCAAATAATTTTGAAAAAGATTTATTCAAGTGCTTCTGCAATATAAGCAGCCGCTAATGTTGAAAAAATTAATGCTTGGACAGAACCAGCAAAAATACCTAATACCATAATTGGTAATGGGATAACTAGAGGAACTAATGAAGTTAATACTGAAACAGTTAACTCATCAGCTAAAACGTTACCGAATAATCGGAAACTTAATGATAAAGGTTTTGTAAAATCTTCTAAAATGTTAATTGGTAGAAGAAGTGGAATAGGCTGGATGTATCGTTTGAAATAACCTAAGCCTTTTTTACTAAGACCTGCATAAAAATAAGCAAATGAAGTTAATAAAGCTAATGCAACTGTCGTATTAATATCATTTGTTGGAGCAGCTAATTCGCCCTCTGGTAATTCAATTAATTTCCAAGGAACAATAGCCCCTGCCCAGTTACAGCCAAAAACAAAGAAGAATAAAGTACCAATAAATGGAATCCATTCTTTATAGAAGCTTTCACCAAGCTGGTCTCTTGCAATATCAGTAACAAAGTCTACTGCTGATTCCATAAAGTTTTGCCAACCATGTGGAATTCGCTCAGCATTAGCAGTTCCAAGTAGAGAAAATACAATCAAAATTGATAGTACAAACCAAACAACTACTAAGACTTGTCCGTGAACTAATGCGCCACCAATACTCCAGTAAAAATGTTTCCCAACTTCTGCTTCCGCTAATAATGTAAACGTATTGGAATAAAAAATTTCTGGGTACATAAAATTTAACTAATTTAGTAAATTACCCAATATTAAAAAATATACAGGAACAATTAGAATTATAACTAGAATAACCCAATTTTAGGGATGTTTTTACAAAAAAGCTCTATTTTTTTCTTCCTATTAATTTTGTAACCACTCATAACCTTTCTGTTCAAGTTCTTGTGCTAAGTCCGCTGAACCAGTTTTAATGATTTTTCCATCTTGCATTACATGAACATAAGTAGGGTTGATATAATCTAATAACCGTTGATAATGAGTAATCAAAATAATAGATTTATCCGGATTCATAAATGTATTAATTCCATTTGAAATAATTCGTAATGCATCAATATCTAAACCTGAATCTGTTTCATCTAAAATTGATAGTTCTGAATCTAATAAAATCATTTGTAAAATTTCGTTTCGTTTTTTCTCACCACCAGAAAAACCTTCGTTTACATTTCGATTTAAAAAACGTGGTGACATATTAACGAGTTTTAATTTATCATTAATGATTGTTAAAAATTCAATTGGGTCAACTTCAGGCTTATTATAAAATTTTTGTTTTGAATTATAAGCTATTCGTAAAAAATCTTCATTACTTACACCTGGAATTTCAATAGGATATTGAAAGGCTAAAAAAATGCCTAAGTGTGATCTTTCTTCAGGTTCTAATTCTAAAATACTTGAACCTTTGAATAAAACATCTCCATTTAAAACTGAATACGCTGGATGACCTGCTAAAACTTTTGAGAAAGTACTTTTTCCAGATCCATTTGGACCCATAATTGCGTGTATTTCACCTTTATTAATAGTAAGATTTAAATTTTTTAAAACCTGATTATCGTTAATAGAAACCTGTAAATCTTTAATTTCTAAAAGAGGAGAATTTAATGTCATTAGCCTACACTTCCTTCTAATTTTAAAGTTAATAATTTGTCCGCTTCAGCAGCGAACTCTAATGGTAGTTCAGTAAAAATTTCTTTACAGAAACCGCTAATCATAAGCTCAATAGCTTTTTCAATGTTAATACCTCGTTGTAAGAAGTAAAAAATTTGCTCTTCCCCAATTTTTGAAGTTGATGCTTCGTGCTCAATTTTTGTTGTTGAGTTTTGAACTGAAATATATGGGAATGTATTAGCGTTGGATAAATCACCAATTAATAATGAATCACATTGTGAATAATTTCTTGCTCCCACCGCTTTGTTTAAAACATTTACAAACCCGCGGTAACTATTTTTTGATTTTCCGGCAGAAATACCTTTTGAAATAATACGGCTACGGGTATTTTTTCCAATGTGAACCATTTTTGTACCAGTATCTGCTTGTTGATAATTGTTTGTTAAAGCAACTGAATAAAATTCGCCTTGAGAATTATTTCCAACCAGTAAACAACTAGGATACTTCCAAGTAATTGATGAACCTGTTTCAACTTGAGTCCATGAAATTTTAGAATTGTCACCAGCACAAACACCACGTTTTGTTACAAAATTGTAAACCCCACCTTTTCCGTATTGATTTCCTGAATACCAATTTTGAACCGTTGAATATTTAATTTTGGCATTTTCTAAAGCAACTAATTCAACGATTGCAGCATGCAGTTGATTTGTATCATATTGTGGAGCTGTACAACCTTCTAAATAATTAACTTGACTATTTTTTTCGGCAATAATTAAAGTACGTTCAAATTGACCAGATTTTTCATCATTAATTCGGAAATACGTTGAAAGATCTAAAGGGCAAATTGTATCTTTTGGAATATAACAAAACGAACCATCAGTAAAAACTGCAGAGTTTAATGCTGAGAAATAATTATCACCAATCGGAACAACTGACCCTAAGTATTTTTCAATCAATTCAGGATAGTCATTAATAGCTTCAGAAATAGAAGAGAAAATAACGCCATGCTTATTTAGTTCTTCTTTAAACGTTGTTCCAATTGAAACACTATCAAACACTGCATCCACAGCAACGTTTGCTAATCTTTTTTGTTCTGTTAATGGAATACCTAATTTTTCAAACGTTTCTAGTAATTCTGGATCAACTTCACTAAGATCGGTTAATTTTTTCTGAGCTTTTGGAGCTGAATAATAAATAATATCTTGGTAATTAATTTCAGGGAATTTTAAATAAGCCCATTCTGGCTCATCCATTTGTTTCCATTTTTTATATGCTTTTAATCGAAATTGTAATAAAAACTCTGTTTCTTGTTTCTTTTTTGAAATCAGATGAATTGTTTTTTCATTTAATCCTTTCTCAATGATATCTTTTTCAATTGTGGTAGAAAAACCATATTGATAAGGCTGATTTACTAAATTAGTAATATTTGAGTTTAAAACTTTATTGGATTGATTAACCATAGAATTGTTAAAGATATCTTAAACTTAGTATATAGATGAATTTTGAAAATTTTTTTAATTTATATTAACTCATATCAAATATTATAAATTAATTTTGAATTGAATTAAAGTAATTGAAAAAATTTATTAAAAAATATAAATACTATTCTAAAAAGTTATAACTACAAAAAATAATGTATTGTTTTCGAGTAGGTTCAAAAAATGTTATAATAAAAATTAAGGCTGTTTAATAAAATTCAGCCGACAGGACTAATTTAATTTAAATTAGTTAAATATCTACTATATATTGCCTTTTTATTTTAAGGAGAAATCAATGTCTCAATCTGTATCAGAACGGACTCGAATCAAAAGTGACCGTTACGAATCTGGTGTAATCCCTTACGCTAAAATGGGTTACTGGGATGCTGCATACGCAGTAAAAAGTACTGACGTTCTTGCTTTATTCCGTATCACTCCACAACCAGGTGTAGATCCAGTAGAAGCTGCTGCAGCTGTAGCTGGTGAGTCTTCAACTGCAACATGGACAGTTGTATGGACTGATTTATTAACAGCTTGTGACCGTTACCGTGCTAAAGCTTACCGTGTAGATCCAGTTCCAAACACAACTGATCAATACTTCGCATTCATCGCTTACGAATGTGACTTATTCGAAGAAGGTTCTTTAGCTAACTTAACAGCGTCTATTATTGGTAACGTATTCGGTTTCAAAGCTGTAGCTGCATTACGTTTAGAAGATATGCGTATTCCTCACTCTTACTTAAAAACTTTCCAAGGTCCAGCTACTGGTATCATTGTAGAGCGTGAGCGTTTAAACAAATACGGTATCCCTTTATTAGGTGCTACAGTAAAACCTAAATTAGGTTTATCTGGTAAAAACTACGGTCGTGTAGTATTCGAAGGTTTAAAAGGTGGTTTAGACTTCTTAAAAGATGATGAGAACATTAACTCACAACCATTCATGCGTTGGAGAGAGCGTTTCTTATACTGTATGGAAGGTATTAACCGTGCTTCTGCATCAACAGGTGAAACTAAAGGTTCTTACTTAAACATTACTGCTGGTACAATGGAAGAAGTTTACAAACGTGCTGAGTACGCTAAATCAGTAGGTTCTGTAATTGTAATGATCGATTTAGTTATGGGTTACACAGCGATCCAATCAATCGCTTTATGGGCTCGTGAAAACGATATGTTATTACACTTACACCGTGCTGGTAACTCTACTTACGCTCGTCAAAAAAACCACGGTATTAACTTCCGTGTTATTTGTAAATGGATGCGTATGTCAGGTGTAGATCACATCCACGCTGGTACAGTTGTAGGTAAATTAGAAGGTGATCCTTTAATGATCCGTGGTTTCTACGATACTTTACGTGAAACTCACTTAGATGTTAACTTACCATACGGTATTTTCTTCGAAATGACATGGGCAAGTTTACGTCGTTGTATGCCTGTAGCTTCAGGTGGTATCCACTGTGGTCAAATGCACCAATTAGTTCACTACTTAGGTGATGATGTAGTATTACAATTCGGTGGTGGTACAATTGGTCACCCTGATGGTATTCAAGCAGGTGCTACAGCTAACCGTGTTGCTTTAGAAGCAATGGTATTAGCTCGTAACGAAGGTGCTGACTACTTTAACCAACAAGTTGGTCCTCAAATTTTACGTGAGGCAGCTAAAACTTGTGGTCCTTTACAAACAGCTTTAGATTTATGGAAAGATATCAGCTTCAACTACACTTCTACAGATACAGCTGATTTCGCTACAACACCTACAGCAAACGTATAATAAATTAATTCTAAAACACCAAGGAGTATTTGAATAGTGAGACTTACACAAGGTTGTTTCTCGTTCTTACCAGATTTAACTGATCAACAAATTGAAAAACAAATTGCTTACTGTATCACAAAAGGTTGGGCAATGAACGTTGAATGGACAGATGATCCACACCCACGTAACAGCTACTGGGAATTATGGGGTTTACCATTATTTGACGTAAAAGATCCTGCTACTGTAATGTTCGAATTACGTGAAGCACGTAAAGCATGTGCAGCAGGTTACATCCGTTTAAACGCGTTCAACGCTGCTTACGGTACTGAAAGTTGTGTTATGTCTTTCATCGTAAACCGTCCAGCTAACGAGCCTGGTTTCTACTTAGACCGTCAAGAATTAGAAGGTCGTCGTATTGCTTACACTATTAAAAGCTACAGTGTTCAAGCTAATCCAGAAGGTGCTCGTTACTAATATTAGGACGAACAATTTTTTTTCAAATTATAAGAGAACTAAGTTCTCTTATAGTTTGAAAAAATCTTCATTATTATTTTATAATTCAATTTTCAAAACTTAATACAAAATATTTCTTTAACAAACACTTCAAATCACCATTGAATATTTTAAAAATACTCAATGATGATAGAATGCAAACACTAAAATGATTAATCTATGCTTTGCCTGCGATAATGCTATCCGTTAATGATTTTAAAATTAATTTAATTGATCTTACTGCATCGTCATTACCAGGAATTGGAACATCTACTAACTCAGGATCACAGTTTGTATCTAAAATTGAAACTACAGGAATACCTAATTTTCGACACTCACGAATGGCTGTCATTTCACGTTTTTGGTCAATTACAATTGCAATATCTGGCAAGCCTGGCATTGTTTTAATACCATCTAAATGTTGGCGTAATTTTTTTAATTCTTTTCGGCGTAACGTAGCTTCTTTTTTCGTTAACAAGTCAAAAGTATTATCAGCCTCTTGTTGTTCTAAATCTTTTAAATGTGCAATTCGTTCTTTTAAAGTACTCCAATTAGTTAACATACCACCTAACCAACGGTGATTTACATAATAAGAGTCACAACGTTTTGCTTCTTGAGCAATTAAAGTACTAGCTTGACGTTTTGTTCCAATAAATAAAAATGTTTTTCCTTCACGCGCAGCAGTTTCTAAATATGCATTCGCTTCTTTTAATAAAGTTGCTGACTGAACTAGATCTAAAATGTGAATATTATTAACTTCACTGTAGATGTATGGGAACATTTTCGGGTTCCAACGATAAGCTTTATGGCCAAAATGAACACCAGCTTCTAATAATTGTGATAAAGTAATATCAGACATAAAATTTTAAACTACTTAATTAAATATATAAATTTCTAATTTGAATCCTAGCAAACATTAAACAAGTTGTCTAGGTTTTTCATGCAATGGTCGCTATTTGTGATTCCACTGGGGTTAATAGATTTGGTTTTTGTTTAAAACAATTCTTATAATTTTGTGAACCTGTACCAGCAGGAATTAAATGACCAATAATAATATTTTCTTTTAAACCTCGTAACCAATCAATGCGACCTTCGATGGCTGCTTTTGTTAAAACTCTTGTAGTTTCTTGGAAACTCGCTGCAGAAATAAAACTTGGATTATTTAAAGCCGCTTTTGTAATACCTAATAAAAGAGGTACATAATAAGCTGGTTGTTTTGATTGCGCTTCAACAACTTGATTAATATATTGAATATGGTATAAATCAATTACTTCTCGTCGTAATAATGGTGTACTACCTTCAAACGTAATTAAAACTTTCGTTGTCATTTGTTTAATAATAACTTCTAAATGTTTGTCATTAATAGTAACACCTTGTGATTGATAAACAGATTGAACTGAATTTAAAATGAACAATTGAACTTTTTTAAATGTTTTATAACTACCTTCATAATTTTGAATTAATCTATTTGAGTAAACTTTGTGAGTGCGGTCACAAGTGAAAAATTTAACCAATCCGTAATAATTAAAATAAACTTTTAATAATTTATGAGGGTTAACATTATCATTTTCTTTGATTGTAGTTCCTAACTTTCTAAATTCAAAGTTTTGATCCAAACTTGTTTTTTGAATTAATAAACCTTTTTTCTGACTAGTTGGAAGTTTTTTAATAACTAAGTTCTTTTTTCGAGCTTCTAAAATTTCTTCAATTCTAGGCAAACCTTGAACAATATCTCCGGTAATCTCTTTTTCTAGATTTAACAAACCTAAAGTTTCACCTGTTTCAATAAATTCACTATTTTTACAAAAAACGGTATTTACTTCTTGTTCAAAATAATCTTCTGTGATTGAATACAAACCTACCGATTTTGCTGACTTCATGAATGGATGTTCCATGAATTTAACTAAAACTAAGTTCGAACTATCGCTAGTTCCAGATTTATATTTATTTTGTTTTGAACCTGAACTTTGTAATAATAAAGTTTTACTATTGCTATTAAAAATTGAGAAGTTTTCATGATCAGGTCTTAAAACCTGTTTGTATTGTTCAGTAGATTGCGAACTATTAACAGAAAGTTTTTTAAAGAATTGAGGCATTAATGAACTGTACAATTTACCATTTTTCTTTAAAAATAATTTCGAAAACTCGGCTTTAATAGCAATTGAATCGCTTATTTTTGCACTCGCTTTTTGAACAACAGATAATGTCATTAAATTTCTGTAATTTAAAGCTACAGAACGATTCGTCTTAATTCTATTAATAAAACGTTCTGAAGAAATTGTTTTATATTGTAATTTTGTTTTGTTTCCTAAATTATCATTTTTGCAGTTTGGGAAAAAGTAAGGTCGACCTGTTTGTAAAGTGAAAAAATCTTTGTTTTCAATAATAATTTTACCTTTAACATTACTATCGACTGGATTTATAACAAAATCATTTACTTTTTTTCCTGGAAATTGTTCTTTTTTAACAGTTACACAATTCTGATTAGAAATCAATAAAATTTGTTTAATATCCGTTGTTTGTGTTTTAAATTTAACAATTTCTAGTGAATTAGGCTGAACAGCTTCAAAATATCCTAAAATTGAATATTGATCAATAAATTGATTTGGTTGAACTAATAATGAAGACTCAATATTTTTATATCGTAATTGTGGTACTAAATAATTATTTAATGGAATTTTTTCATCAATTTGGAAATTAATAGAGTTAGTTTTTTGATTTCTAAAAAGTTGAATATCAATATTTTTGTTTAAAAGTGATTCGGCTTTGAAATTTAAAAAACTTGAAACTAAATCTAAATTTTTTGCTCCACGAATAATTTGATTTGATTTGTAACAACAAATCGTTTTTGATTCAAATATATTTTCTGACGACCCAGTCAAATTTTGAGAATTTTGATTTGAATACGCGAATTCATAAATTTCAATTGGTCGTAGAATTAACTGATCAATATTTTTACCACTTCTTTGTTCACAAAATGATAAATTACGAACAGGAACATTTGAAAATAAAAGTTCACCAGGGTAATAAACTTTTTTAGCAGCGTTTTTAAATTTTTTACCCTCATATACTACTCCAGATTTGATAGAAATAGTTTGAATGAGGTTATTTTTTTGACGAATTGAAACAATCCCTGATGTTTTTGAAAAAAGACCTGGAATTAATTCAAATTTTTCAGAAATGAAATCGCCATGCTCAACAAGTAGAATATTAGATTCACAATTAACTTCATGAATTTCTTCACCAAGCCAAATAAGTGAACGGCAAGAAATAATAGGTTGATAATTGGTTGTTGGCTCTAAACGATTTAAATATACAACAGTCTGATTTTTTGTGTCACATTTTAATAACGCAGGAAAATCATAATAAAGAACTCCACCGGTTAATGTTTTGAATGAATTTGTGACCAAAGTCCCAATGCTATTATTTCTGGATAATTGAAGATAAGCTTTGGAATTAATTTTTTGAAGTTTAATTAAATATTTCGCATTTTGTAATTTTAATAAATAGTTATTCTGCTGAACACTTTTGTTTAATTTGTATAATTTTGAATGTTGTAGAGAATATTTATTTTTTGAAATTTTTAATAATCGTTGATACAAATCTTTTTTATCATTAACAAATGTAACAAGACCTTGATAATGACTTATTAATTTCGTTCTAAAAATATAACTATAACGATTTAATTTATAATCTGGGTAAAAATTTAAAAACGCATTTGTTGGGCTGTTATACAATTGACCGGATAAAATCCAAATAAGTTTATTATTATTAACTAAATGAGCTTTTTTCTTTAAACGTGGAATAAAAATTTCTCCAGACGTATCACTTAGGATCGGTTTAACTTCTGTTTTAATTTGTCGATTCGTATTAACTAACTCTCCAATAACCGTGTTTTTTGTAATATATTGGTTATTTTTAGGAAATAGAATTGTATTTCGTAAAACTTCAATTTTTTGAAGTTCCTCATTTTTATCTGTTGGAATTAAAAGAATTGAGCCTGAATTTTTAGTAATTAAAACGTCTTCGCCTCGCGTTGTTCTTAATAAAACCGTTTTCAACATTTTGAAAAAACGGATAATTCCATTCGTGGGACTAATAATTTGTTGTCGAGCATCCGATGTGAAAATACCCCCAGTATGGAATGTTCGCATCGTTAATTGTGTACCTGGTTCACCAATCGACTGACCGGCTAAAATTCCAACTGCTTCTCCAATATCAACAATATTTTCACTCGCTAAATCCCATCCATAACATTTTTGACAGATCGCTCTATATAAATTGCATGTTAAAGGAGAACGAATATAAAATTCAGTAATCGATTTTTGTTTACAAATCTGTAATAATTTTGGTGTTATTTGAGTATTTGAATGAGCTAGAATATCGTTTGTTTTTGGATCTAAAATAGGTTTGGATAAAACACGACCTAATATTTTTTCTTGAATTAGATTGGCATCTTGTTTCTCATTGACTGCCACATAAAACGATTGCGTTGTTAAACAATCTTTTTCACGAATTAAAATATCTTGACCAACGTCAATTAATCGACGAGTTAAATAGCCTGAATTTGCTGTTTTTAATGCAGTATCAACAATCCCTTTTCGAGCTCCATAACCTGACATTAAATAATCCGTAATGGTTAATCCTTCACGAAAGTTTTTCTTAATCGGTAAATTCATAATCTCACCACTTGGATCAGACATTAAACCTCGCATACCAACTAATTGACGAACTTGCGATAAATTACCACGCGCCCCTGAAAACGCCATAATATAAACGGAATTTAACGGATCATAATTTTTAAAGTAGTAAATAACTTGTTCTTTTAAAGATTCACTCGTTAAACTCCAAGTATCAATAATTTTTTGAAACCTTTCAACATCTGTAATTTTTCCTTTCAGGTAAATTTTTTCAGAGTTCAAAATTTCTTGATTAGCTTTTTCTAACATTAAACTTTTGACAAATGGAACTCGTAAATCTTCAATACTAATGGAAATACCCGCGTGAGTAGCATACCGAAATCCTAAATATTTCAATTCATCTGCTAATGCGCAGGCCTGCATTGAATCATAATTAGTAAAACTCCAGGCCAATAATTGACGCAATTGTTTTTTACCAATTAAAGTATTTTGATAAGTATAATCTTTCATAGATATATATTTTTTTTAACTTTTAAGTTTCTGAAAAATTCAACGTTTTCTTAATTATATAATTTAAAATCGCGCGACCTGTTGTCATTTGTAAATATTGAACAATGATTTCACCGGTTTTTGTTCTACGAATTTGTTCATTTTCGTAATATTCAAGTATCGTCTGATCGGATAATTCGATTGTTTTTATCAATTTTGTCATAACAGGCTGTTTTTCTGGAATTCGAACCCAAATAGAACTATGTATTTCCAATTTATCTTGATTATAAGCTAAAATAACATCATCTAAATTTGCAAAGTAATGATTTGAACCTAACAAGCCTTTAACATTATTTAATGTTAAATAATAACAACCTAATACCATATCTTGACTTGGCATAATAATAGGATCACCATTGGCAGGTGATAAGAAATTATAAGGAGCTAACATTAACATATAGCATTCTGCTTGAGCTTCTAAAGATAATGGAATGTGGACAGCCATTTGATCTCCATCGAAATCAGCATTAAAAGCTGAACAAACTAATGGGTGTAATTTAATAGCTCGACCCTGAACTAATATAGGCTCAAAAGCTTGAATTCCTAATCTATGTAATGTCGGCGCTCGATTTAAAAAAATGGGATGATTCTTAATAACTTTTTCAAGAACTGGGTCAATAATCGATTCATTTTGTTGAATTAAATTTTTAGCAATTTTCATATTACTTGCTAAGCCCTGATTAATTAATTCTCGAATAATAAACGGTTGAAATAGTTCTATTGCCATTTCATAAGGCAATCCACATTGATTTAATTTCAAACTTGGCCCAACTACAATAACAGAACGACCTGAATAGTCTACTCGTTTCCCTAATAAGTTTTGTCGGAATCGGCCATGTTTACCTTTAATAATATCTGATAACGATTTCAATGGTCTATTATTAGCACTTAAAGCAATTTTTCCACGTTTACCATTATCAATAAGCGTATCTACAGCTTCTTGTAATAACCGCTTTTCGTTTCGAATAATCAACTGTGGAGCATCAATTTCTAAAAGTCTTAGTAATCGATTATTTCGTGTGATAATTCGACGATATAATTCATTTAAATCAGATGTGGCAAATCGGCCACCTTCTAATTGAATCATTGGTCTTAAAGCTGGCGGAATAACTGGGAGAATTGTCAAAATCATCCAAGCTGGATTTGATCCAGTACCAATCAAATTCTCTAAAATACGTATACGTTTAATAGCTTGCTCACGAATTTTATAAATTCGCTGTTGCTCCCATTTCCGGAACCATCTTGCTTCATCATAAAGTGGTTGTTCTTTATTTAATACTTTTGTACAAACCAAAATAAATGAACGCATTCGACAAACTTCTGAATTTAGATCTAATTTTTCTAATTCACGTTTAATTAAAGGTGCTCCAATTAAAAAATTTGGTGTTGCACGTAATAGATATTTAGGAGTATTATATCGCCGATTTTGAGGCTTTGGATAAGGTTTTAATGGATAACAACTATAACCTAATTCACGACTTCGACGGTATTGTTGTAAATCCCAATGTAATCCGTAAAAAGAAATTTCATCTTCTGCTATAAAATAAGCTAAAGAAGCTAATTTGATTCGTTTAATACGTTCATCCCATAAATCAACAATTGTTGATGTTGTTAACTTTAATCCTTCACATTTTTTACACTTTTCGGAATTTAAAGTATAACTTGTATTCAAATTTTTTTCATACTCTTCGACTTCTAGTAATAGAGCCATAAAATTCGGACGACTATTTATGTACCAAACATGAGTAACAGGATATATTAAATTAATATATCCCATTCGATGACGACGCACTCGTGATTCAGTTAATTCTACACCACAGCGCTCACAAATTAATCCTTCGTATCTAACTCTTTTGTATTTACCACAAGCACATTCTAAACTTTTGCTAGGCCCAAAAATTCGTTCACAAAATAAACCATCCATTTCAGGTTTAAATGTTCGGTAGTTGATTGTTTCTGATTTTTGCACTTCACCTACAAATTGACCGTTTGGCAATTTTCGATTTGCCCATTGCAAAATTCGAAAAGGTGACGCTAGTTTAATTTTTATATAATCAAATTCTTTAGTTAATTTTATCATTATATTTAAAATGAAATATCGTTTATATTAGAAGTTGGGGAAAATGTTTTTAATGAAGCGTTGTATTTTTCAATTAAATTAACTTCAACTTCATATTTTTTATTTGAACTAAATTTCTCAATTCTATATGTACTCATATCTAATCCGATAGAACGTAATTCATGTAATAAAACTTTAAAAGATTCAGGTATCCCAAATTTTGGAATCTGTTGTCCTTTCACAATTGCATTTAAAGTTTCGTTTCGACCTTGCATATCATCAGATTTAATGGTTAATAATTCTTTTAATGTAAAGGCTGCTCCAAATCCTTCTAATGCCCAAACTTCCATTTCACCAAATCTTTGTCCCCCATGTTGCGCTTTTCCTCGCAATGGTTGTTGTGTAATCAAAGAATATGGGCCCGTGGCACGAGCATGCATTTTATCATCAACTAAATGAATTAATTTTAACATATACGCATTTCCAATTGTGACTGGATTTTCAAATTCTTTTCCAGTTCGCCCATCCACTAAAACCATTTTTCCTGGAGCATATGGATTGAAAATCCAACTTTGATTTTGTGTAATTGATGCTTGGCGCAATTTTTTATTAATTAAAATTCGAGAAACTTCTAACCCATACATTTCATCAAAAGGTAAAATTTTAAAGCGGGAATTTAATTTATCACCGGCTAACCCTAATAAACATTCATATAATTGACCAACGTTCATTCGAGATGGTACACCTAATGGATTTAAAATGATATCAATCGGTGTTCCATCTGGTAAAAATGGCATGTCTTGTCGAGGTAAAATTCGGGAAATAATACCTTTGTTTCCGTGACGACCAGCAATTTTATCACCAACTTGAATTTTTCGAATTTGTGCAATGAAAACATAAATTTTTTCAAATTTATACGTTAATTTTGTTCGGCGATTGAAAGTTACGGTTTCAATTACTCGACCATATTCTCCTTCAGGCATTCGATAAGAATTATCTTTAACACCTTTTGCTTTTGCGCCAAAAATGGCACGAAGTAATTTGGATTCAGGCAATTGTTCTGAAGTATTGTTTGAAATAACTTTTCCAACTAAAATATCATTTGGTTTAACAAATGTTCCAACCATAACAATTCCATCATTTGTTAAATGTTTAGTTTCGTAAGCATTCAAATTTGGAATATTTTTAGTCGTTTGTTCTGATGTTTCAGAATTGCGATCAATTTCGATCTTATACCGTTCAATATGAATTGATGTAAAAATATCGTCAAAAACTAATCGTTCACTGATCAAAATGGCATCTTCAAAATTATAACCTTGCCAAGGCATATAACCAACTAAAACATTTTGGCCTAACGATAATTCACTGCTTGTAATTGCAGGCCCATCAGTTAAAATTTGACCTGATTGAACTTCCTCACCTTTCCAAACAATTGGACGGTGGTTAATACAAGTTTGTTGGTTTGATCTTAAATATTTTTGTAATTTATAAACAGATTTTTTTCCTGTTTTATTTTTAACAACAATTTTATTTGCAGTAACTGAACTAACGATACCCGATTCTTGCGAGTTTAGAGTCATTCCTGAATCTGTTGCAATCTGATTTTCTAAACCTGTACCAACAATAGGTTTTTGAGGAAGAATTAGTGGAACAGACTGACGTTGCATATTAGAGCCCATTAACGCTCGGTTAGCATCATCATGTTCAAAAAATGGAATTAATGAAGCAGCAACGGAAACAACTTGAACGGTTGAAACAGCAATAAAATCTACTTCGGATGGCGTTACATTGACAAAATCTTGCTTATAACGAACTGGAATTAAGTTTTTTAACAAATAATTTTCACTATTTGTTGCTAAATCGGCTGGAGCAATTTTATAAAAATCTTCAATGTCTGCTGTTAAATAGATAGGCTGACCTGTTTTTATTACTTTTCCGTTAATAACTCGCCAGAATGGTGTTTCTAAAAACCCAGATTTGTTAACTCTCGCACAAGTTGTTAACGATGCTATTAAACCTACGTTTTGGCCTTCAGGAGTTTCAATAGGACAAATCCGACCATAATGACTAGGGTGAATATCTCGAACTGCAAAACTAATACGATCACGGTCAAAACCGCCAGGCCCTAAACCACTGATTCGACGTCGATGAGTTAGTGAAGAAAGTGGATTGGTTTGATCTAAATACTGTGACAATTGGCTCGAACCAAAAAATTCACGAACGGTTGCATTTACAATATTGAAACTTAATAATTGGTTCGAATCAACTTTATTGATTTGGTTGCGTAATTTTCGTGTTAAGCGTTGGAAACCAATTCTGAAGAGATTTTGCAACAATTCCCCAACTGACCGAACTCTTCGGTTTTTCAAATGATCAATATCATCTTGAACTGTTTTAGTTATTGTCAGATGAATCAATTTATCGATAATTGCAAAAATATCTTCGTACGTAATTGTTTGTAACCTTTCGTTAACATTTAAATTTAAACGATTATTCATTTTAAGTCTTCCGACCCGTCCTAATCGATAATAATAAGGATCAAAAATTCTTGAGAATTCAGAAATATTTTTAAAATAGCTAGAACTTAATGAAAATCTCGAAATAGGTTGATTATCTTCTTTAGAGTTAATTAGAAGAGGCTTTTGGAAATAGAAAAAATCCGCATATTGTAAATTTTGATAAATTTCTTGATCCGTGAACCCCATTTCTTTTAATAAATAAAGAAGAGGTTTTTTATTGATCTTATCAAGTTGAATCATAATTTCATCTTCTTGATTTTTTAAAGGATACTTATAAGCATTAATTTTCGTATTTTTCTGAAATCCAAACCGAACCCATGATCCATAATCAGGAATTAAAGTTGCGGTATATAAATCTTTTTGATCGTATTTTTTATGATACGTTGTTCTAATTTCATGATCTTTACGATAAAGAAGAAACTGCGTTTTTGTTTTTAAATAATTATGGCGATCAGGTTTGTAAACAAGTTTATTTTTCCCAAACACATATTTTAATTGTTCTTTAAAACTACTAGAAAAATAGATGGTTGGGCGCAATTTTTGGAATTTTGTTAGTTGAACAATTTCATTTAATTTTGTATTTAATTTGTAAATTCTTTTTTTGAAAAATGCAAAATTACTAATTTCAAGCAACCAATCTTGAGATTGTTTAAGTATTAAAAAGACGTCTGAATTCAATTGTGCTTGGACATATTTTTGAGAAGATGTTATCAATTTGTCATAAGTTAATAACATTTCAAATGCTTGTTTTTCAGAAACATCCATATTGTTGAATAAAGATTTTATCTGATTTTCTGCAGTAAATGATTTTACGTTATCTTTAGCTTGAGATTTTGAAAACGAATTATTTTTTACACAATTTAACTGAAAAGCTTCATATTTTAAAAGCAATTTCATTAAAAAATGAAAATATTTCAATAAATAAGAAATTTTTGCAGAATCTTCATCCATTGAATTTTGTTTAAATTTAATCCATTTTAAAAATAACTGAATCAGTTTAATTTTTGATGCAGGTGTAGATGATGTTAAAATAGTTCTATACAATTTAAAACATTTTAAAAAATAAAATGAAACATTTTGTTCAGTTTTTTTTAAATAATTTAACGAATAATAATAGATAGAACTACTTTCCCAATAAGGAACAATCTTTTTTTTCTTTTTTATTGGATCATATGTTAGTGTTGGTATAGGGAAGAAAAAGTCTAATTCTGAAATAAAAGCTTCTCCAGATGGACTAAAAGATCGTAGTTTATTAATGTCTGTTGGTAATTTCTTTTTAAATTGAGTTTTGATCTTTTGATTTTTGTTTTTTTCAAAATAAACACCAGGGCTTCGAATAATTTGACTGACAATAACACGTTCACAACCATTTATGATAAAGGTCGCATCGTTTGTCATTAAGGGCAATGTAATAATTGGAAATTGGGTTTGGTATCGAACAGTATTTACAACTTTGTTTCTAACTTCAACTGGAATAACTAATTGAGCCCGATAATTTCCACTATATTTTCTTGCAATTAATAAACTATAAGAAGGTTTAATAAGACTATATTCATTCCCAAACATTACATACTCAGTGTTTTGACTAAAGTCTTGAATTCGAGAAAATAAAGCTAATTCTTCTGTTAAACCCTGAGTAATAAACCAACAAAAACTTATCCGTTGCATCGCTAAAAAGTCAGGAAGGGCAGTAGTATAATTTATAGTTTCTTTCATAGTTTGATACGCAACTCAAAGAATTAATTTATGGTCAGGTTTAGTATTAAATGATTGGAAATTGTTAAGAAAATTAAAAATTTTCTTAACTAAACATGAACGAAAAAGTTTTTAGGGGATTGTTTACAAAAAAAGGTACACAATTTACTGTTAAATCGATTTTAAATAACCAGCTAATTGAGCTTTTTTACGAGCTGCTGTATTTTTGTGGAAAACATTTCTTTTTGTTCCTTTATCAATCAAGCTGTAAATAGAACTTAAATTTTTGTTTAACGTTTCTTTGATTTCAGAATCTTGTGAAGTTTTGTAAGTTTCTAAATTGCTTAAAAAAGTTTTTGTTAAAGTTCTTACAGTACTTTTATAGTAACGATTTTGTAATTTATTTCGTTTAGCAATTTGGATACGTTTCTGTGCTGATTTACAATTAGCCATAAAATAATGAATATTTATTTTTAAAATTTAATTTAATCATAATACATTTGAGAAAAAATTAAAAGTTTTTCAAAATAAAAATTTTTTCTCGTTATAATGTCATTAACCCTTGATAAGATAAAAAATTTTAGGCAATATAGTAAGTAAAATTATTATTTAATAGTCTTATGGCAAAAAATAAAGGTACTCGAATTTTAATTACTCTAGAATGTACTGAGTGTCGTTCAAATTTAAATAAACGCTCACCTGGTGTTTCAAGATATTTAACACAAAAAAACCGTCGTAACAATCCCGAAAGAATCGAATTAAAAAAATACTGTCCACATTGTAATAAACCCACTGTACATAAAGAGATCAAATAATTATGGCATTAAAAAATCAAAAAACATCACCTATTAGTTTAAATCAAAAAATTGATTACAAAGATATTGATTTATTAACATTATTTGTTACAGAACAGGGCAAAATTCTTCCTAGACGTGCCACTGGTGTAACTGTTCAACAACAACGAAAATTAGCAAAAGCTATTAAACGAGCTCGTGTGTTATCATTGTTTCCGTTTGTCACATCTAATTCTGTTTAATAAAAATTTAGAGTTATTATATGATTATAATAACTCTAAGTCTTTAACATCAGTGAAAAAATTAATTTAGAAAATTGATAAGGAGAATCAATGGGAAATTTTATCGATAAAACATTTACAGTAATTGCTGATATTCTTTTAAAAGTTTTACCAGCAAGTAAACAAGAAAAAGAAGCTTTCTCTTATTACAGGGCTGGTATGAGCGCACAATCAAGAGGTCGCTATGCTGAAGCATTACAAAATTATTATGAAGCTCTTCAAGTAGAGGAAGATCCGTACGATCGTAGTTATACCCTTTATAACATTGGTTTAATCTATGGAAATACAGGTAAATATACGCAAGCTTTAGAATTTTATCACCAGGCTCTTTCATTAAATGCAAATCTTCCTCAAGCTTTAAACAATATCGCTGTAATTTATCATTCGCAAGCTTTAAGAGCTCAAAGTTTAGAAGAAGATGAATATCTTGAATTATCGAAAGAATTATTCGATAAAGCAGCAGAATACTGGATTCAAGCTTTAAAATTAGCACCAGATAATTACCCTGGCGCACGAAATTGGTTAAAAGTAACAGGTCGATTAAGCGAAACTGCTTAATATCTATCTAGTTATTCAATCTACTTGAATTTTGTTCAAGCATTGAATTTATTTTGTTGTACAATAATGATTAGTTATTAAATATCAAGTTTATTAAATTTTCTAAAATTAGGTTAAACCGCGAAAGTATATTTATTCTCAAGTATTTTAAATATGTTAAATTAAAATGGTAAAAACTGATTTAAATAAAGGTTACGTTACTCAAATTATTGGTCCTGTATTAGACGTTGAATTCCCTAGTGGAAACTTACCACCTATCTATAGTGCAATTGAAATTGCGTTAGAAGATGGTACAACTACAATTGTTGAAGTACAACAATTATTAGGTGATAACAAAGTGCGTGCAGTATCTATGCGTTCAACAGATGGTTTAAAACGTGGTGTTGAAGCAATTGATTTAGGTAACCCTATTAGTGTACCAGTAGGTACTCCAACATTAGGCCGAATCTTCAATGTAATTGGTCAACCAGTAGATGAGCAAGGTGATGTAAGCTTCGATGAAACTTTACCAATTCACCGTGATGCTCCAGCTTTCACTGAATTAGAAACAAAACCATCAATCTTCGAAACAGGTATTAAAGTAGTTGATTTATTAGCTCCATACCGTCGTGGTGGTAAAATTGGTTTATTCGGTGGTGCTGGTGTAGGTAAAACTGTATTAATTATGGAATTAATCAACAACATTGCGAAAGCTCACGGTGGTGTATCAGTTTTCGGTGGTGTAGGTGAGCGTACACGTGAAGGTAACGATTTATACGAAGAGATGAAAGAATCTGGTGTAATTAACGAATCTAACTTCACAGAATCAAAAGTAGCGTTAGTTTACGGTCAAATGAACGAACCTCCAGGGGCTCGTATGCGTGTAGGTTTAACAGCTTTAACAATGGCTGAGTACTTCCGTGATGTAAACAAACAAGATGTATTATTATTCATCGATAACATTTTCCGTTTCACTCAAGCAGGTTCAGAAGTATCTGCATTATTAGGTCGTATGCCATCAGCAGTAGGTTACCAACCAACATTAGCGACTGAAATGGGTGCGTTACAAGAACGTATTACATCAACAACACAAGGTTCAATTACATCAATCCAAGCGGTATACGTACCTGCGGATGATTTAACAGATCCAGCTCCAGCAACAACTTTTGCTCACTTAGATGCTACAACAGTATTATCTCGTAACTTAGCTGCAAAAGGTATTTACCCTGCTGTAGATCCATTAGATTCAACTTCAACAATGTTACAACCTGGTATTGTAACTGAAGAGCACTACGAAGTAGCGGAAACAGTTAAAGAAACTTTACAACGTTACAAAGAATTACAAGATATTATTGCAATTTTAGGTATTGATGAATTATCTGAAGAAGATCGTTTAACTGTAGCACGTGCTCGTAAAGTAGAACGTTTCTTATCACAACCATTCTTCGTAGCTGAAATCTTTACAGGTTCACCAGGTAAATACGTATCTTTAGAAGAAACAATCAAAGGTTTTACAATGGTATTAAAAGGTGAATTAGATGATTTACCTGAACAATCTTTCTACCTTGTAGGTAATATTGACGAAGCAATTGCAAAAGCAGAAACTCTTAAATAAGGAATATTAAAATATGGTTATGAACATTCGCGTTCTTACCCCTGACAGAGTTATCTGTTCAACAACAGCTGATGAAGTAGTATTACCTGGTTTAACAGGCCAAGTAGGGGTATTAGAAGGTCATGCAGCATTAATAACAGCATTAGATACAGGTTTATTACGCATCAAGTTAGATGAAAAATGGACTCCAATTATCTTATGTGGTGGTTTAGCTGAAATTGATAGAAACCGTGTTACCGTTTTAGTTAATGACGTAGAAGAACTTATTGATGTAGAATTAAGTGATGCTACTAAAGAATTAGAAAAAGCTACTTTAGCTGTTGAAAATGCAGAAACAAGCAAAGCTCGTTTAGATGCATCTTTAGAGTTAAAAAAAGCAACAGCACGTTTAGAGGCTATTAACTATTTATCATAGTTAAATTTCAATAAGATATCTTTAATACGGAGCACAAAATTCGAAAAAGAATCTCAATCATAAATTGAGATTCTTTTTTCACAAAATTTTATAAAGAAAAAAATAAATACATTCCTAAAAAATGACAAATAATTCTAATTTTAACTTTACGAGTAATACAGCTGTAACGTTAGAATTACCTTTTTCTGAACATATTGAAGAACTACGACAACGAATTTTCCTAGTGTTCGGGATAATTTTATTGTTAACTTGCGGGGCGTTTATAGAGGTCAAAAGTTTAGTTAAAATTCTAGAGCTTCCTATCGAAAATGTAAAATTTTTCCAAGTAGCTCCTGGAGAATACTTTATTTCTACCATTAAAATATCTTTTTATACAGGTTTACTTTTTTCAAGCCCTTTTGTAATTGGACAATTAATACTTTTCTTATTGCCAGGGTTAACTAAAAAAGAGACTAAAATTATTTTACCTTTACTATTAAGTTCATTGATTTTATTTGGGTTAGGCTTAGTATTTTCGTACTATACGTTAGTACCAGCGGCTTTAAATTTTTTCTTAAACTATAGTGAAGAGGTTCTAGAACCATTTTTATCTTTTGATCAATATTTTGAATTTATTTTGGTATTATTTTATAGCACTGGATTAGCATTTCAAATTCCAATTGTTCAAATTTTAGTCGGGTTATTAAATATTGTAACACCACAACAAATGTTGGGTGCATGGAGATATATAATACTATTATCGACAATCTTAGGGGCAATATTAACACCCTCAACTGATCCTTTGACACAACTATTATTATCATTAGCAATATTGTTGTTATATTTTTCAGGATTAGGTATCTTGTTTTTACTAAAAAACTAATTCATATAAGAAATATTCATACTTAAATAGTACTTAAACTATGGCAACTAACAAGTTCTTTAAAAGTCTTTTACTTACTTTAACAATTGCTATAACTTCATTTGGTTTTGGTGTTCAAGAATCATCAGCATATCCAGTTTTTGCACAACAAAATTATTCAAATCCACGTGCAGCAAATGGAAAATTAGCTTGTGCAAATTGTCATTTAAATCAAAAAGCAATTGAAATTGAAGCACCTCAAGCAGTTCTTCCAAACTCTGTTTTTGAAGTAGAAATTAAAGTACCGTACGATACAAGTCTACAACAAATTGGAGCAAACGGTAAAAAAGCTGACTTAAATGTAGGTGGTATTTTAATTTTACCAAACGGATTTAAATTAGCACCAAAAAACCAAATCCCAGCTGAAGTTAAAGCAAAAAATAAAGGTGTTTTCATTTCACCATACAGTACAGAATTTGATAACATTTTAGTCGTAGGTCCAATTGCAGGTAAAACGCACCAAGAATTAGTTTTCCCTGTTATTGCTCCAGATCCAGAAAAGAATTCTGATATTAAATATTTAACTTACCCATTCTACGCTGGTGGTAACCGTGGCCGTGGTCAAGTTTACCCTACAGGTGAAAAGAGTAATGTAAATGTATTTGGCGCTACTCAAGCAGGTCAAATTTCAGATATTAAAGTTGCAGATAATGGTGAAACTACTGTTGCTATTACAGGTTCAAACGGTTCAACAAGTTCTCAAACTGTTCCAAGCGGTTTAAGCTTAGTTGTGAAAAAAGGTGATGTTGTAAAAGCTGACCAAGCTTTAAACGCAGATCCAAACGTAGGTGGTTTCGGTCAAGAAGAATCTGAGATCGTATTACAAAACCCTCTTCGTATCGTAGGTTACCTTGCATTCTGTTTCTCAATTTTATTAACACAAATTACTTTAGTATTAAAGAAAAAACAATTCGAAAAAGTTCAAGCTGCAGAGTTAAACTTCTAATCGATAGAAAAAAAAGTAAAATAAGGAATCTAAAGATTCCTTATTTTTAACATCGAATTATTCAATTAGTATAATTCGTCTTCTTGGTGTACTAAAATTGTACAATCTGATTTAGGGTATGCAATACAAGTTAAAACAAAACCAGCTTCTACTTGATCATCATCTAAGAAAGTTTGTTCTGATTGATCAATACTACCTTCTGTTACTTTACCTGCACATGTAGAACATGCACCAGCACGACATGAATATGGTAATTCAATACCTTGCTCTTCAGCAGCATCTAAAACAAATACGTCATCATTACAATCAATTGTTGAATTGATGTCATGCTCTTCACTTAATAATGTTACTTTGTAAGCAACCATATTACTCCTTATCTTAAATAATTATAAAACAAAATGTTATTGCTTTACTGTTTTATATTATACTACGTAAATTCGTTACAAAGAAATTTTTTTTATTAAAATTTTAAAGATTTTTTATTTTGAAGCAAACGTTTGTTTTAAACGTGTAGCTTTTCCTTGTAAATTGCGTAAATAGTATAATTTTGCACGACGTACTTTTGCTGATTTTAAGACAGTAATAGAGTCGATTTTAGGCGAATGAATTAAAAAAATTCGCTCTACTCCAATTCCTTGTAATACTTTTCGAACAGTAATTGTTGTATTGATTGAACTATTTTTTCTTGCAATAATAGTTCCTTCATAGAATTGAACTCGTTCTTTATTACCTTCAATAATTTTAACCCCAATTTTAACACTGTCACCGATTTTTAATTCAGGAAGGTCTGTTTTGATAAAATTATTTTCTAAATTTTTTATTGTTTTCTGAGTATCTAATTTTAACATGAGTTCTAACTATTAATATAATGAGATCTATATAAATAAGTCTACAACTAGATCTTGAAAAAAACAATATTAAAATGTTTAATAAAATATGCATTCGACTGGGTTCGAACCAGTGATGTTCCAGAGGAAAACGGATTATGAGTCCGGTGCCTTCAACCACTCGGCCACGAATGCAAAAGTTAACGATAAGTTTTATAAACAATCAACATTTTTGATTACTTTTCTTTTTTTAAGAACAAATTTAATTTTAAAATATCAGAAGTTTCTTCCTCTATGATACTTGAAAATGTTTTAAATGAAAAGAACTGTCAGAAAAATTCTAAATTTTTTACTAAAAAATTTAGAATCAATGTATTATCTTTCCATTTTATTTATCATCCATGGAACTGATGGGAATTGAACCCATGTCCATTTAAAATCAATTAATATACTCGCTCACAGGCATAGTTTCAAAGAACAAGTTATTAATTAAATTAGTCTAAACTATAGTAGATAAAGTATCTAAAAATAGTGAACTATTCACTAAAATTTGTTAAACAGCAAATCGTAATGAATTGAAAAAAGTGTTTTGAATATTGAAGTTGATTGCTTTAAAAAAGTTGTTAATAGCAGTTATATTTATGTTGTGTAGATTTTTACGAAGAATACACGCTTCGGCCTGAATCATATATTAATTAATTTTAAATGTCGAAACCAAAACAGCCCCTTTTAAAAATATATTAGTGAAAGAAAAAAGGTGTATTTTTACTGATAGGTAAAGGTTTATAAAACCAGTGTATTTCAATCGGCTCTAAAAATTTATCTAAAACAAAAGCAGGAGCAGTAATTGGAAAAAAGACAAGATTGATTGTATTTTTACTAACACGCAAACAAAAACGATTTAAGAATAAAATTAACGAATTAATTGAACATGTTCGAACACTCGTTGGAATCTCAGTAGCTACTTTTTTTACGAAACGGTAAGTTTTTTTAATACTTTTTAGTACAAATTTAAATGTAAATTGGATTAATAAAAATAAATTAAAATCGAAATTCAATAAATAAATTATTGAACTATACTGGAATTTTACCGAATGGTTCTTTTTCGCAGTAAAAAAATAAATTGCTTCAATGGTAGAAAAAGTACAATTGGATAAGACTATAAATAAAGATACACGGTGTGTAGTATAGTAAATCCCTCCAGTTGTTGTTAAACCATACTCTTTGGCAATCTTCAGAATTGAATTACGTAAGAAAATTGTGCTCGGATAATATGCTATTAAACGTTTTAAAACAAGATAGCGCGATTCTATATTTGTTTTCATAGAAAATAATTACTTCCTAGAGTTTTTATTATCATATAAATTTTGAGTGAAAATATATCAAATGAGTAATAGCTCGTCAAGGGAAAACAATAAAATAATTCGTATAAATTTTTCAAAAAACCAATAAGCATGAAGGGAATCGAACCCTTGGCTTTCAGAATCGGAATCTGATGCTCTATCCACTGAGCTACATGCTTATAATTTTTGAAAAATTTATAATATTTTTATCGTTTGATAAAAATATTATAAACCAATTAATATAAATATTAATAGTAGATTTTACCACCACCCCATTTTTCAGTAATAACTTTTGGTTGTAATAAAACGTGACCTGCAATCGCAGTTAAATCTTCTTCTGTGATTGAACGCATACGTGGATAAATATCTGCACTAGCAACACTTGGGTGTGTTTCTGCAATTGATTCTAATCCATCATATGTTGTTGGGTTTTTCATATAATCAACTAATCCTGCGATATTATCACGACGTGGTGTTGCTAAGCTTAAAGCTTCTGGATCTAAACCAACGTTTGGGTTTTGTTTACTGATACCACCTACGTGACATGCACCACAAGTTGCACCAAATAATCGTTTACCACGTTTTACTTGTTCAGGCGTTAAAACGATTGTTTTACCTGAAGAATCTGCAACAACTGTTCGTGTTGCGTCATCTAAATCAATAGCTGATGCCGTTGTTACGAAAGCACTAAAAACGAAAAAGAAAATGAAAGAAAAAAGTTGTGAATACTTTTTAATCATAAGTTAAGATAAATAGTTATACATTTGAAACCAAGATAAAAATAAATTTAAAATTTATTTTTTCCTATTTTTTTTTGCCATATTAGCAATAAGTCCTCGTAATCTAATATTCTCCCAGCCAGCAACTAATACTGTTACAATGATTAAAACCTGACTAAATAATAATATAGGGTCTAATCGCCATCCATGAACCATTAGAATACAACTATAAAGTAATCCAATTGTTGCAAAAAAGATGTCTTCATCTCTTGCAACTTCTGGTTTTACATTTCTCAGAAAATATAAAATTAATACTCCAAAACTTACGATAATTCCTAGAAAGATATTTGGACCAAAGCTAAAGTTTATCATCAAGTTTTTTTATATTAGTGTTATTTTCTAATTAAAAATTTCGTGTTATACTCGAGTTACACGATCATTTTGACTAATAAAAACTAAAGCTCCACCAATAGCAAGAGCGATGAAAGCACCTGCGAATAAACTAGCGATAAAATTTCCTAATGAAGGTGTCATTTTTTATTTCCCGTTATTTAAAATAATAAAGTTAAAAATAGTAAGATTGACTACACTAAATATTGTATCAACTTTTAGCAAAAAAAAAATATTAAATTATTAATAATTTAATATTTTTAATATTTAATCTTCTAAATGAATAAAAAAAATAAAATATATTAAGTTTTAAAAACAGATATAAAATTTAATACTAACCTTAAAGAAATTATTTTATGCTGCTATCTTACAATCCTGACATGATAAATAAGTTTAAAGCCATATTAAATTCTATATCCTAGTAAAATTATATTAATATTTAACGGATCTGTCAATCTTCTTGGCAAATTTATCAAAATAGGTTCTACTATCAACTATCATCGGGAAATGCTACTACCATACCTTTCCAGTATGGGGTGATATTCTTTATAAATTTAATATAGTATTCAAATGTCTTCTGAAACAGCATCACAAGAGTCTAGAACGAAAATAAATTCATTTTATATGACTTTATTTAGAACCCTAACCAATTAGTCAGAGTTCTAATTCAATTTCGTTGTTTTTCTAAAAATTTCAAAAACTCTATTGCAATTTTCCTCGAATTATGTTATTATTAGTATAATACAATGACAAGCCCGGATAGCTCAGTTGGTAGAGCAGTGGATTGAAGATCCTCGTGTCACCAGTTCGAATCTGGTTCTGGGCATTCTAATCTTAATCAGTTTCAATTTTCGTTTCAAGATTTAAGAACTTATTACTTTGTTTATCGTACTTTAATTGAACCGTACCTGTTGGTCCGTTTCTTTGTTTAGCGACAATCAACTCAATATTATCATCATTTGGTTGGCTTGAATTTATTTCATCATAATAATTTTTTCTATATAACATTAAAACAAGATCTGCATCTTGCTCAATTGAACCACTTTCTCGTAAATCAGATAAAACGGGTTTTTTTTCAACTCGATTTTCAACATTTCGACTTAATTGAGAAAGAGCAATAACTGGTATATTGAATTCTCTTGCAATAATTTTGAGAGAACGGGTGATTTGAGATAATTCTTGAACACGATTTTCTGTACTCAATTTAGAATTTTGCATCAATTGTAAATAATCTACAATAATCAAACCAATTTGAGTTTGCTCGAACAATAAAGTTTTAACTTTCGAACGAATGTTTTGAACAGATAAGTCAGAAGTATCATCAATAAACAAGGGTAGTTTTGATAAAATATTTATCATACGATTGACTTTCACCCAATCGTTTTGATTCAATTTACCATTTCGTAAACGAACTTGATTAATATCCGTTTCCATAGACAATATTCGATACATAATTTGTTCTTTCGACATCTCTAAGCTAAAAAATAATATTGGAAGCTTTGAATTTTTAATGACATTAATCGCTATGTTCAAACTTAAAGCAGTTTTTCCCATTGAAGGTCTACCTGCAATAATAATTAAATCCGATTTTTGGAATCCTTGGAGAATCGAGTCAAGATCATCAAAACCAGATTTTAAGCCAACAAAACTTTGATTTAAAAATTTATCTTTTAAATCACCAAAAATTTCACTCAATAATTCAGCACTACTGGATAATTTTTGTGTTTTTGTTTCAGTTGTTAAATTAAAAATTTTTGTTTCAAAATCAATTAATATATCTTCTAATGGAAGGTTTGTTATATAACCATAATTTACCGCTTCATAACCTAATTTAATCAAACAACGCCTAAAAAATTTATCTTTAACAAGTTTAATATATTCTTCAAAATAAATTAAATTTGGTATTTGACTTATTAATTCTATTAAAATTTGTATTCCTCCAACTTTTTGGAGTGACCCATTTTCTTGCAGAAAATTAACTAATGTAACAATATCGATATGTGTTTTCTTTTGAGACATCTCAATAATTGCTTTATATATTTCTTGGTGATTTTTAAAATAGAAAGCTTCAATGGGTAATGTTTGAAGAGTTATCTCTGTTATTTCGGAATTAATTAAAAGACAACTTAAAATCATTTTTTCAGCTAAAAAATTATGAGGTAAAGAACTTTCAATTAAGAAGGGATCAGCTTTTGAATTATTTGGTTGTATTTGATTCATAAAAAACTAATTAAATTTTAAACTTGTAATTTTCTTACATTCCACTTAATATATAAATATATAGATGCGTCCTTAGTTCAGTTGGTAGAACGCTAGTCTCCAAAATTAGATGTCGAGGGTTCGAGTCCTTCAGGGCGCGTTTCTCTTTTTTAAGAGGTTTTTTATTTTCAATTACAGAATCTTGAAACACATGGGTAATAATATCTAATTTTAGATGTTAAAAACAATAGACTCAAAATATTATTAAATTATATCACTAAATTTTCATGGCTAAAAAAATTACTGCATTAATTAAATTAGCTTTGCCTGCGGCAAAAGCGACACCTGCACCTCCAGTAGGTCCTGCATTGGGACAACACGGGGTAAATATTGCAGCATTTTGTAAAGAATATAATGCAAAAACAGGTGATAAAACAGGATTAATTATTCCAGTTGAAATTTCAGTTTATGAAGACCGAAGTTATACTTTTGTCTTAAAAACGCCTCCAGCATCTGTATTATTAGCTAATGCAGCAAAAATTAAAAAAGGTTCATCTACTCCTAATAAAGTAAGTGTTGGATCAATTACAAAAGCGCAATTAGAAGAAATTGCAAACACTAAACTACCAGATTTGAACACTACAAAATTAAGTAGTGCTATGCGAATCGTTGAAGGAACTGCCCGTAATATGGGTATCTCCATTGTAGATTAAATCTAAAAAAATAAGTTTTAATGGAGAAAATTATGCGAAAATACTCGCGTCGTCATCAAGAGAATCTAACAAGAACTAAAAATAAAATTTATTCAAACATTGAAGAAGCTATTGGAGCATTAAAAGATACAGCAACTGCAAAATTTGTAGAATCTGTTGAATTACATGCCAATTTAAATATTGATCCAAAATATGCAGATCAACAATTACGAACAACAGTGACATTACCTAATGGTGTCGGAAAACAAACGACGATTGCTGTGTTAACAAATGAAGAAAACTTTGACGAAGCAAACTCTTCAGGTGCAGATATTGTTGGTAATGATGAATTAATTGAAGAAATTACAAAAGGTAATATCAACTTTGATTTATTAGTTGCAACACCTAATATGATGCCAAAACTGGCAAAATTAGGTCGTGTTTTAGGTCCGAAAGGTTTAATGCCATCACCGAAATCAGGTACTGTAAGTAGTAACTTAACAGAAACATTAACTGAATTTAAAAAAGGTAAATTTGAATATAAAGCCGATAAAACTGGTGTTGTTCACGTTAATTTTGGTAAATCGGATTTTACTAACACACAATTAATTGAGAACTTACAAGCTTTATATAAATCAATTGAGCAAAACCGACCATCCGGTGTAAAAGGTAAATATTTCAAGAGCTTATTTATTTGTACAAGCATGGGTTCATCTATCAAATTAGACTTAGAAATGTTTGAGTAAAACGATTTCCGTAAATGTCTAAATAAAATTATTTATTAATATAACTACAAAAATTATTATTATGTCAGAAAAAATTGATCAAATTGTTGAAGATTTAAAAACATTAACATTATTAGAAGCTTCAGAATTAGTTACAAAAATTGAAGAAACGTTTGGCGTTGACGCTTCTGCTGCTGTAGGCGGTGGTGTAGTAATGGCAGCAGCACCTGCGGCTGCAGAAGATGTAGAAGAAAAAACTGAATTTGATGTAATGTTAACAGAAGTTCCTGCTGATAAGAAAATTGCTGTATTAAAAGCAGTTCGTGGTATCACAGGTTTAGGCTTAAAAGAAGCTAAAGAATTAGTTGAATCAGCTCCTAAAATGGTTTCAGAAGGTTTAGCAAAAGATGCAGCTGAAGATGCTAAAAAGCAAATCGAAGATGCAGGTGGAAAAGTTGAATTAAAATAATTAATTTAACTCGCCTTATTTAAAAGAATTCCCAATCAAAAATAAAAAAATTATTTTTGATTGGGTTTATATATTTTTTATTTTTTTTATAGTAAATCTAAATTCTATTTTCTCTGTTTTGAAATTTAGAAATTATTGACGAATTTTTGCTGTATTGACAAGATTATAGAAAATATGCTATAATATAATATGTAAGTTTTAGTGATTTTATTCTTAATTTACTGCTAACTTTTATTAAACTTTAAGTTTATAAGAATTTAATCTCGCGGAGTAGAGCAGCCTGGTAGCTCGTTGGGCTCATAACCCGAAGGTCAATGGTTCAAATCCATTCTCCGCTAGAAGTTTTGATAATTTTAATAAAAAAAAAGTTTTTTTATTAAAATTATATAGTGAACGTTAAACATTTATAGAGTTTTACAGATGACATTAAATTTACAAACACCGTTTCCTACTTTTGGTGGAAGTACTGGCGGCTGGCTACGTTCAGCTGAAGTTGAAGAGAAATATGCTATTACTTGGACAAGCCCTAAGGAGCAAATATTTGAAATGCCTACAGGTGGTGCAGCAATTATGCGCAATGGGGAAAACCTTTTATACTTAGCTCGTAAAGAGCAATGTTTAGCATTAGGAACTCAATTACGTACGTTTAAAATTAATAACTACAAAATTTATAGAATTTTCCCAAGTGGTGAAGTTCAGTATTTACACCCTAAAGATGGTGTATTCCCTGAAAAAGTAAACCCAGGTCGAACTTCTGTAAATAGTCGTGATTTTTCAATTGGTAAAAATCCTGATCCAGCTTCAATCAAATTTAGTGGTACGACTACATACGAAAGTTAGTTAAAAATTAAGATTAGTTTTGTAGCTAATCTTTTTGGCGAGATGGCAGAGTTGGTCGATTGCGTCTGATTTGAAATCAGATGAATCTTTGCGGGTTCCGTGGGTTCGAATCCCACTCTCGCCTTTTATTATTTTCTCATAAATGAGATTTTGCTTAACTGTGTTAAAATATTCAAATAGTTTTTTATGAATAAAGTATACGATTGGTTTGAAGAACGATTAGAAGTTCAAGCAATTGCAGATGATATTTCTAGTAAGTATGTACCGCCTCACGTAAACATCTTCTACTGTTTTGGTGGTCTTGTGTTTACATGCTTCTTAATTCAAGTAGCAACAGGTTTTGCTATGACTTTCTACTACCGTCCAAGTGTTGTTGATGCATTTGCGTCTGTAGAATACATTATGACAAGTGTTAACTTCGGTTGGTTAATTCGTTCAGTTCACCGTTGGTCAGCAAGTATGATGGTTCTAATGATGGTATTACACATTTTCCGTGTTTACTTAACAGGTGGATTTAAAAAACCACGTGAATTAACATGGGTTACAGGTGTAACATTAGCTGTAGTTACAGTATCTTTTGGTGTAACAGGTTATTCATTACCATGGGATCAAGTAGGTTTCTGGGCATGTAAAATTGTAACAGGTGTTCCTGCAGCTGTACCAATTGTTGGTCCACCGTTAGTATTAATTTTACGTGGTGGTGAAAGTGTAGGTCAAAGTACATTAACTCGATTCTACAGTGCTCATACTTTTGTTTTACCATTAGCAGCAGCTGTGTTAATGTTAACACACTTCTTAATGATTCGTAAGCAAGGTATTTCAGGACCATTATAATTCTTTGACTAGAATTTTCTATCTATAAACATAAACTATTAACAATTTTTTTTATGTCAGTAATCAAAAAACCAGATTTAACAGATCCAAAATTACGCGCTAAATTAGCAAAAGGTATGGGTCACAACTATTACGGTGAACCTGCTTGGCCAAACGATATTTTATACATTTTCCCATTAACAATGTTAGGGGCAGTTGCTTGTATCGTTGGTTTATCAGTATTAGCACCAACACAAATGGGTGAACCAGCAGATCCATTTAACACACCATTAGAAATTTTACCTGAATGGTACTTCTTCCCGACGTTCAACTTATTACGTGTATTACCTAATAAATTATTAGGTGTTTTAGCAATGGCTGCAGTTCCATTAGGATTAATTACTGTACCATTTATTGAAAACGTAAATAAATTCCAAAACCCGTTCCGTCGTCCAATTGCAAGTTTAACATTTATTCTTGGTTTCTTCTTCGCAGTTTGGTTCGGTATTGGTGCATGTTTACCAATCGACAAAGCAGTTTCTTTAGGTTTCTGGTAATCAGAGAAATGAAAAGATAAAATAAACAATTTTTTAGATTTAGAAACTCATTAAATGAGTTTCTAAATCTAAAAAATTAAATGTCACTCACATGATTTGTTTGTAACATTTGAAACTTTTTTTTAATTAATTTTCTAGAAAAATTTCTTAGCAACAATTAAATTTAGTTACTTACTTGCATTAGCAATTACCGCTAAAATTAAATAAAGTAGAATGCCAAACGACGTTAAAATGTTTAAAGATTTTTCCGAAGAACTCGGAGCACCTAACATATTACTTTTTAACCCTGTACTTTCTTTAGGCACACGTAGAAAAATAATTGTAATTAAGAA